ACCATGGAGAGTTTGATCCTGGCTCAGGATGAACGCTGGCGGTATGCCTTACACATGCAAGTCGAACGAAGGTTTACCTTAGTGGCGGACGGGTGAGTAATACGTGAGAATCTACCTTCAGGAGGGGAATAACAACTGGAAACGGTTGCTAATGCCCCATATGCTGTAAAGTGAAAAGTTTTTCGCCTGAAGATGAGCTCGCGCCTGATTAGCTAGTTGGTAAGATAAAAGCTTACCAAGGCGACGATCAGTAGCTGGTTTGAGAGGATGATCAGCCACACTGGGACTGAGACACGGCCCAGACTTCTACGGGAGGCAGCAGTGGGGAATTTTCCGCAATGGGCGAAAGCCTGACGGAGCAATACCGCGTGAGGGAAGAATGCCTGTGGGTTGTAAACCTCTTTTCTTAAGGAAGAACTATGACGGTACTTGAGGAATAAGCATCGGCTAACTCCGTGCCAGCAGCCGCGGTAATACGGAGGATGCAAGCGTTGTCCGGAATCACTGGGCGTAAAGCGTCTGTAGGTGGCTTAGAAAGTCTGCTGTTAAATCTTAGGGCTCAACCCTAAACAAGCAGTGGAAACTTCTTGGCTAGAGTATGGTAGGGGTAGAGGGAATTCCCAGTGTAGCGGTGAAATGCGTAGATATTGGGAAGAACACCAGTGGCGAAAGCGCTCTACTGGGCCATTACTGACACTCAGAGACGAAAGCTAGGGGAGCGAATGGGATTAGATACCCCAGTAGTCCTAGCCGTAAACGATGGATACTAGATGTTGCGCGTATCGATCCGTGCAGTATCGTAGCTAACGCGTTAAGTATCCCGCCTGGGGAGTATGCTCGCAAGAGTGAAACTCAAAGGAATTGACGGGGGCCCGCACAAGCGGTGGAGCATGTGGTTTAATTCGATGCAACGCGAAGAACCTTACCAGGGCTTGACATGTCGTGAATTTTCTCGAAAGAGAAAAGTGCCTTCGGGAACACGAACACAGGTGGTGCATGGCTGTCGTCAGCTCGTGTCGTGAGATGTTGGGTTAAGTCCCGCAACGAGCGCAACCCTTGTTTTTAGTTGCCATCATTCAGTTGGGCACTCTAGAAAGACTGCCGGTGACAAACCGGAGGAAGGTGAGGATGACGTCAAGTCAGCATGCCCCTTACGCTCTGGGCTACACACGTGCTACAATGGTCGTGACAAAGAGTTGCTAGCCTGCGAAGGTAAGCTAATCTCGTAAACACGGCCTCAGTTCGGATTGCAGGCTGAAACTCGCCTGCATGAAGGTGGAATCGCTAGTAATCGCCGGTCAGCTACACGGCGGTGAATCCGTTCCCGGGCCTTGTACACACCGCCCGTCACACCACGGGAGCTGGCCACGCCCGAAGTCGTTACTCCAACCTTCTCGGAGGGGGACGCCTAAGGCAGGGCTAGTGACTGGGGTGAAGTCGTAACAAGGTAGCCGTACTGGAAGGTGCGGCTGGATCACCTCCTTTTAGGGAAATATAATTTACCTAGATCGTTTATAATTGTTCTTACTATGTGTTACAGGGCTATTAGCTCAGCTGGTTAGAGCGCACCCCTGATAAGGGTGAGGTCCCTGGTTCAAGTCCAGGATAGCCCAAGCACGGGGGTATAGCTCAGTTGGTAGAGCGCTGCCTTTGCAAGGCAGATGCCAGCGGTTCGAGTCCGCTTATCTCCAGCACCTAAGTAAGAAAGAATAACTACTATTCTTTGACTGTTGTAGTTAACTTTAAAGTGAAAAATCAAGATATTAAGAGCTTACGGCGGATACCTTGGCATTCAAAAGCGATGAAGGGCGTGGCTACCTACGAAATGCTTCGGCGAGCTGGAAGCAAGCTTTGACCCGGAGATGCCCGAATGAGGAAACTCTTTATACTACTTGTTGAATCTATAGACAAGTTAGAGCTAACCTGGTGAACTGAAACATCTTAGTAACCAGAGGAATATAAAGCAAAAGCGATTCCCTTAGTAGCGGCGAGCGAAAAGGGACCAGCCTAAACCACAGAAACATGTTTCTGTGGGGTTGTGGGACGACATATAAAAGACTGGCAAAAGCTAGGCGAAGCAACTGGAATTTTGCATCATAGAAGGTGATAATCCTGTAGTCAAAAGCGCTTGCTTACTTAGTCGTATCCCGAGTAGCATGGGGCACGTGAAATCCCGTGTGAATCAGCGAGGACCACCTCGTAAGGCTAAATATTACTGAATGACCGATAGCGAAACAGTACCGCGAGGGAAAGGTGAAAAGAACCCCGGGAGGGGAGTGAAATAGAACATGAAACCGTAAGCTTACAAGCAGTGGAAGAACGACTCATCGTTTAACCTCGTGCATGTTGAAGAATGAGCCGGCGACTTGTATGTAGTGGCAGGTTAAGGTAGAGAATACTGGAGCCATAGTGAAAGCGAGCTTGAATAGAGCGTTGGTCACTGTATACAGACCCGAACCCGGATGATCTAGTCATGGCCAGGGTGAAGCTTAGGTAACACTAAGTGGAGGTCCGAACCGACTGATGTTGAAAAATCAGCGGATGAGTTGTGATTAGGGGTGAAATGCCAATCGAATCCGGAGCTAGCTGGTTCTCCCCGAAATGCGTTGAGGCGCAGCGGTTGATGCTATAGCTTAGGGGTAAAGCACTGTTTCGGTGCGGGCTGTGAGAACGGTACCAAATCGATGCAAACTCTGAATACTAAGTGTGTAGTCAACCAGTGAGACAGTGGGGGATAAGCTCCATTGTCAAAAGGGAAACAGCCCAGATCATCAGCTAAGGCCCCTAAATATGTACTAAGTGGTAAAGGAGGTGGGAATGCACAGACAACCAGGAGGTTTGCTTAGAAGCAGCAACCCTTTAAAGAGTGCGTAATAGCTCACTGGTCAAGTGATCCTGCGCCGAAAATGAACGGGACTAAGTACTTTGCCGAAGCTATGAGATGTATTTACATCGGTAGGGGAGCGTTCTGTATTAGGTTGAAGCGTTAGTGTTAACGGACGTGGACAAAACAGAAGTGAGAATGTCGGCTTGAGTAGCGAAAACATTGGTGAGAATCCAATGCCCCGAAAACCTAAGGTTTCCTCTGGAAGGTTCGTCCGCGGAGGGTGAGTCAGGACCTAAGGCGAGGCTGAAGAGCGTAGTCGATGGACAACAGGTTAATATTCCTGTACTGCTTAATATTGGTGACGAGGGACGAAGAAGGCTAAGTCAGCCGGATGTTGGTTACCGGTTCAAGCTATTGATGCTATGATGATTGGCGAAAACAATCAGAGCAAAAAAGTGAGTACAAAGTACCAAGGTACTGAAGTGATTGATGTCATACTTCCAAGAAAAGCTCGATACATCGTAAATATTAAGCACCTGTACCCTAAACCGACACAGGTAGGTAGGTAGAGAATACTAAGGGGCGCGAGATAACTCTCTCTAAGGAACTCGGCAAAATGGCCCCGTAACTTCGGAAGAAGGGGTACCCTTGTAGGGTTGCAATAACCAGACCCAAGCGACTGTTTATCAAAAACACAGGTCTCCGCTAAGTCGTAAGACAATGTATGGGGGCTGACGCCTGCCCAGTGCCGGAAGGTTAAAGAAGTTGGTTAGCACTTCGCGAAGCTGACAACTGAAGCCCCGGTGAACGGCGGCCGTAACTATAACGGTCCTAAGGTAGCGAAATTCCTTGTCGGGTAAGTTCCGACCCGCACGAAAGGCGTAACGATTTGGGTACTGTCTCGGAGAGAGACTCGGCGAAATAGACTTGTCTGTGAAGATGCGGACTACCTGCACCTGGACAGAAAGACCCTATGAAGCTTTACTGTAACTTGGAATTGGATTTGGGCTTTTCTTGCGCAGTATAGGTGGGAGGCAATGAAAATAAGTTTGCGGATTTATTGGAGCCGACAATGAGATACCACTCTGGGAAAGCTAAAATTCTAACTTTGAGCCGTTATCCGGACAAAGAACAGTTTCAGGTGGGCAGTTTGACTGGGGCGGTCGCCTCCTAAAAAGTAACGGAGGCGTGCAAAGGTTCCCTCAGGCTGGTCGGAAATCAGTCGTAGAGTGTAAAGGTATAAGGGAGCTTGACTGCAAGACCTACAAGTCGAGCAGGGACGAAAGTCGGCCTTAGTGATCCGACAGTACCGAGTGGAAGGGCTGTCGCTCAACGGATAAAAGTTACTCTAGGGATAACAGGCTGATCTCCCCCAAGAGTTCACATCGACGGGGAGGTTTGGCACCTCGATGTCGGCTCATCGCATCCTGGGGCGGTAGTACGTCCCAAGGGTTGGGCTGTTCGCCCATGAAAGCGGTACGCGAGCTGGGTTCAGAACGTCGTGAGACAGTTCGGTCCATATCCGGTGCAGGCGCTAGAGTATTGAAAGGAGCTCTCCTTAGTACGAGAGGACCGGGAGAGACGCACCGCTGGTGTACCAGTTATCGTGCCAACGGTAAACGCTGGGTAGCCAAGTGCGGAACGGATAACCGCTGAAAGCATCTAAGTGGGAAGCCAACCTTAAGATGAGTACTCTCACCGCTATAAGCGGTTAAGGTCACGGCAAGACTAGCCGTTTGATAGGCGTCAAGTGGAAGTATAGTAATATATGTAGCTGAGACGTACTAATAGACCGAGGGCTTGATTTCTAGTTAATTGATTTGTTAACTAGGCTTTATAAAGAATAGTATTAAACCTTGATACCCATAGCGTAGTGGACCCACTCCGAACCATCCCGAACTCGGTTGTTAAACGCTACAGCGGCAATGATACTGGAGAGGAAGCTCTTTGGAAAAGTAGCTCGGTAACAGGGTTGTCTTTTTTTGTTGTAGGATGATATAGTTTAGCAATAAAATGAGCGACTCCTTTAAGTCAACAATTGATATAAGGAGCCGCTTATAATGCTTATACTGTTATATTAGATTTTATAGATAGATCTTGTCTAGTCGTAAGATATCTTATGATATTTTCGTTAAATCGCATAGATTTCTCTAATAGTTTTATGATGTTGCCGTTTCCTTCAAATGACATTTGTACATATATGGCATCGTAATAATTCTGAATATTGTAGCTTAAGTGTCGTCTGCCTCGATGTTGTACAAAAATATTTGTGCCACCATTTTTTTTGATTAGATTTTTATATTCATGTACTATTGTTAGATTCATCTCTTCAGTGATATTTGGTTTTAAAATATAGATAATTTCATAATGGTTCAAAAACATATTTGATATCCTCGTTCTGACTGTTTTTAATTAAGTAATCGACTAATTTCTGTTGTCAATTTGTATTTTGACAGCTTGTGAAATGACAGGTATCTTAGCATATTTACCTTGTACTGATTTTATCACAGAATATGTTATTGTGAGCAGTACAAACCAAAATAGTGTATTGCAAAGCATTAGTCCATATAAGCTCATTCGGAATTCTATAGGTAAAGCTCGAAAAGTAGCTCCGAGTAAGGAATTAATTAAGAAAAGTAAAATTGCTTGTATGACATTAAACCTTAAAAAAGGGCGATTGGGTATTGGACTTTTTGGTCTTACAAATAAATAGTATAAGATAAAAAAAACAATAAATGCCCAGTTGGGGTGAGTGACATATACAATAACAAAAGGCATGAGTGTTTTTTTATATAAACTCATTAAACTAAATGGATAATCGGGTAGAATTTGTTGGCCAAAATTTTGTAAACCTTCCAACAAGGGTAACCAATAAGCTGGTATTGAACAGAATCTATCGATTGTAGTAATAGTATTATTATCAAAGCTTGGTTTTTGATTGTTATCTTTCTGTTGCTTGAATATTTTATATATTGTAAAACCCGTTAGTCCAGTTACAAAAGTGAGTGCGATTATAATGAATGATAGAGAGAAGCTTTTAGGCATGAAGATTTTTAAGTCTATGGATAATATTTAGTAAATTGTACCGCTTAATTGATATTTTATTGTTGTATGGTTCAATTCCTACTGTGTTATACATACGTTTTATGTGATAAGAAGATGTATATAAATAATAAAATATTGATAAACAATTGAGATTAATTTTACAATACTATTATTCTTATTTCTACATATTATATATTTATTGTTTTCTTGTAATTTATGACTTTACTGACAATTGATCAAGCTAAAGAAGATTTGATGAAATGTGATCAAAGCTTTATGATACATGATAAAGTATTCCATTCACGACTTATGCTTGGGACTGGTAAATATAAAAGTACCGATGAAGCCTTGGATAGTATTCATGCAAGTCAAGCATCGATAGTAACAGTAGCGGTAAGACGATTACAGAATTCTCACCATTTAGATCAAGATAGTATTTTAAGATCATTACCTTTGGATTCTGTATGGTTGTTACCAAATACTGCTGGTTGCACAACTGTGCAAGAAGCAATTCGTGTCGCATCTTTAGGTAATGAACTATGTAAAAGACTTGGCCAATTAGACAATAATTTTGTTAAGTTGGAAGTGATAGCGGATCCGCAGTATTTATTGCCTGATCCTATTGGCACTCTTAAAGCAGCCGAATACTTAGTTAATAAAGGTTACAATGTACTTCCTTACATGTTCCCTGATCCGATTTTAGCAAAGCAATTAGAGGAGATTGGCTGTTGTACTGTGATGCCATTAGGATCACCAATTGGTTCAGGGCAAGGCCTCCAGAATATTGAAAACTTGCACATTATTCTTGAGACAATTTCAGTACCTGTAATTATAGATGCCGGTTTGGGTACTTCCAGTGATGCGGTAAAAGCAATTGAGATGGGAGCATCGGCTGTCTTAGTAAATTCTGCAATTGCGCAGGCTCACAACCCGATTGGTATGGCGCGTGCAATGCATTTAGGTGTTTTATCAGGCAGATATGCTTACTTGGCTAAGCGTATGGTAAAATCTAATCGTGCTGTTGCAAGTTCTCCATCTACTGGTCTATTATTCTGAATTGAATAGCTTAAGGAGTGATTTATGGTAATTATTATTGATAATTATGATAGCTTTACATATAATTTAGAGCAATATGTTAGCGAGTTGGGTATTGTAGTACAGGTCTATCGTAATGATTCTATTACTATTGATCAAATAGAAGTTCTGGCACCGCAAGCAATTATCATCTCGCCAGGACCTGGTTCACCTCTTACATCCGGCGTGTCGTTAGAGGTTATTCGGCGTCTATACGATAAAATTCCCATCTTAGGAGTTTGTCTTGGCCATCAAGCGATTGCATCAGTATTTGGAGGTTATGTGGTACATGCACCTAAACCTATACATGGCAAAACCTCTCCAATATATCATGATAATAAAGGGATTTTTCGATCCTTACCGAATCCTTTGTGTGCTACAAGGTATCATAGCTTAGTGATGAGTTCGCATTCTATACCGAGTCATTTAGAAATTACTGCTTGGAGTGATGACGGTATCATTATGGCTTGCAAGCATAAAAAATATCAACATTTGCAAGGTATACAATTTCATCCGGAAAGTTTATGGACATCTGAAGGCAAGCAGATCTTAAAAAATTTTGTGTATGGTCTAGATGAAGTATAAAGTAGACTAGTAATATAATAGCTAAAATCTATTTTTATTTACATACTTTTGTATACACATTATATCTTCTTCAAAATTGAGGTATGCTCTATTTGTCTTGCCTCCTATGGTGACTTGATTATTTTGATGACTTATCCAAATTTGAGAAAAAGAGAAGTAGCTGACTAATATACTGATCATTAATATTCCAAAACTTGTATATACTAATCCTATGCCATAGTCGGCTTTAATTTGTAGACCTGTGCTAGTCAAAATAGAAAGAATCTGAATAGGGATATGGTCAACAATATATGTATTCTGTAAATGGATTGAGGTTATGAATTGTCCTTCGCTATCGTAACATTTGATATCATCTGCTAGATTAGAAATAATGAACGATAAACGTTTATTTTTATTATAGATTATTGATGTAAACCAGTAATGAGTATCATTGTTGATTTCAGTGACAGGAATTTGTATCTTAGTATCAAAGTTGATATTTATTCTAAGGCCATTAATTTGCCAATCAGTCTGGTAGATAGTTAGACCATTGAATTTTAATGGTTCATTTACTTCTATAACTTTTGTGGTCTTTTTATTTGTCTGATGATTGTGAAGTTCTATTGAGGAACGAAATTGTTTTATTGATGAGTCAGGGTAATAGTCAATCTGAAATCTGTTAACTTTGCCAGTGATTTGATCTGGGATCTTACTGAATAGACCAGAATGAGTAATATTATGTAAGTTGAAAGTTTCTCCTACAGGCACCATGGTCTGGATATAAAAAGATGAGAACAAACTACCAAGGGTACCAGATAGTAAAAAGATTATACTAAAGTGAACTGCAATAGGTGCTATTCTACCATATAGACCCTTATAAGAATATAGTGTTTCTCTTTGATAAAAAGTGTAATAGTGATTTTTAGTAAGTGCGTATATGGGTATGCAAAAGGTTTTATTGGCAAATTTGATCGTATTATAAGTTAAATTATTATTACTCAATTCTTTTTTCATTTTCCATCTTCTTGCATGTTTCAAGCTTGGTAGTTGGGTTGAAAAAGTACAAATTATAAGGCTAAGGCTGAAAAGTGTAACTAAACAGAGAAATGGTACGCTGGTGTACAATTCGTTTACATGGTATTGGATAATGAAGCGCCAGTCAATATTAAAGAAATTATTATGGCTGATGGGGTACTTGACTTGATAATAATCTATACTTTGGTTTTGCTCTATAATAGTTCCGAATATACTTGTGACGGCAATGACTAGTAATAGTGAGATAGACACATTTAAATTGCCTAAAACTTTGACCGCTTTCCATCTCAAAATTTTGTATTGCATAGACTAATGACTCCTTTGTTCTGATGGTATTTAAATGAAATCAAATGGTAAGATCACAAATAGTTCTTTAAATAAAGAATAACTTCCTATACTAATAGTGGTGAATCCTAATACGTTGGTTATTATATAACTCTTTTTACTGAGAATATTGATTCTTTGAAAATTATTCAATGAGAGAATTGAAAGAATTAAAGGCGTGATATAGCCTACGGTATACATAAGTAGTAAATATAGACCATTTATATATTGTTGTGTTGTAGTAATCCAAGCTAGTATTGTGATGGTAATCGGGGTGCTACATGGTGATATTGTTATACCAAGAGCAAATCCTAAAAAATATGTGTAAAATATATTGTTATTTTTGTTCGTGTCGTGCCAATCGTGCTTGCTAGTATTAAAAAGTGTAAATGGCATGATGTCTAATAAATTTAAGCCAATGATAGTTAATAATATTGGCCATAAAAGAGGGATGGTGCGGATAAAAGACCATGTATATTGTTTAATAAATATACTTATTGCACCTATGCTTAGCAAAGAGGTAGCAATTCCTCCAGTTAGTATTACTGTGTTGTATACCTTTTTACTTCTTTGATTAATATACAGAGTAGCGATAGGAATAGATCCAAGAACACATGGACCAATACTTGTAAATAAACCACCGAGAAAAGCTCCTACAAAGCTTAAACCTGAGGATGTTGTGATTTGTTCTATCAGTATATTATTGATGGATTGTTGTATAGAAAATAAATTAAGTGTGAAATTGTTCATTGATATCTAGAAGGTATTTGTGTTATGTACTAGTATAACTCCCCAGGAAGGATTTGAACCTACGGCCAATCGGTTAACAGCCGATTGCTCTACCACTGAGCTACTGAGGAAGGTACTACTAATATTATTATATTATATGCATAATAAAAATGCAATACTGATATATTACAAGCTATTGTATTTCTGCTAAACTATTGCATGAAATAACGTTTTATGTTAGTTTAGATAATATATCTCAAGCGGACGTGGTGGAATTGGTAGACACGCTAGACTTAGGATCTAGTGAGATTATCTTGTGAGAGTTCGAGTCTCTCCGTCCGCATTGTCAACTCATTAACACTATATTTACATCCATTTTTCCAATACCAATTTGATAGTACCATGGTTATCTTGTTTTAGATTAGATATGTCACTTGTAAATCCTGCTTTTATACCTTCTTTTATGATAGTATTGCATGCATATTTCTGGTAAACTTTATTCTGCCAGTGTTCTAGAAATATTTTGTCTTGCCATGTACGTGAATCGGCAATTAATTGGTAGTTATCATTTATCCATGTAAATTCTGCTTGCAGTTGTTCAGTGTTTTCAATATGATTATGTAGTATAATGGATGGTTTTTCTTTGAAACTATCTTGATCAACTGTATACGACACTTTAAAATCTGCTAAAGTTTCTTGTAAAATATTTGTATCTGTCATGCGTGTTTGAATTTTGCTTAAATGTGACATTATTATATGTGCTCCAATTTTCTTTTATTTGATTGAATGATGTTATTTTTGTGTGAAACTTATGTAACTTGTTCTAAAATTCTCATCATTCATTTGTACTTTACTTACTAATATAGTTTGCTCTAATACGTGTTAAAGGTCAATCCCTAATTTATGTTAGTGTTATATTCTTGATAAATATTGTATTAATTATCAAGTGAAAACTGATGTACTTACTGAGGTTATTTTGAGATATTTTGTTTTTTATATTCTCTATATGTAATTATATATCAACAGGTCCTTAAAGGATCTGGGAAGTATCTAGATTAATCCTAAAAATTTATATAAAATTATGACTGCTACTTTAGAAAGACGCGAAAGCGCAAGCCTGTGGGAACGTTTCTGTACTTGGATCACTAGCACTGAAAACCGCCTTTACATTGGTTGGTTTGGTGTTGTAATGATTCCTACATTACTAACTGCTACATCTGTATTCATCATTGCATTCGTTGCTGCTCCTCCAGTAGATATTGATGGTATCCGTGAGCCTGTTGCAGGTTCTCTACTTTATGGTAACAACATTATATCTGGTGCTGTTATTCCTAGTTCTGCAGCAATTGGTATCCACTTCTACCCAATCTGGGAAGCTGCATCTTTAGATGAGTGGCTATACAACGGTGGACCTTACCAATTAGTTGTTCTTCATTTCTTACTTGGTGTATGTTGCTACATTGGTCGTGAGTGGGAATTAAGCTACCGTCTAGGTATGCGCCCATGGATCTCAGTTGCTTTTACAGCTCCTGTAGCAGCAGCAGCAGCAGTATTCCTTGTATATCCAATTGGTCAAGGAAGCTTCTCTGATGGTATGCCTCTAGGTATCTCTGGTACATTCAACTTCATGCTTGTTTTCCAAGCTGAGCATAACATTCTTATGCACCCTTTCCACCAACTAGGTGTAGCTGGTGTATTTGGTGGTTCTTTATTCAGTGCTATGCACGGTTCTCTAGTTACATCAAGCTTAATTAGAGAAACAACTGAGAACGAATCTGCAAACTATGGTTACAAGTTCGGTCAAGAAGAAGAAACTTATAACATCGTAGCTGCACACGGTTACTTTGGACGTCTAATTTTCCAATATGCAAGTTTCAACAACTCTCGTGCATTACACTTCTTCTTAGGTATGTGGCCTGTAGTAGGTATCTGGTTTACAGCTATGTCTGTAAGTACTATGGCATTCAACCTAAATGGTTTCAACTTCAACCAATCTGTAGTTGACAGCCAAGGTCGTGTAATTAACACTTGGGCAGATATCTTAAACAGAGCTAACCTTGGTATGGAAGTAATGCATGAGCGTAACGCTCACAACTTCCCACTAGATTTAGCATCTGGTGCATCTTGTCCAGTAGCACTAGTTGCTCCATCTGTGAATGGTTAATTACTAGTAGTTGCTACGATTTAAACTGTAGAGTAAAAATATAAAATAAGATAGTGCTGACATACTTATAAGCTTATAAGTATGTCAGCACTATTTTCATTGCTTATAGCTTTAATTGATGTCCTTAAATTCAGTGGTACTTAATTTTATAATCGATGACTGAACAGTATAATTCCAATGGTAAAGTATGTTGACACTTTAAATTAGTAAACAAATGCTGTTTTTGTCTTTTGATTGTTATTTTATTGTTATTGATAAACTTTTTTTTGAAGAAGATAGAATTAACATCTCTTTTAGATGGATTGATATTTTGATTGCCTATCTTTTGTAAGGGATGATGCATAGACCTGGCTTGTTGATTAACTTCTCCAAAAATTTCTATCATACTTTGTCCACGACGTCTTCTTGTTAATTCTACTAGCCCCAGTTCAGAAAGTTGTACAATTTCCGGCTTAGCATTATCATATGATAATACTTTATTAAGATGTTCTAAAAGTATTAATTGATCATGACGAGATTTCATATCTATGAAATCGATAATGATAATACCATTTAAGTTTCTGATTTTTATTTGATAGCCAATCTCAGTTGCTGCCAAACAGTTAGTCTGAAGCATCGAGTCATGATTATTTTTGTCATTGTTAAAAGATCCAGAATTGACATCAATAGTTGTAAGTGCTTCTGAAGCTTCTATGATTAAATATACGCCTGAATGCATTTCTACTTTTGGTTGCAGCATCTTAAGTATAGTAGATGTAATACCAAATTTTTCTAATATGCATGATCTATTTTTATATAATTGTATTGATAATTGTACTTTGTCATCTGTGATATTGTGATAGATTAAATGTTCATGAATTTGTTTAATACTATGTTTAGAATCTGTAATGATAAGCGTAATACTTTTGTTTAGTTGTTCTCTAAGAATTCGTTGTACGATATTATTATCACTATAAAGTAAGCGGGCACCAGAAGCTGCAATAGCCGATTTTTCTATAAAATTCCATTGACGCTCTAAAGTATGAATGTCATTGATTAAAATTCTCTCTGCTATACCTACAGAAGTTTCTTTAAATAGAATTCCCATGCTAAAAGGTTTAACTAAAATGCCTAAAGCTCGTAAAAATGAACGTTCATTTTCATCGTAAATGTTGTGTCCAATGCATATTGTATTGTTTAAAGGCATTAATATAACATATTGTCCAGAAAGATGAATGTTAGTTGTTAATCTTGGTCCTTTCGTAACACTTGGTTCTTTGATGACTTGTACTAGTATTTTTTGTTTGATTGAAAGTACTTCTGAAATATTGTTGAGGTTGTAGTATTTTAAATTGTAGAGGTATTTTGTATCGCTAACATGAATAAAGCCACTTTTTTCATTATAATTAAGCTTGATAAAAGCTGCATTTATGCTTGTAAATATTTTTTGAACAATTCCTATATAAATATCATGAATTTGATAGGTTTCTTTATTTATAATGAGTTCTTGAATTTTACTGTTGTGTATAATCGCAGCTATATTGTTTAACTGTGAAATGATAATTTTCTTGATCATTGATTTAACAAAATAGCTTGTGCCATAAGAAGTTTATTATCAGTGAAGTTTATGAAATAAATGAATGCATAATTTACGCTTTAGAATCATACTCATGCACACTGACTGTTTTTTGCCTATTACTGGTTTTGTGAAAATACACTATCCCATCTATAACTGAAAATAAAGTATCATCTTTCCCTCTTCTTACATTGTGGCCAGGTTTCACTTTGGTACCACGTTGTCTGATTAAAATATTACCTGCTTTTACTGTTTGACCACCATATTTCTTGACTCCAAGTCTTTGTGCATTGGAATCCCGACCATTCTTAGTACTACCGCTGCCTTTTTTATGTGCCATAATTGTTTAATGTGATTTATTTATTGATTCAATGAATACCCTACTTAATTCTTGTCTATGTCCATTTTTAGAATACATATTTTTTTTAGGTTTCATCTTGAATACCGTGATTTTTCTCCCCTTTATGTGTTTCAAAACTTTCCCTTTCGCATAAACTTTATTTATACAAGGTTGCCCAATTAATATTTCTTGCTTATTTCTTAAAAATAAGATTTTGTCCATTCTGATATAGTCTCCAGGCTGAGCAGATACTTTATCAATATCATAAAAGTTACCTGGTTGTACCCATGTTTGTTTGCCGTTTATCTCAAGAATTGCATATATCATAGTTGTATACTGTTCAGTATTTGTTTGTCATATACATTTAGCAGGATTTGCTATTATATAGCTATATAATATACATATTCTATTCAATTAATACAAGTAATTAAATATTAGTGTACTTGGTCTATTTACAAATAGTTATATTTATTTATTAGCCAATGGTTATGAAAGTTGATTAACTCATAATTCATTCTACAACTATAATTCTCTTTAGAGTGTGATATTTTGATGCCTTCTAAATACGTATTTGTAAAATATTTTCCTGCAATTATTGTACCATCTGGTAAGATGTATTTGTGTTGCATTTTTAGTTGTCCATAAATTGGCCCAGGATTCAGCCCATACATTTGTGCCTTGTATGATTGAAATCTTCCGTGTCTTTCTTGTTCTAAAAAAATGTATTGGATATTATGGCTGAATATATCTATGGGATATAAATATAAGTAAAAACTTCTATATTTATGTAGCAAACTATATCTATGAATATAAATTTGTAAATGGTATTTGAATGTAGTTTTAGAATACTTTCTAACAAGATTTACATATGTGGTTAGCCCTGGTGGTCCGTATAGATTTATACTGTTAACCCGATCATTCAAGCTAAGGCTGGATAATAAACCTACTAAACCGCTAATTTCCTCAATTTTTAGGCTAGTAATGATTATATGATGTATTTGATTAAGTCTTATGTTTGATGCATTAAGCATCTGTTGACAGCCATCGGGGCAATTGAACAACCAAACTTCTCCAGTTTGGTTGCATCGTATTAAGAAACTAAGAGGTGAATGTATCATACTCTTTAATTTAATCTTGTCTGTACTGCCTATACATATATATTGTATGATATTAAAGTTTAGGCAGTATTATTTTGGTCCATTGCATCAATATAAATGAAGCTCTGGTTTTTACCGCTAATAATTGATTTGCCTAGCGAAATCGCTTTCTGACTTGCATAAAAAGCTTTTCGTTTCCAATTGGATTTACGTGAGCGTGATTTAGCTTTTGAAGTACGTTTTTTAGGTACGGCCATAATAATTTGTATAAGAAGTGATAATTACGGTAAATAGTATGCAATAAGCTATATTACTAGATATTGTTTACTGAAGTAAAGACCATTGTAATTTTTGCACCACGATTTCTTCTTATACTGGCCTTCATGTATCTTCAGTGATTATGAATTCATACTACGTAGCTGTTGTAAAGCAGCACGTCCAATATTATATAATGCCCATGAACCTGCCGCTAGTACAGGAATTAATACAATTAATAGTCTCATATCCATATTTAGTTACATCCTTGTACTTAATTAATTACTTGATATTCTTTTACGATACTTATAGTTATATTATATTATGATATTCTCATTTCTGCATTACAAATTATAATATATGTCAAAAATATATTTATGCTAATATGTACTTTGTATGTTGTTACGAAATCTTTATGTATTGTAATTAGATGGGGTAAAATAAAAGCTAATGAGAGATCTACCTTTTACTTTAGATCAATTAAGAATATTGAAAGCAATTATTAAAGAGGGAAGCTTTAAAAGAGCTGCTGATAGTTTATATGTTTCACAGCCAGCAATTAGTTTACAAATTCAAAATTTAGAAAAGCAATTGAATATACCTATTTTTGAAAGAAGTAATAAACGAGCTACATTAACTGAGGCAGGAAGTTTACTTCTACGTTATGGAGGTAGAATCTTGGCTTTGTGTGAAGAAACTTGTCGAGCACTTGAAGATTTGCAGAATCTACAGGGTGGCACGTTAGTAGTTGGAGCTAGCCAAACAACAGGTACGTACTTGATGCCACGTTTAATTGGCTTATTTAGACAACGCTATCCTCAAGTTACTGTACAGTTGCAAGTCCACTCAACTCGTTTAATCTCTTGGAGTGTAGCAAACGGTCAAGTGGATGTTGCTGTTATAGGAGGAGAAATCCCTTGTGAATTGCAAGATGTATTGCAGGTCACGTCTTATGCTGAAGATGAATTAGCACTCATCTTACCCACTTCGCATATATTTTCACAATCTAATAATATCCAGAAGGAAGATCTATATCGACTGCGTTTTATCGCCTTAGATACTCAATCGACAATTCGAAAAGTTATTGATAATGTGCTTAATCAATATGATATAGATAGTAGTAGATTTAAAATAGAAATGGAGCTAAATTCTATTGAAGCAATCAAAAATGCTGTACAATCAGGTCTGGGTGCAGCGTTTGTATCTGTATCAGCTATAGCTAAGGAATTGGAATTAGGTATTTTGCATTGGGCAAAAATTGAAAATGTGACTATAAAACGTATGCTATCGATCATAGTGAATCCTAATAGGTATAAGTCCAAAGCTGCAGATACATTTAGTAAAGAAATTTTAACTTTGTTTGTTAATCCTTCTCATGAGCAAGAAGCTAATATTTAATTTATTTTTTCAAGCGCTGCAGAATTACAAATATTAGATATATCAGTTATTGATGATTCAAATTGCCCTGTCAATACAAACCCAAAGCGAAGTTTAATCCATTCTATAAATTTAGGATTAGAAGATAAAATAGCAACTGATGGTTTAACTAATTGTTTTCTTATATGTTTCATTTCTGGGGCATTGATAAATGATGGGTTAGGTACAAGCCAAAAGTCAATCATTTTCTCTATGTTTTTGTAATGATTAATACGTTCTCGTAATACTTCTTCTAATGGCTCTTCGTATAATAAAAAGTCTTGACTAGCGATCGCAAAGTAATAGGTAGTCATAATATAATTCTGGATGTTTTAAATAATATATAAAGTATGAAATGAGAAGAGACTTACGTTATAAATTACCATGATTCTCTTATCTAAATTAATCTTCTTCGACAAATACATAATATAATAGTTTGAATAACTATTTTATTCATAGATTCCATTAATTGCAATAATCTTTATATCGTTATGATAACATATTGGCCTAGCCAAGCAGGAACTCAACTTAATCAACAGGTTTCAGGATTGTTTAAGAAAATTTATATAAAGCTGAATTATAACTTATACAATAAAACATCTCAAATTTTATCGATTGATATTGTCAATTCTTATGTTAAGAAAGAGTTGTTTAAAGTAATTTTATTAGAGTTAGAAATTTTACTATTAGATATTACTGAATTAGATGTATCGATTAAGGACCTTGAGGTGTTAAATAAAAGAGTACTGGTTGATTTGATTAATAAATCATTATTGAGTTTTCAGCAAATTTTGAATATTGAGATATCTCAAGAACACATTGATAAGTCATCGACATCAACATTGTATAGACGTATTATTTTAGAGCACCAACTATTGTTGCAGAATTTATTAATATACTTGATTTTTGGTACATCTGGTGATCAGACGGAAACATATTTATTCCCAAATAATAAAATACCAGTCCAACATGTGGAAATATTATTAGATAATTTAGTAATTCAAATTGCAGATTTAATATTTTATATATTGATTAATGCTGACCATTCTATGATCGATTTATTTTATTTTCTAAAGGTTCACAAAATTTGTCGTAATACTTATGTTTCAGCAAGATCTATTGCTACATTTAAAAACAATTTAGTGTGGAACAAGTATTTATGTTACTATTTGCAGCAACCCAGAATTATATATAATAATCGTTATCAAGTATGGATTTTTAGTACTAAAGGATTGCATTGTCAATATATTTATGCTTATAGAGAGCATGATTTACAAGTATTGTCAAGTTTTCAGGTTTTTGTAATTATTTTACTTGAGTTACAAGACTTTATCTTACCTAAGATTCAAAGCATATTCTTATTGATAGGTAAAGTATGGATATATATATTTCGTTATGCAATAATGAATAGTTTTAAAGTTATTTTGAAAAGTATTGCAGTAGTGATGCGCACTAAGTAAAAACATAATATACTTTAATATTTACAATTATTTTATAGAATTTTTTTCAATATATGCTTAAAAAAATGGAAAACTTAGATGATGACTGTAAAAAGTTATTAGATTTGTTGCATACGAGTGATTTGAATTTTTCAGAGCAGAAAATTGAGTTAATTAACAAGATTTATCTTAAGGATAAACTACTTCATAGCCAATTATTATCTATATTGCTTGATCGTTATTATGATGCTTCTGTTATGACTGATTTTATAGATGGTGTCATGTTTGAATTGCTTTTACAATCGGATAATACGATTGTGCATACTGAAATCTCAAAACATTTTGCACAAGGCATTGTTCGCTTGAAATCAGAGTGTAATATTGATTATTTACCATTGCAAAAATTACTGCTTTCAAAAAAGTTTCAGGAAGCAGATACTTTAACCCATGTATTGTTATGTCAATTATCTCAAATATTGGGTAATCATACTCGAAAATGGTTATATTTCACTGATATTAATCGTTTTCCTGCTACTGATTTGCATACAATCGATCAATTATGGCAGGTTCATTCTGGTGGTTTATTTGGTTTGTCTGTGCAAAAGCGTATTTGGTTGTCTAATAATTCTGACTGGGAAAGATTCTGGGCGAAAATTGGCTGGAAAGTTGACAATGTAAATTGTCGTTATCCCCAAGAATTTGTATGGGATGTAAATGCTCCAGAAGGACATTTACCATTATTTAACCAGTTGCGTGGTGTCCAGGTCATGGCTGCTTTATTTGAACATCCTGCTTTCTGATGATATACTTAGCTTAAGTACTTAAGTACTATTAATGTATGCTATACTCAGCCTGTCACTTGTTTTTATCTGTGTGTGAATTTAGGATATTTTTGAAATAGAGTAGCAATTTTGATGAAATGTTCAAATAGATTTATTGTATCATGCGGACCAGGACTGGCCTCAGGATGATACTGTACTGCAAAACATGGATATTTTCTGTGTACAATTGAAGCAAGAGTAGAATCATTGTAATTATGTTCAAATATAAAAATGTCTTTAATGTCTTGCTTGCGCGATGTTACGGCAAATCCATGATTTTGACTACTGATATTTATCGATTGATTCAAGCCGACTGGATGATTTAGTCCTCTATGCCCAAACTTTAATTTAAAAGTTTGTAAGCCAAGAGCCAGACTAATGATTTGATACCCCATACATATCCCAAAAATAGGAATATTACATTCAATTAATTCTTTGACAGTATCTATTGCATAATCAACGACACTTGGGTCGCCAGGACCATTAGACAGTAAAATACCATCCGGTTTCAGAGATAGAATAGACTTTACATCAGTGTGTGCAGGTATTACTTGAACATCTATATCATCTGATATGTCTTGTATAGATCTTATGATATTATATTTGACCCCAAAGTCAACTACCACAATACGTAGTGATGGATATTTGTATGCAGATAAATTCTGTTCATACTTTGGTTGGTATGATTGAATATCTTGAAATGGTTTAGGGCTTGAAGATGAAACTTGTTGAATAAGATTTACATTATTACTGTCAGATTTATCTTGCAAGTTTTTTAGTATATTATCTGCATCATCAATTTGTGTTGAGATACATCCATTCAATGTTCCTTTCGAGCGCAAATGTCTAGTCAAAGCACGTGTATCGATTCCATATATATGTGCAATTTTATTACGGATTAAATATTTAATCAATGATTCTTCTTCTCTCCAGTTACTTGAATTTGAACATAAGTTTTTAGCTATAATACCCTTAATAAAAGGTTGGCGAGATTCATTATCATTATGATTGATACCAGTATTGCCAATTTCAGGATATGTGAAGGTAATAATTTGTCCGGCGTAACTTGGATCTGTCATAATTTCTTGGTATCCAGTCATTCCTGTATTGAATACCACTTCGCCGCTAGTATTAGACTGTGAATTGAAAGACCAGCCATGATATATTGTGTTGTCTTCTAATATCAGAAGGGTTTTATAAGTATGTGTTTTAAACATGTTTTGATGTGCAATGAGGTTTATCTATTGTTAGATTTTAGAAGTTTATAATAAAATAGATAGCCTGTTGGATGGCTATCTATGCTTGTAAAAATAATATATTATTAGTATAATCAATACTTTGTTAAGTGTTTCTAGATTACCATCCTTGTTCGGCTTGACTTAATACATAATTTGCTACATTATCTATATCTTCGGCTTCTAGACGACCTCCAAATGCTGGCATTGCGCCTTTCCCATTGGTTACTTGAGTAGTAATAGCATCAATACTATTCATAGAGTATGCTTCTAGTACGTCTTTTTTAAGAGTTTTTTCTGCGATAATAGCATTATTCCCACCGGCATGACATGCTGCACAGTTCGCATTAAATATCTGTTCGCCAGCAGCAATATCTGCTGCCATAACGTTATTGGACAGACCGAATATGATTGCTCCCGTAAGTCCTAAAGTGCGTAAAAAAAACTTGTTCAATTTCTTAACTCCTAATACTAATAGTTGATTAAATAAAACATTATACAGTATGTTAACCTAGTTTTTTATCTATAATTTATATTAATATTGCTTTATTAATAGTAAATTTTGCCTCCTCCCCATTTTTCTAAAACGACTTTAGGCTGTATAAGGATATGTCCTGCAATTGTAAATAAGTCATCATCTGTTAAGTTTCTCATTTTTGGAAAAATTTCTGCACTTTTTATGCTTGGATGTAATTCAGCTATCGATTCTGCTCCATCATAACTAGTTGGGTTTTTCATATAGTCAATTAAACCTTCTATGTTATCTCTTGGGGGTGTTGCTAAGCTTAGGCCTTCAGGATCTAATCCGATATTAGGATTTGTTTTCGTAATACCACCATTATGACACTGTGAACAAGTGTTATTAAAGAGGCGTTTACCTCTTTTGACTTGTTCAGGGGTTAATACTGTAGTTTTGCCAGATGTATTTAAGGGTACAGTTAGTGTTGCTTCATCTAATTCTATTGCATGTACAGGGTTGTATAATGTAATTGATAGTAAAATGCTTAGCGCCCAGCTGAAGCATGTAAATCTTTGAAACATGATAGTTATATTTTATATTATTGTAGGTAATTATGTATAAGCATGGATATACACGTGAAGTACAAACTGTATAATTACAGGGAATTGAATTTAGTCAGTTATGAACTTCATATGTATATCGATTGATAAGTAAATTGCTTTATATTATCTATTGTAATCCGACTTGGCTTTACAATCGCACTAGGCAAATTTTCTTAATAATCACTTGTCAAATTCACTTAGTCTTCATGATGTAGGCGTAAGAGTGCAGTTAGCTTTTCTTTTAATTCTGTTCTTGGAATAATTAAATCGATAAAGCCATGTTCAAATAAATATTCGGATGTTTGAAAATTTGTTGGTAAGTCTTCTTTAATTGTCTGTTCTATAACTCGTCTTCCTGCAAAAGCTATTAATGCTTTTGGCTCTGCAATAATAATATCGCCTAGCATAGCAAAGCTTGCAGTCACACCTCCTGTAGTTGGAGATGTTAAGATAGGTATATATAGTAATCCTGCACTGTTATGTTGTTGCAAAGCAGATGATACTTTTGCCATTTGCATTAGGCTTAAAAGTCCTTCTTGCATTCTAGCACCACCAGAGGCACAAATGATGATTGCTGGTAAACGTTTTTGGGTCGCGGTTTCAATCAATCGAGTGAGTTTTTCTCCAACCACTGATCCCATGCTGCCTCCCATGAAACGGAAATCCATAATGCCAATAGCTACAGGTATAGATTGGATTGAGCCTAATCCTGTTTGTACTGCATCTTTAAGACCAGTTTTATCTTGCATGTCTTTCAGTCTTTTCCCGTAGAGTTTTTGATCTTTAAAACCTAACGGATCTGTTGATATAAGACTATTGTTAATACCTTCCCAGGATCCTTCATCTAAAATTTGTTCTACTCTTTCTTGGCTAGATGTGGGAAAATGATGGTTGCATTGTGGGCAAACTTTAAAGTTACGATTTAATACTTTGTAGTACATTAACAATCCACACTTGTCACATTTGATCCACATACCTTCTGGTATAGTTATATTATGATTGTTGTTGTGGATGTTTGCTTGTAAATTTTTTTTTTCCAATAGCCAATCGGATAAAGACATGGTGTGAGGTTTGATTTCTATTATTGTATATGTTTATTAAATATTTGCATTATTCTGTATAATACAAATATTTGAATAATCTCAAATTTGTTGTTGTGAATTGATACGTCAGCTTAGTCTCTTATTGTTTTATCTTTTTGACTGACAAAAAGTAATGCAGCAGTTATTGGTAAAACAACAATAAAAGCACCCAGAACTAAACTATTTAGAAAACTCGATAATGATGCTGTCATATATGATTCCTTCAGTATTGAAACTGATCTTAGATGTATATTATAGGTGACTTAAAAGTCTGTATGAAATACATTATTTCAGTGACATTAATAATAGTAACATTTTATCTTTAAATCGAGTTCTTTTTATTGATATTATAATATATGTATACGATATGATTTTTTACTCAAGGGCATTCCATTGAATAAGTATTGATCCCCATGTAAGTCCTGCACCAAATCCTGCAATTGCAATAACATCTCTATTGCAAATATGTCCTGTGTCAAAAGCTTCATTAAGAGCTATAGGTATGGATGCTGCTGATGTATTACCGTAAAATTGGATATTCGATATTACTTGGTGAATTGGGATTTTAAGTTTATTAGCGACAGCCTCTAAAATTCGTTGGTTGGCTTGGTGTAATAAAAGCCATGTAATATCTTTTGCTGGTCGATGAATTTTCTGTAAGCAGTTATTTATACTAGTAGGAACTTGAGAGACCGCGAATTTATATACTTCTTTGCCATTCATGGTTAAATAATCATATTGATTATTGTATTTTTGATTGAATAGTAACTCGGTATAAGTATCATTACCTGTGCAGTGGTTTTTAGGATAATTGTAATTGATAGACAATTGATGTGATTCATGACCATTGGTGTTAATCTCAAAGGATAGAATGTCATTTTTGAGACTCCTTTGTAATATCGCTGCTCCTGCTCCATCCCCAAAGAGTATACAAGTTGTACGGTCAGACCAATCAACCCACTGTGACAAAGTGTCAGCACCAACAATTAATATGTTTTTATATATTCCGGTTTGTATAAATTGATGTGCTACAATTAAAGCAATTACAAATCCAGAGCATGCAGCTGTTATATCAAATGCTGCTGCATTTGAGGCTCCTAAGCAATTCTGTAATTGGCTTGCACTTCCGAATAGGTCATGAGGAGTTGAGGTTGCAAAAAGAATCAAATCGAGATCTTGAGGTTTTAATAAACCTTTTTTTAGTGCTTCATGTGATGCTAAAGTAGCTAAATCTACAATGGATTGATTCGTATCTATGATTTTTCTCTCTTTAATTCCCGTACGAGTTGATATCCACTTGTCAGAAGTATCAATTACAGTACTGATAAGCTCATTGTTAATACATATGTCTGGTACAGCAGAACCGGTTGATAAAATATGGGAACCATGCATAGTAAATGGTATCATGCCAGTTATTTAAGTTTAGTAAATATTAATTGTGTCAAATGATATGAAGTGTTGGAAATCAGAAATAGCCGACTTGCGAAATAGTAATCAAAGGTTTACGTAAAATGGAATATATTGATAGAAATGTGAAATATTCTGAATTATTTATCTATCTTCAGTATAACTAACTCGGAAGACTGACCTTTTACAATATGTCTTGTTTGCTGCTACCTTCCAGTTCTGACAATTTCAAGCTACTGTAAGCGTTAATCTCCGAGCATACGTAGATTATAACATTTTACATTATTTTAAGCAAGTTTTGGACTATCTTGCAAGTAATGATTGTAATTTTATGACATGCCACGTATAATAAAATCAAAGTAAGAAGTAATCATCTTTGCATCTTCTTCAGGTAGTATTTCTAGTGTAGCTTGCTTAAGGCATTGCACAGCATCTATCATGCCAATAATCGGAACTCCTAGTGAGTTATACATTTCGCGGACACCTATAATTCCTATTTTTTCTATTGCATCTTTGTCACCAGCTAAAACACCATATGTCACTAATCTTAAGTACCAGCCATAATCTCTTAAGCATAGTGACCTTTTCCTAGCGCCTTGTGCATTTCCACCCGGTGCGATGTATTCCGGGTGAATCTGGAATAAAGTTTTACTAGCTTTTTGAATAATGTCTTTCTCTTTATCTCGAAGTATTGATATGGTACTTATTCTTTGTTCTCCTGTCTTAAGATATTCTTCAATGGCTTTTAGTTCTCCAATAGTTGGGTATCTTAGTTCATTGTCTGCTGTTGTAATAATTTGTGTGACTAAGCTCATAATAAATATGTTTTGTATTCGTATAAGATTTTATAGAATATTGTACATTAAAATTTAATTTAAAAGACAAGTACAAGCTTATGATATATATAGGTATTAAAATACAGGGCTTTAGCCCTGTATAACTTAGTACGTTTTAATTACAAATAGAAATATAAAACATCTGGAAAAAAACGATTAATTTCAATTACAAGACCTGCGGTAAAAGTTATCCAAATAGCGCCTACAACAGGGATCGTAGATAAGTACTTTAATAAATTGCTGTCCATAGTATATAGTTATATTATATTAGTTTATTTTAGCGAGGTGAAACCGTAATATTTTCTTCTGCTTCTATTAGTTGTCCACTTGTAAATTCTTGCCATGCTGCTAGCGGCCATGTAAATCCAGATGCTGAAAATTTTAAAGCTAAAGGAACATCAATGATAATTTCTTTTTCTGTTGGTTTACTTGTTTCGGCAATAGCCTGTAGGTAACCACGACCTACCCATCCAATCCATCCTGTTATATATATAAATAATAAACCTGGAAATACAAAATCGCCAGCTCGACTCCATCGACCATCGCTAATTAAGTGTGGTAATCCATCAGTACCACATAGTAGACCCGCTCTACCATATTTATCAAAGCGATCTTTTGTTTTATTAATTTGTGCTTCAAGAGCAAGCGCAGGTGGGGTAGAAGGCTCATACTTGGCTAATCTTGCTTCTAATTTTCTTACGCTACTTTTTAGTCTTTTATTAAAGGCTGCAGAATCTTTGCACGGTACTAATCCTGCTACATCTGCATACGCATTTGAACAAGATGTTGAAATATATAATAGACATACTAGAAAAAGACCTAGTAGTTTTTTCACAGCTTAATCTCCTTTTAAGTTTGTTTTACTATAATAAAAAGTTGCTTTCCAATAAAAATGAGTACTACTGGTATATTATACGATAATATTGTAATTGGTATATATTATGTACAACCAGTAACAATTATCTAGATATTAGATTTATGATATAATAGTCTAAGAGAATATGTGATATTTGTACATAAAGTAAAAATTATTGTAAATATCTTGGATATCTATCAAATTACATCATATTAATAATTATGATTTCATGGAAAGTCTTTTTTAGAAATGCTAGTTTAATATTTTTACATTGGCATAAAAATATGGATACCAAAAATGCAGCAAATGATATATTATTAATTGATAAACTTTATCATAAAGGCAATCATATTGATATTTACCTTAGCACTAATAAAGATGTTAATTTGTATGATTTAGAAAAGCTGTGTGATTCAGTTGGCTGGGTGAGGCGTCCATTTAGGAAAGTGAGAACAGCAATTGAACATAGTTTTTTGACTGTTTCTCTATTTCATACCTCAGATAATAATCATCATTTAATTGGTTTTGCGCGTGCAACTTCAGATCATGCTTTTAATGCCACGATTTGGGATGTTGTTGTTCATCCCGAGTTTCAAGGTAAAGGTTTAGGAAAAATATTGATGAGCCAAGTGATCAAACATTTAAGAATAGCTGATATTACTACTATTACACTTTTTGCAGATCCACAAGTCATTTCTTTCTATAAGCATTTGGGCTTTATAACTGATCCTGATGGAGTGAAAGGAATGTTTTGGTACCCGCGTTAAAACAAGTGAGCAATAAGTTGTAAAGATTCCATCTAGACATTCGTACCATATACTATTATAATAGTCTTGTGCTGTTGTATCGGGATATAGCGCAGTTTGGTAGCGCGCCTGCTTTGGGAGCAGGATGTCGCAGGTTCAAGTCCTGCTATCCCGATTGATTAGAAGATTCACTATTTATAGCTTCTAAATTCTGAGCATATGTAAGGTATTTATCTGCTAAATTATGATATGAATTTTTTTTCATAATATTTCCTATTTGCTGTGAGCAAGCACGTGTTGGTTTTGCTACATTTAAGTTTTCTAGAATGATAATGGCATTCAGCCACTGATGTTTTTTAATATATTGTTGGGAAAGATAACATTTGATATCAGTAGAACTGAAGTTGGTTTTACTGTTAATCAATATATTAGATGTGTGCTTTTCAGATTTATAAAATCTGATATTTTGCAGGATTAAAAGTATGCTTAAAGGTGTTAGCATGCATGATAGGCATATTAAGTACAGTATTGGCATAATAGTCTGTAATTTTATAGTTGTTAAGTTAAATAATATTGATAACCCTATGGTATAATAATTGGTATATAGACTACTTAATTAATATTAACCTATTATAGCTTGGACATATGACGAAGGGAACTTTAGGTGGAACAAATAGAAAGCGAGTGAGAACATCCGGATTTCGCAAACGCATGAAAAGTGCAACAGGTAAACGTATCATTCGAGCTAGAAGAAGAAAAAATCGCAAACAAGTTGCAATATAAGGCGTTAATCTAACTAGCAACAGAATGTTGTTTGTAATGTATTACGACCAATGCATTTTTATAATCTTTTAATTGTTTTTGCTATCTCATTTTTATGATCATTGTAACTTTATATGCATTTTCAGAACCAATTACAAGTATTGATACAATCTAGTTGCTCCTTTATATATATAGTTACATATGAGGAAGAACGCTTAGAAAGTATGATCAGTATGATCACCTCTTATGATTCATCTCAAGCTTTATATACTTGGGATTTTGTGCAAGGTTTTAAGTTAGGTAATAATAATTACAACGATACAAAAAAAAATCCTTTACAGACTCTGGATTTCATTGATTCTTTTAGTGCAGATGCAGATGCGGTGTTTTTATTAAAAGATTTTAATGTATTTTTATCTGATTTATCTGTGGTAAGAAAAATACGAAATCTATCAAGGAAATTAGACTTGTGTAACCATGTTGTAATAATTTCAAGTACAGATCAATGTATTCCTGGTGAGTTAAAGCATTTGATGCAGTATTTGATTCTTCCATTACCTAATAAGTATGAGATGCATTTAGAATTGCAAAGATTATTTAGCAATTTTTCTGTTTCTCCTTCTCAGAGTCAAATTAATGTAATGGCGGATCTTAGTCAAGGTTTATCCATCAAGCAACTGCGTAAAATTGTGTCTAAATTAATGATTAAGATGTCAGTTTTTGATGAGTTATATGTCAAAGAATTTCTGAATGAAAAACAGATGTATATTAGTCAAACAAGTCTTTTAGATGTTTGTGATACAAAAGTTGTTTTAGATGATATCGGTGGCATAGATAATTTAAAGCATTGGTTGTTGACACGTGCAAACTCTTTTTCTCAAGCTTCTTTAAATTATGGTTTACCATATCCAAAAGGTTTATTGTTGTTAGGTATACAGGGTACTGGAAAATCTCTCACGGCTAAAGCTATAGCTCATGCATGGAATTTAGTACTATTACGGTTAGATATAGGGAAACTGTTTGCGGGTGTTGTTGGTCAATCTGAGGCTAATACACGAGAAATGATTCAAGTGGTTGAAGCTTCAGCACCATGTGTCTTATGGATAGATGAAATTGATAAAGCTTTTGACAAGAACCTAGGTGGCAATGATAGTGGAACTAGTAACAGAGTCTTGGCGACGCTATTAACTTGGCTTTCCGATAAAACCACCCCAGTTTTTATTGTAGCTACTGCTAATAATATTGAGAATTTACCATCTGAAATTATACGTAAGGGTAGATTTGATGAAATTTTTTTCTTAAATTTACCATCTATATTGGAGCGTAAAAAGATTTTTCAAATACATTTACAAAAAGTTAGACCGGAGACGTGGCATCGCTATAACATTGATGGTTTAGCGAAGTATACTACCTTGTTTTCAGGTGCTGAGATTAAGCAAGTGATTATTGAAGCTATGCATTTGGCATTTTATCAAAATCGTGACTTCACCTCTCTAGATCTTTTAAATGCAAGTGATAAAATAATACCTCTGGCATTTACTGATAATGATAATGTACAAAAGATACAAGAATTAGCAACCTTAGGTAGATTTAGATTGGCATCTGCTGATTAGTTTTTAGCATCATGTGTAATATAAATATTGTTGGAAATATGTTTTAGCCCATCATTACGACGTAATGGCCGAGTAATTAATTCTAGAATATCCTTTGAATTTGTAAATCCATGTATTTGTGCAAATGTGAATTCAACAGACCATTTTGTATTAATACCCCTAGCCTCTAAAGGATTTGCATGGGCCATACCAGTAATTACTAAATCAGGTTGCAAATCTTTAATACGATCCAGTTGATTATAATTATCTGGTTTCTCGACTATTTTAGGCATCTTGATATTCATATCATTACAAGTCTTTACTAATAATTCTAATTCAGCTTTTTGATACCGTTTATCCATGTAAGGTATACCTATTTCATACACAATCATGCCACATTTGATCAAAAAGCGTGCTAATGAAATTTCTAATAAATTATCTCCCATAAAGAAGACAGATTTGCCGCGTATTAACTGAATATATTCTTCTAAACTTTCCCATATCTTATTTTCTCTTTCATTTAATCCTTCAGGAATAATATTGAATATAGAGCAGATTTTGTTTATCCATGCATGTGTACCATCTGGACCAATTGGGAAAGGTGCACTAATTAATTTCGTTTTCTTTCTTCTCATTAGAGTTGTCGCAGTGCGACTTAAAAAAGGATTGACTCCAATAACATAATCTCCAGCTTCTATGGTAGGTAGTTCACTATATCTTGCAGATGGTAGCCAGCCTTTGACGTTGATATTTTGTTTTTTGAGTTCATAGCTTAATTGTTTGACTACAGGATCTGGCAAAGAACCAAATATAATTAATTGATTAGGTTTTGTTGAATCTGTTTCGGCCGTAAGTTGTTTAGAGTTTCCTGTAGGACATCTGTGTGCCATTGCTGCTAGAACTGTGTCTTCACCTTGAGTAAAAGCATAATCTAGGCCATTTGCTCTGGCTACAATAATGGGTATGTTAATATCTGCTTCTAATTTGGGTGCTATACCTTCTAGGTCCATTTTTATTATCTCTGTGGTGCATGTCCCAATCCAGAAGATAACACCTGGTTGGCGATCCTTCTTAATTTGTAGACATAGACGCTTAAGCTCTTCATAATCATTTAATTGTGCAGATATATCACCTTCTTCCAGTTCGGCCATAGCATATCTTGGTTCTGCAAATATCATTACACCCATAGCATTTTGCAGAAAATAACCGCATGTTTTAGTTCCGATGACTAGAAAAAAACTGTCTTCTATTTTTTGATATAGCCATGATACACAGCTGATTGGGCAAAAGGTATGATAGTTACCCGTTTCACATTCAAATGTAGTATTGTTGTGGATAGATGTTTGCATAGTTTAGAAATCCTTAAATTATCATAAAGTTTAGTTGCTCTTGACACTGATCTATCGAATCATTTTCTGCTGGATTTAAGTAAAAATCTGATAATAGACTGAACAGTTCCCGATCGGCTGCTTCTTTTGGTACTATACCTTCAGGCTTGGCGATAAGTTGATCAGCAATATTTAAATAGTAGTCACATACATAAGATAGTTCTTTATCTTCAGAGGCCATTTCAAAGAGTGTTTTTCCTTTTACTCTTGAAATTCTAATATCTTCAATTAATGGCAGTACTTCCAGTACCGGCATGGGCACTGAGTTAATGTACTTATCAATTAAATCTCGTTTGGCTGTTCGATTACCAATTAAACCAGCAAGTCTAAGAGAATGTGTTCTTGCTTTTTCTTTAACTGATGCTGCTATTCTATTAGCAGCAAAAAGAGCATCAAATCCATTATCTGTTACTATAAGGCAATAATCCGCATAATTTAAAGGAGCTGCAAAGCCACCACATACAACATCACCCAGGACATCAAAAAGGATAACATCATATTCGTCAAATGCATTAAGTTCTTTCAATAATTTTACAGTTTCACCAACAACGTAGCCACCACACCCTGCTCCTGCAGGTGGTCCACCTGCTTCTACACAGTCAACTCCTGCATAACCTTGGTAAATGACATCTTCTGGCCAGACATCTTCATAGTGGTAGTCTTTGGATTGTAGTGTATCTATAATTGTTGGTATTAAAAAGCCTGTTAATGTAAATGTGCTATCATGTTTAGGATCACATCCTATCTGTAAAACTTTTTTTCCTCTTTTAGCTAAAGCGACAGATATATTGCAGCTTGTTGTAGATTTGCCAATCCCACCTTTGCCATAAACTGCTAGTTTCATTGGATTCCCCTTAATCTGTATTGTTTGTTAGTTAGAGTTTGGGCAATATGAATTGCGCAGACAATTTCTTTTTGTCAATTTATAAATATTCTAGGCTAAAATACTTAATGCAATAAAAAGTTTTGTATATATCTGTTTTATAGCTATATATATCCATCTGTGAATAGTATTTATTATTTTTCATAATAATTGATAACATACGTGCTGTTACAGTGATTTTCTTGTTACAGTAAGTTTAGTATCCAACTGATCTTGTTGGGTTATAATGTTGTAAACGATTATATTCTTTAAGGAGTTTCTATGATTACAGATAGTCAAATTTTTATTTCTTTACTGTTTGCATTAGTATCTGCGGTATTAGCTATACAATTGGGTGCAGAATTATATTCTTAAGATTAGATTATATATATATATCGGATAATTTGTAGTATCCTATGTCTATGTCTGAACCACTTCGGTGGTGCAGACAGTACTAAAATACTGCTAGGTTGTCCGTATTTAATTAAAATAATTATTTAATATATGGGTGACTTAAAAATTGTAATGATATTTTTTTGAAAAACCACTTAAAATCTTGTGAGTACTATTAAAGAACGTATACGTCCTGTTTTTCCATTTACAGCTATTGTTGGACAAGAAGAAATGAAGCTTGCTCTAATCCTAAATATGATTGATCCTAAGATAGGTGGTGTCATGATTATGGGAGATAGAGGTACTGGTAAATCTACAACTATTAGGGCAATTGCAGATCTTTTACCTCAGATCTCAATTGTGCAAGATGATATTTTTAATTCTCATCCTACAGATACTGATCTTATGAGTGATATGGTCCAAGAATTGTTGCGTAATGGTCAGGTTTTGCCTACTGCTTGGATTAATGTACCAATGGTGGATTTGCCATTAGGTGCAACAGAAGATCGAGTATGCGGTACAATTGATATTGAAAAAGCATTAAATGAAGGAATCAAAACATTTGAGCCAGGTTTGTTAGCTAAGGCTAATCGGGGCATACTATATGTAGATGAAGTCAACTTACTCGATGATCATCTGGTAGATATTTTACTAGACTCAGCAGCATCAGGTTGGAATACTGTTGAGCGTGAAGGTATATCAGTCCGTCATCCTGCTCGCTTTGTTTTAGTAGGTTCAGGCAATCCAGAAGAAGGTGAGCTTAGACCACAGTTATTAGACAGGTTTGGCATGCATGCAGAGATTCGAACAGTTAAAGATCCAGCTTTAAGAGTTAAAATTGTAGAGCAACGAAGTAATTTTGATCAGGATCCTGATGGATGTATTACAGAGTATCAAGATCAACAAAATACACTAAAGTCAAATATAGCTCAAGCACGTGACATACTAGAGGATGTGGTTATAGATGTATCACTAAGGATGAAGATCTCTCAAGTTTGTGGTCAACTCGATGTAGATGGCTTAAGAGGAGACATTGTTACAAATCGTGCTTCTAAAGCATTTGCTGCTTATAATAATAGAACTAATGTTTCTGTAGAAGACATAAAAAAAGTTATTGTATTATGTTTAAGGCACCGGTTAAGAAAAGATCCTCTGGAAACAATTGATTCCGGAACCAGAGTAATGCAAGCTGTTCAAGAGGTGTTTTCGTAATGATTACCAGGCCCAGTAGGATTTGAACCTACATTAGAGACTTAGAAGGTCCCTGTCCTAATCCCTTAGACGATGGGCCCATAGTAGCGTGGATGTAATAAGTAACATTGGGCGGTACTGGATTTGAACCAGTGACCACCTGCTTGTAAGGCAGGCGCTCTACCACTGAGCTAACCGCCCACCTAATATAAATATATTGTATCTTAACTTGAGTAAATTAGCAATTATGATTGTTTAAAGTAAGGTACTTTGATTTTTTCTGATTCAAGTTAATTTTTTATCATTTTATATATTCTGTAGTGCATATACATATGAATTTTGTGAATTTATATAATCGAATTCAAAATGTTTGCTTAGTTACTTGTAGATTGATACTAAGATCCAATCATTGTCAACGTAAAACATATCATTTGGTACAACAAATGTATATTATGGGTATTGAATCTGTTTCTATTATATTATTATCATCATGCTTTATTGGCATGATTTTTACCTTTCAAGTAGCACGAGAACTCACTTATTTGAATGCCACAGATCTGGTTGGATCGATTTTAACCGTGACCTTTTTAAGAGAATTATCTCCAGTTTTAACTGCAATTATTGTTACTGGTAGAATTGGATCAGCATACACAGCTGAGATAGCGTCTATGCAAGTAACTAATCAAATAGATGTTTTGTATGTTTTACATATTGATCCTATTGATTATTTGATTAGGCCGAGAATTTTGGCCTGCATAATAATGTTACCATTACTGAATTTAATAAGTTTGGCTACAAGTATTGTGAGTAGTATATGTATTGCAACAATTTTATATAATATAGCACCAGTTATATTTATTACTTCTGCTCATGGAGCTATCCATATCTCGGAAATTTTGTACTCGTTCATTAAAGCTACAATATTTGGTTTAATTATTGGTTTAATCAGTTGTACTTGGGGTTTGACAGCTAATGGTGGTTCTATTAATGTTGGTAAGTCAACGACTTCTTCAGTTGTAACTATATTGATAACTGTATTTATTATTGATTTTTTCCTATCATTACTGATGTTTAATAATTCAGGTAGTTTAGTCTATTAATATTATGAATTATTTATCTTCTATCTGAAATACGAATGTTGAAAGATTTTAGTAAGTGGTTTAGTTATTTGGATTTATATACACGCTTATTAGCTTGTACTACTGTATTTATTTCGTTATGTATGAGTGGCTTAATGTGTTTTATACTATACGGATTATACAAGAATATTTTAATTAGTCAGTTAGAATCAGTAGCAGTATTTAGTCAGGTTATTGTTTTATATTTCAAAGCCAATTGGATTCATATTAAATCGATTGATTTAGAGAGCTTGATAGAACATATTTATTTAACAATTCAAGATATTGGTTATATCTTTATTGTTGACCAGTCTGATTCTGTGATGTCAGTAGTCCCTGAAAATTTTGTCAATAGTCAGATATTATCTCATATTTTGTCAAATCGGTTGGTCAATAGGTATTCTCTCGGTACTAGTGATATGTATAGCTCTTATATCTTGCAGCTTCAAGATTATGTGGATATAAATATTATTTTTAGGTTGCCAGATTTAACTAACCTTACTGTACATATTGGATTGAAATCTAGTACATCTGTACTAGTTACTTATTCTTTTCAATATACTTGCTTCTTAAGTGTATTGACATTTTTAACTATTTGGCTAGTTGCTGGTTCTATTATTCTGATCAATTTTATGATGATTAATGATTATGTGCAACATATTAAGTTAGCAGTAAAACGTATTTGTTCAGGGGATTTTACTACAAGAGTATCTTTGCAAAAGCCAAGTGGTCTTATAGAATTATGTACAGATTTCAATAATATGGCTAAAAGGCTAGAACTTTATGAAGACAATAATGTGAAACAACTAGTTTTAGAAAAATCTAAATTAGAGACCATATTATCGATAAGCAATGATGGATTAATATTATTGGATCAAGAATTAAGAATAGTTTTTATTAATCCATCAGCATCTAAAAATCTAATTTTTCTAAAATCTTGTATTGTCGGCAATTATTTGTGTGATTATTTGCCAAGTTATATTAATCAGCAAATTAAACCACCTCTGGATCGTCTAATTCATACAAGTTCTAATGTAGGCTGTGATATGACTGACTGTACGACTTGTGTTACAGTCTCTTTAGCAAACAGTAATGCAAAAACTTTACACATTGTTATGACAGCAGTGTTTGATATTGATAAAAAAATACTGAATGGTATCGGTATGAGTATACAAGATATGACAGCTCAAGTGGGCTTGAATGAAGCTAAAGCACAGTTTATTAGTAATGTATCTCATGAATTAAGGACACCTTTGTTTAATATTCGTTCTTTCTTAGAAACTTTATCTGAATATCATACTTCTCTTTCTGAGCAACAGAAATTGGAATTTTTGGAGATAGCTAATCAGGAGACTCAAAGACTTACTTATCTTGTTAATGATGTTTTAGATCTATCTCGTTTAGAATCTGATTTTGTAGATGTACTAGAGCCTGTAGAAGTTCATGAGATAGTTCCCCCTATTATTCAAACCTCATACTTGAGGGCAAATAATAAAAAAGTAAAATTGATTTTTCAGATAAGTCCAAATGTCCCAAGTATTCATGGCTATCCAAATTTATTAATGCAAGTTTTATCTAATTTAATTGGGAATGCCATGAAATTTACAGGTGTTGATGGGAGAATTCTATTAAAAGTTTATGTGATTAATTCATCATTTGTTATAGAAAATCATAAGTTCTCCAGAGTACGCATTGAAATTATTGATGAAGGAACAGGTATTGAGGAATTAGATCAAAGTCGAATTTTTGATCGCTTTGTTCGTCTAGAAAATAATGTTCATACTTTGGAAGGAACAGGTCTAGGTTTGTCAATTGTTAAGAATATTGTGGAAAAGCATAGTAGTCAAGTCCACCTATACAGTGAGTTATTTACTGGTAGTAGTTTTTGGTTTGATCTTCCTTTACTTGAAAAGAAGAGTTAAGTAATCAGGTGTCTTTGCCTTGTAAAGCAGTATAATATGAATAGGGTGTAAATTTTTGATTATATATTCATGATCAATAACTAAAGCTATGTTATTTATATAGTTGAAGTGCATTTACGTAAATTATCTTTTAATTTATCATTATATATTCGTATTGTGTATAAGTTTGAAGACAGATAATTCATGAGGTATTTTTATAGTTAGTTATATAATGATCAGTGTTATAATTTTAATTGGTATTGTTTGATTAAAGTTAGATATGAACTCATAATATTTTACCTTACTATACCATGTTGATTTTATTATTATTGTGTTAGCATTTAATTCTTTAGAAAGGAGGTAAATTCTATGTCAGGAGGATCTACAGGAGAACGTCCTTTTTCTGATATTATTACTAGTATCCGTTATTGGGTAATACATAGTATTACTATACCATCGTTATTTGTGGCAGGTTGGTTATTTATTAGTACCGGTTTGGCTTATGATGTTTTTGGTACACCACGTCCCAATGAATATTTTACTCAAGATCGCCAACAAGTTCCACTTGTGAATGATCGTTTTAGTGCTAAGCAAGAACTTGAAGACTTAACAAAAGGAATCTAAAGAGGAATTTATATGAGTAGAGGAAATACAAATCAACCTATTTCGTATCCTATTTTTACATTTAGGTGGTTGGCAATTCATGGTTTAGCAATCCCAACTATTTTTTTCCTGGGAGCTATTACATCAATGCAATTTATTCAAAGATAGGAGATACTAATGAGTGGCCCAAATCCAAATAAAGAGCCGGTGGAATTAAATCGTACTTCATTGTTCTGGGGATTATTATTAATTTTTGTGTTAGCAGTTTTATTTTCTAGTTACTTTTTTAACTAGTTGTATTAGTTTGTGTTGTAGTGTGTTATAAAAAGGAGTAAGATTTTAATGGCAGGTACTGGTAGAGTTCCCTTGTGGTTAGTTGCAACAGTTGGTGGGATAGCAGCAATCACAGTCTTGGGTATATTTATTTATGGTTCTTATTCAGGAATAGGCTCATCATTGTAGAGCATTTTATTTAGAGGCTTATTTCTTGCAGATACTTATATCGTTAAAATATTAAACCGCTTTTTAATCGTTTGTAACAATTAAAAAGCGGTTTTAATAATCTTTGTTTAAGCTTGTAATAACTTTGTATTACGCAATGCTTTCTTGTTCAATATAGATAAATAATAAAGCCATCCCTATACCTGGGAATACGATACCTACGAGTGGGACAAGAATAGATGGTAAATATGAAGCTGTCATGATAGTGCTCACTTAAGTATGTTTATAATAGATCTGTATAGCTGTATTTTGTACCAGGTATATGATCTAATGTTGTTTATATACTTATTGTATATAATATTGATTCTTCTTGCGTTATAAATATTGTAAAATTTAATACTTTTGTATCTAATGTGCTATAGGAGATAGTAAGAAATTATACATTTATAATATTAATAAGTATTTTATAATAATAAAGTTTTATGGTTAATAGAGATGCGAATATTGATTCAGGAAGTTTAGAAGCAATGCAGAAGTTTTCTGAAGCTTATGCCAAGCGTACAGGTACTTTTTTCTGTGTTGACACTACTGTTACGGCGGTGGTGGTAGAAGGTTTAGCAAAGCATAAAGATCTATATGGTGCACCTTTATGTCCATGTAGACACTATGAAGATAAAACAGCGGAAGTGCAAGCAGCTTACTGGAATTGTCCGTGTGTACCTATGCGTGAACGAAAGGAATGTCATTGTATGTTATTTCTATTGCCCTCTAATGAGTTTGCAAGTGATAAGCAGATTATACATATGTAATTATGAAAAACCATTCTATCTTTTTTTAGTATAGTCTGGTTTAGGCGTATATTTTACTGTTTCTGTACACTGTAAAGTTATATAATTTAGCGTGTACAGATGGTCAAATCTATTTTAGAAATAGTGATTCTATATATTTTAAGTGAATAGAATTTAGAGATTGCCTCTTTTTAAAGATAATAGTACAATAACAGCTGGTCCCACTAAAACTATAATTGCCAGTGAAGTAAGCTGACCAATAACTTGCCAATTAATCATTTTTGAAAGTATCCTTATTTTTTGTTTATTATAATATTTCTCTATAAATGTATTATACAGTTTTATTGTTGTGATTTTTCGATCAGAAATTAATATTATTATGATTTATTAGAAATTATTGTAAAAGAGATATATGTCAAAAATATGTGAGTTGTTTTAATGTTATTTTTATTTTCTTATATATAGAGATGAACAGCTATAAAAGATAAGCCCAGTTATTATATGTTTTTAGTTGTATCTTGATGCGTGATTTTTTCATATTTTTTCTACGATTAAGTCGATGGATAATGTGATCTAAGGATTCATAGTTCCACGTGATATTGGTGTTATGTGCTAGAAAGATATGCAAAACTCGAAGTTGTACACATTTGTGCTGTATGAGTAATAGTTTATAGTTAAAAGCTGCGTAGAGTGGATGTTTAATTGATAAATAAATTTTTATGGTAGTTTGCCTTAGGTATTCAGTATCATAATATGTTTTCCTAAGAAACCTGTGAATGTTTTTTTCAATATCTATCTGGTGATATTGCTTAAGGTATGGTATAAGTTCATGACGTAGTCGATTACGATTGCATGTATAATATATATTTGTATAATCAGACCATATGGGCAATTGGTAGTATTTACAAAACCAGGTTATTTCTGCTCTTGTGAAATTTAATAAAGGCCGAACTAGGCTAATGTTTTCATAGATTTGTCGTTTCCATCTTAGACTATTCAAACTATCAATATTGCTTCCTTTCACTATTTGTATTAAACATGTTTCTGTAACGTCGCTAGAAGTATGAGCTGTGGCTACAGTATCATATGTATATCTGCAAGCTGTTTCTATATAAATTTGGTATCTCATATCTCTGAATTCAGCTTCTGAATATTTTCTTGGATTTAGTTGGTATATATATAATGGACAATCTAATTTCTTTGTCATATTGATAATATGTTTAGTATTATCATTTGAGTCTTCTCTCCATTGGTGGTCAATGTAAAGAATAGCTAAATTAAGATTTAAAATATTTTTTAGGTCTATGAATAATTGAAGAAGGCATAGCGAGTCTTGACCACATGAGATAGCCAAAAGAATCGAGGAATTATCTCTAATATTTAGTATGTAGCATAAGTTATGTATTAGTTTTGCGTGTAGAAAAGATTGTACCATAAGTAGTTTATGAATTTAGTGCTATTTGAGGTCTTGATATTATTTTACTCGTATGTAATTATAGATCTATAGGATACTTTGGGTTGCTAACTCAATGGTAGAGTACTCGGCTTTTAACCGATTAGTTCCGGGTTCGAGTCCCGGGCAACCCATTTAAGTAGTTGTAAAAATATTAGATTGTATTATATATTGTCGTTTATAATATAAGTTTATCTTTATACCTTCTTTTATATGTCAAGAGTTTCATCTACTTTACGTTCATTGCCTTATTCTTGTGGTTTAATTCCATTTATCACTGCTGGGAATCCAGATATCGTTAGTACGGAGAAAGCATTAAAAATATTAGATTCTTGTGGTGCAGATATTATTGAGATAGGGTTGCCTTACTCTGATCCATTGGCAGATGGACCAGTCATTCAGCAAGCCTCAAAGCAGGCCTTAAGTCAAGGTATGAATTTTGATATGTTATTGAGTTTACTACATAAGATTAATGGTCATATTCGTGCTCCTTTAGTTATGTTTACATATTATAATCCTCTTATTGCTCGTGGCATTTTATCTTTTTTGACAGAAATAGCAGCAGCTGGAATTACTGGAATCATTATTCCAGATTTACCTCTAGAAGAAGCAGATTATATTTTAGATATTTGTAATAATTTATCGATTGAGTTGATTTTACTCGTGACACCTACAAGTTCAAAGAATCGAATAGATCGGATTATCAGTAAGTCTCAAGGTGTGATTTATGTGGTTAGTTCTACAGGAGTAACAGGTTTGAGAGATCAAATTAACAAAAACATGCAAGAGTTTGTTGCGTCTATCAGGAAAAAGACCGATAAGTTGATAATTCTTGGTTTTGGTATTTCACAGGAGAAACATGTTAGGCAAATTGTTCAGTGGGAAGTGGATGGTATCGTGATTGGCTCGGCATTTGTTAATTGTCTAGCTGATACATCAGTTGATAATGGATTGGAAAAACTAAAAAGTTTTTGCACTTCCGTTAAAAATGTAATTATGCATCCAGGTCCGTGTTAGTAATTTAAATATACCCCCAGGGGAATTCGAATCCCCGTTACCTCCGTGAAAGGGAGATGTCCTAGGCCTCTAGACGATGGGGGCACTGATAGCATACAAACCTAATATATATCAATTGTATTAGTTTGTCAAGTCTAGTAAATTGATATAATTTATGACAATAATGATTTATGAACTCTTGATAGTTTTTTCAGGATCAATAACTAGTCGAGATCGCATTATGAAATAACTGACTGTTTCTCTAATATAGGTTATCATTTTTATAAACAGTGCAAAAGCTTCATTTTTATATTCTGTTAATGGATCTTGCTGTCCATAGCTACGCCAGCCAATCGATTCTCTTAAATTTGCCATCTTTTCTAAATGTTCTTGCCACGCAGTATCGATTTGTTGTAACAAATAGTATTTTTCTAGTTGTCTCACTAATCCTGGTCTTAGTTGTTCTAAATAGGCTTCTCTTAAGTCATATGTTATTCTAAATTGTTCACGTAGAAAACATTCAATTTCTTGTTCATGCATTTGAGTGAATAAGTCAATAGAAAATTCTGTAGGCAAATTTAAGATTGTCTGTATTTTCTGGTATATTTCCTTTTCTTGAACTTGGGTATGAGATGTATTTGTTTTTTCTTTTTTGTAAAAATTAATGATCTCTTCTATTGTACTTTCTCCATATTCTATTAAACAGTCTCTAACATATGTAGAATAGAGGATTCTGTTACGTTCCGCATAAATTGCCTGACGTTGATTATTTAATACCTCATCATATTCAAAGAGTTGTTTGCGAATATCATAATAGTACGATTCTACTTTCTTCTGGGCATTATTTAAACTGCGATTTAAAATTGCTGATTCAATGGGTGTTTCATCGTCAATGTTGAGAGTTTCCATTAGTTGTAGTATCTTATCGCCTCCAAATATTCTTAATAAATTATCCTCAAGACTTAAAAAAAAACGTGAGGAGCCGGGGTCACCTTGACGTCCGGCTCTTCCGCGTAGTTGATTGTCAATGCGTCTTGATTCATGTCTCTCAGTTCCAATAACATGTAATCCACCTAGTTTGACGACGTGATCTCGATCAATTAAACAAATCTGGCGGTATATTTCCAATATTTTTATATAAGCATTTTGTATATGTTGTACTGTATGTTCAGAACTTTGAGATGTGTTGGAAGTATTATTCATGATACAAGTCTCTGCGAACAATATAATTTGGTCGGAGTGCATTTCATTAAAGGTAATGTCTGCTTCCAACGATTTTACTAGTGTTTGCAAGTGAAGTTGAATTTCTGTATTCGGTTTATAGTCGTCTAGTATTGGTTCACGTTGATCAATGAAATAGTCTTTTATGGTTTTTAGAATTATTAATTGGCTATATTTTTCAGGGTTACCGCCTAATATGATATCTGTACCTCGGCCAGCCATGTTAGTAGCAATGGTTAAGGTTTTAGATTGTCCAGCTTGTGCAATAATTTCGGATTCTTTTTCTACATTCTCAGGTTTTGCATTCAGTAAATTGTATGGCAATTTGTATTCATCTAAAAGTTTGGCCAATAATTCGGATTTTTCTACATTTGTAGTACCAATTAGTGTTGGTCTACCTATTTGATACATATCATAGCATTCATTAGCAATGGCAGCCCATTTATTATATTCTTGTTTGTACACTAAATCTGGGAGATCTATTCTAATACATTCTTTATTTGTGGGTATTGTCATCACATTTATTTTGTAAATTTTTTCAAATTCTTGTGATTCGGTTGATGCAGTGCCAGTCATACCAGATAATTTATTGTATAGTAAGAAAAAGTTTTGATATGTGATTGATGCTAAAGTTTGATTTTCTTGTTGTATAGAAACATTTTCTTTAGCTTCAATTGCTTGATGTAATCCATCGCTCCATCTTCTTCCAGGCATGATTCTTCCTGTAAATTCATCTACAATCACAACTTGATTATTTTTAACAATGTAGTTACGGTCTTTTAGAAAAAGATGTTGTGCTTTTAAGGCATTTAATATATATTGAGCCCATGGATCGTCTATTTGATAAATATTTGATATATTTAAAAATGTTTCGCATACTTTGATTCCGGTATCTGTTAAAATAATATTTTTAGCTTTTTCATCTATTTCATAGTCTTCATTAATAATTAATTTTTGTGCTAGTTGATTACTTTTGATATATTTGTTAGTCGGGATATCAGATGGACCTGAAATAATTAATGGTGTTCTTGCTTCATCTATTAATATAGAGTCTACTTCATCGATAATGCAAAAATAGAAGTTTCGTTGTACCAGTTCATGCGTATCGATAGCCATATTGTCTCGGAGATAGTCGAAACCCAGTTCACTGTTGGTAACATATGTTATTTCTTTGTCATAATTGCTTTTTCTTTGATCTGCAGTCATATTTTGTTGAATAAGGCCAGTACTTATATCCAAAAAAGTATAGATTTTACCCATCCATTCTGCATCTCGTTTTGCTAAATAATCATTAACTGTAACTATATGTACTCCTTGCCCAGTAAGTGCGTTTAAGTATGCAGGTAAAGTTGCTGTGAGAGTTTTACCTTCTCCAGTTTTCATTTCTGCAATATTTCCTTTATGTAATAGAATGCCACCTAATATTTGAACATCAAATAGTTTGATTGCAAAAAGTTTTTGGCATGTTGCCATAACAGTGGCGAAAGCCTCAGGTAATAAATCATTTATATCACTACCATTTTTTAGTTGCGTTTTTAGTTTTTGGGTTTGAGATTGCAGCTTTATATCTTCCCACATTGCCATTTCGCTTGCGAGAGTTTTGATCTGATGAATTTGTTTTTCGTTTTGACGTAGTACTTTGTTGCCTGAATTAGTTAAAAGATTAAACATATTTAATACGCTAAAAATTGATTTATTAGATGATTTGAAAAGATTTCGTTAATAGTGATTATGAATTTGGGGGTAATATATATGTGGTACGATCTTCCCCATAATAGTCCTGTACTATTTAAAGATTTTTCTAAATAAATTGAATATCCTATATAGATATTATTGAGTTCTCGGTATATGTTTGCTTCAGCTTCAATTAATTTAGTCCCAATCGGTTTTTCGGCCGATAAAAGTTGTGATTTCAAAAGAATGTGGTTTATATTTGACTCTGCAAAAAGAATTTTTTTTTATTGTAATTATGTACTAACCAAACTTGTCTTGTAGATAGTTGTACCTGACTTTGTTTTTTAATGTGTGTGCTATGATTATGTAATTCTTTATATTGTTTAACTAATAGAATATTTATGAATTGACTATGCAAGATACTACTATTCCTGGTGAGTGATCCATTGTTGGTAGTTAATATACGAATAATTTTTGGTATTGACTTGTCGTGACGTATTTTGGATCGAGATGTTATATTGATTTGATAATCCCATAATTTGATGAAGTCTGCCTTAATATTCATGCCGTGTATTTGTTGTGTTTTTATCACATACTAAGTTTTTATAATTTTATGGTTGTCTTATTTTCTTTTTCTGATGGCGTGATTAAGCTTGTTCCAGTCATTTCTTTTGGTTTCTTGAGATTTAATAAGTCAAGAATGGTTGGAGCAATATCGGTTAAAGAGCCATGATTTTTTAAGGTCATTATACATTGATTATCTTGTTTTTTTCTTAATTGTTTGTCTACAAGTATAAATGGTACTAAATTATTGGTATGTGCTTTGTAAACTTGTTGATTTGCATCTAACATATATTCGGCATTGCCATGGTCAGCTGTAATAATCAGTGTACCATTTACTTTATGCACAGCTTTGAATATCTTGTCAATCTCTCGATCTATGCATTCAATTGCTTCAATAGTACGAGATAAATTGCCAGTATGACCAACCATATCCGGGTTGGCGTAATTAATGACAATTAGGTTATATATGTTTTTTGATAATGCATTCACTACACTTTGTGTAATCTGTGATGCAGACATGTGTGGTGACTCATCATACGTAGCTACTTGTGGGCTTGATATTAGTTCACGGTCTTCTCCATTGAAAGGCTCTTCTATACCCCCGTTGAGGAAATAGGTAACATGAGCGTATTTTTCAGTTTCTGCAATGCGCAATTGTTTTAGTTGGTTTTTTGCAATAATTTCACCTAAAAAATTGATTTTGCTTGTTGGTTCAAATGCTACAGGTAGTTGAAGTGTCGAATCGTATTGTGTAAAACTGCAGATACTTAAGTTGTTAATCGTTTTGGTTTTAAATCCTTTAAAGCTTTCTTTGCAAAAAACTTGACATAGTTGTCTCATACGATCAGGTCTAAAGTTGAATAAAATTATACCATCATTGTCTTGTATACTTCCTGTATCTATACGTGTAGGTATAATAAATTCATCTGAAATATCTTGGTTGTAAAAAGACTGTATCAGTTGTACAGGTGCTTGGTGATCTATATATTGGTTTTCTGTCAGAATTTTATAAAAAGCTTCAGTCCTGGCCCAGCGGCAATCTCGATCCATAGCATAGTATCTTCCACTGATGGAACATATTTTTCCTATGCCAATGTTCTTGATTTTGTTTTGTATTAAATTTATAAATTTAGCTGCACATTTTGCTTCTGTATCTCTCCCATCAGCAATAAAATGAATACATAATTTATCTATTTTATAATTATTGATTAGATCCATGAGAGCTAACAGATGTTCTATATGTGAATGTACACCGCCATCTGAGCATAAGCCAATTACATGTATTTGGCTTTGATGCTCTTCAATTTTCTTGCAGAGCTTATTTAAATTGGAGTTGTCATAGAAGCTTTTATCTTCTATAGATTTAGTTATTTTTACTAGATCTTGTAGTATTATCCGTCCCCCTCCTATAGACGTATGGCCAACTTCTGAGTTGCCTACTTGATGAAATGGTAAACCAACATCTAACCCTGATGCACTTAATTGGGTAAAAGGATATAGCTCTTGTAATTTATCCATGACGGGAGTCTTGGCTAGATGAATTGCATTGGTATGATTTTGTTCGCCCAAGCCCCACCCATCTAAAATAGTTAATACTACAGGATTAGTTATTTGATTTTTCATAATAATGATAAGAATATAAGTAAATTATATGTACTCGTAATGATTATTGGTTATTATCTCTTATTAAATATATTTCTGTATATTATAAATCTAAACTGTATAGTTGAGAAACCGCAAAAAAATATTTAGTAAATATTTTTTTGCGGTTTCTAGTTTCTGATTAAGATAAAAAACGGTAAAACTTATTCTTAGCTCAGTGTATTAATAGCATAATCTAAGTAAGTATTTGCTTCATTGGCTACCTGTCCTGATAAGTTGTGGCTTGTTTTTATATATTGTAAAGCTTCAATATACCAACTTGGGGAAAGTTCAAAACTACGGTTAATTTCTTCTAGACCAGCTACTAGATATTCATCCATTGGTCCTGTTGCACCAACTACTAAGCAGTATGTTGTCATACGAAGGTAGTAACCAATATCCCGTGCGCATTTTGCTTTGCCAATTGCACTTGATGCGTATGTTGGTCCTGGCATTTGTGTTACAAAAGGAAATTTAGTGTATACAGCTTGAGCAGCACCTGTAATAAGTCTTTGAGCGCTATTTGTTAGAGAACGAGCTGCTTCTAAACTAGCTGCTGCCCGATCATATCTTCCAGTGATCGCTTGAAGTTCAGCATTACTTAAGAAACGTCCTTGGCTATCTGCTGATGCTATTGCTTCTGTTATAGGGGTTTTCATGAGAAATAGTCCTTGGTTATATTTATATGAATTTAGTTATTTAAATCGCTGTATTTATATTTATACTACTGCTATTGAAGCACGATCAAAATAGCTGCCTAATTCTGCTGTTAGTGCGCTGCAGTCTCCTAGAGGCACACCATTTAAATCATTAGCTAAAGCAATTGATGCTTCTTTCATTTTCTGGATAGCAACAGCAACTGATGATCCAGGTGTTCCTAGAGCTTGATATGTTTCTCTTAAGCCATTTAAACAACGATCATCTAAGACGCTTGAATCTCCTGCTACCATAGAATAACTAACATATCGTAGTACAATTTCCATATCTCTTAAGCAAGCTGCCATTCTTCTGCTTGTATATGCATTTCCACCTGGTTGTATTAACTGTGGTTGTTCTGCAAATAGTGCTCTAGCAGAATTAGTTACTATAGCTGATGCATTGGAATTAATTTTGTTTACTACATCCAGTCTTTTTTGCCCTTCACTGACCATAGTCGATAAAGCATCTAATTGTGTATTGCTTAAAAATTCTCCTCTTGCGTCAGCTTGTGCAACGACTTTAGCAAATGCGTCTAGCATATGTTTTTCTCCTTGATGAATAAGAGTAAGTGGGATTAATAATAATTTATCTTTTGCCATACTCTATATGTAATAGGGCAATATGATGATAAGTTATTAATGATTTTGACCAAAGATAACTCTATAAAAGATTATACACGTATTATAAGTATAAATTATTTTAAGAATTATTGCATTGCATGTATTCTGTTTAATCACTTATTATTTCTGGTTGACTAATTTCATCTGCCATTTCAAGAATAGCTCTGATAACAGGTTTAATTCTGGGGTCATCTACTATATCAATGTCTTCATATTTTCTTCGTTTTGCACGATTAGCTACTTGTACAGTAATTTTAAAGCGATTAGAAGCTACTTCTAGTAACTCTTCTGTTTTATAAATAATTTGAGTAGATTCAATGAAGTTAGGATATAGCATATGTGGAAATTAGGATAAAGTTAGTATACTAAAAGCAATTTTTTGATTTATTGTGACTATTTTTTATGAATTTTGTTTATTCAAGTACAAGAAATTTATTGCTATGTAGTAAATGTGTGTAATAATCATAACAGTAATAATATATATAACTGTTGTCATCATTATATCGTCATTTCTTGTTGAATTTATACGATCAAATGAGTACTTTAATCTTCCAAATAGGTAGTTGATTAATTTTGTTATGATAGCTAGTTTCTTATATTAATATTTCATATTGCTTTTAATCTTTTATAAATAAATATATGCAAGCATCAAAATATTATACTTCTTTGTTAGTAAATTATTCAGGGCAGCCTTCAATTATACAAGAAAGAGATGCATGTGGAGTAGGATTCTTAGCAAAACCTTCTGCAAATCCTACTCACTCATTGGTTATTAAGGCCCTGTCATGTTTGACTTGTATGGAGCATCGAGGTGCTTGTAGTGCTGATCGGGATACTGGTGATGGAGCTGGGATTATGACTCAGATACCATGGGATCTTTTTGCGGATTTTGTTGGTAATGCATATCAGGGTGTAGGTGTGGCAATGGTCTTTTTGCCTCTACAGAATACAAAAAATATACAGAAAGTTTTTGAATGGGTTATAGAAGATGAAAAATTTGAAATAATAGGATGGAGAGATGTACCAACCATTAATGAAGTATTAGGCAAGCAAGGACAACAGAGTAAACCTATTATTAAACAGTGTTTTGTTAGAAATAGTGATTTAGATGGTGATTTACTTGAAGCTACATTATACGCCGTTAGAAAAAGGATAGAAAAGCTGATTGCGCAGCAGTTTGATACTATTAATAATCAATTTTATGTATGTTCTTTTTCTTCAAGAACTATTGTATATAAAGGAATGCTTCGTTCAGCAGTGTTAGGTCAGTTTTATCAAGATTTGTATAACCCTAGATATACAAGTAAATTTGCTATATACCATCGACGTTTTAGTACCAACACAATGCCTAAATGGCCATTGGCACAACCTATGCGATTTATTGCTCATAATGGTGAAATTAATACCTTGCTAGGCAATTTAAATTGGATGAAGTCAAAAGAATCATTATTTAATCATCAATTTCTTCAGGATAGGATAGATGATATTAAACCTGTAGTTAATTATGAAAATAGTGATTCTGCTAATCTAGATGCAGCTACTGAAGTGCTAGTATCCTCTGGTAAATCGCCAGAAGAATCTTTAATGATTTTGATTCCTGAAGCATATAAAAATCAGCCTGCTTTAGATGCTTGTCCGGAAATTATTGATTTTTATGATTATTACAGTCATCTTCAAGAACCTTGGGATGGACCGGCTTTAGTGGTGTTTAGTGATGGTAAAAGTATAGGGGCAACATTAGATCGTAATGGTTTAAGGCCTGCTCGTTATTGTGTGACTCAAGATGGTTTAGTCATTGTGTCATCTGAAAGTGGTGTAATTGAAGTGGATCCAGAAAATATTATAGAAAAAGGACGGCTGGGTCCAGGTCAAATGATATCTTTAGATATTGATACAGGTATTTTGTCAGATAATTGGTCGATTAAAAAGAAAATAGCTGAAAAATTGCCTTATGGTAACTGGTTAGCAAAGTATAAACAAGAGCTAGCTAAACAACCTTATTTGTTGGAAAATCGAAAGTCTGATATGGATCTTATGAAGTTTCATACAGCGTTTGGTTATTCTAACGAGGATGTTGAATTAGTGATTGAGCATATGGCGAGTTCAGCTAAAGAACCTACTTTTTGTATGGGAGATGATATTCCTTTGGCTGTCCTTTCATCGAAACCTCATTTAATATACGACTACTTTAAGCAAAGGTTTGCACAGGTTACGAATCCAGCTATAGACCCACTTAGAGAAAGTTTAGTCATGTCTTTAAATACCACCCTTGGTGCAAAAGGAGATTTGTTATCTCCTCAACAGGCTATCGCTAAGAGGCTTCAATTACAGTCGCCGGTTTTAAATGAAAATGAGTTGCAAAGAATCATACAATCAGATTTTAAATGTGCAAAAATTAGAACTTTTTGTAGTATCAGTGATTATGATACAGATTTAAGTAATCCAATTAAGTTGATATGTCATCAAGCCTTGCAGTATGCTCAAGATAAAACTGAGATTTTGATTCTTACAGATTTTGTATCTGATTTGCCAGAGGATGAAGTGTTTATTCCTCCGTTACTAATTGTAGGAGCTGTACATCATCATTTAATTAAACATAATGTGCGTCAAAATGTGTCTATTATTGTTGAAACGGCACAGTGTTGGAATACTCATCATTTTGCTTGTCTTATTGGTTATGGTGCTAGTGCAGTTTGTCCTTACCTTGGTTTTCAAACAGTTCGAAATTGGTGGTATCATCCAAGAACCCAGAAACTGATGGGTAATGGTAAAATTAGTAAGCTAACTATAGATGTTGCCCAAAACAATTATCGAATAGCTATTGAAGCTGGTCTTCTAAAGATTTTATCAAAAATGGGTATTTCTTTATTGTCGAGTTATCATGGTGCTCAAATTTTTGAAATTTTAGGTCTTGGACCAGATGTTGCTGATCTTGCATTTAGAGGTACTGTGTCACGTGTGAAAGGTATGACATTAAAAGAGTTGTCTGTACAGGTTGCTGATAATTACTTTAGTGCATTTACTTCTGCCTTACCGAAGAAACTAATTAACTTAGGATATGTCCAGTATCGTCCAGGAGCAGAGTATCATGTAAATAATCCTGAAATGTCAAAGACACTACACAAAGCTGTACGTTCTAAAGATACAAATTTATATGATCAGTACAGAGAGCTTTTATTAAATAGGCCTCCAACTAATCTTAGAGATTTACTGATAATTAAGCAGAGTAATGTATCTATACCTCTTGATGATGTTGAGCCTGTAGACCAAATTTTATCTAGGTTCTGTACAGGTGGTATGTCTTTGGGTGCTTTATCTAGAGAAACGCATGAAACGCTTGCAATTGCAATGAACCGGATTGGTGGTAAGTCTAATTCTGGTGAAGGGGGTGAAGATCCAATTAGATTTCTTCAGATAGATAATGTAAGTGATTCTGGGGTTTCTGACACGTTTCCTCATTTAAAAGGTCTTCATAATAATGATCTAGCTAACTCATATATTAAACAAATAGCATCAGGTCGTTTTGGAGTGACTCCAGAATATTTAATGAGTGGTAGTCAATTAGAAATTAAAATTGCGCAAGGTGCTAAGCCTGGTGAAGGAGGTCAGTTACCAGGCAAAAAAGTCAGTCCATATATTGCAAGTTTACGCAATTGTAAGCCTGGAGTAACACTAATTTCTCCTCCACCTCATCATGATATTTATTCTATTGAAGATTTATCTCAGTTAATTTTTGATTTACATCAAATTAATCCATCTGCAAAAGTATCTGTAAAGTTAGTTGCACAGTCAGGTATTGGAACTGTCGCAGCAGGTGTAGCTAAAGGTAATGCAGATATAATCCAAATTTCAGGTCATGATGGTGGAACTGGTGCTTCACCACTTAGTTCTATAAAGCATGCAGGTGGTCCTTGGGAGCTTGGGATTACTGAAGTGCATCAGTTGTTGTCAGAAAATAATTTAAGAAATCGTGTCATTTTACGGGTAGATGGTGGCCTTAGAACAGGCTTAGATATTGTTCTAGCAGCGCTTATGGGTGCACAGGAATTTGGCTTTGGAACTGTAGCTATGATTGCTACTGGATGTGTGATGGCAAGGATTTGTCATACCAATAATTGCCCTGTTGGTGTAGCAACTCAGAGGCAAGATTTACGTAATCGTTACCCAGGTATCCCATCTGACTTAGTGAACTTCTTTACCTTTGTGGCAGAAGAAGTTAGGTCAATTTTAGCTTCTTTAGGATATGCAAAATTGCAAGATATTGTCGGTAGAGTAGATTTACTTGAACAAAATCAGCAAATTGATTTGTATAAAACAAAAAATTTAGATTTAGCATCATTGTTAATTCAGGTATCTGATAATCAAATAAGACTGCAAAATCAAGATCTTGAGACGCAACAACCACATACGAATGGTCCTGTATTAGATGATGAGTTATTGTTGGATCCAAGTATTTTACAAGCCATTCATAATCAAACATCTACTAGTAAAAAAGTTAAAATTGTGAATACAAATAGATCAGTAGGAGCACGAATTTCTGGTAAAATTGTAAATTTATATGGCAATAAAGGCTTTAGTGGTAAGTTGAATCTGAGTTTTTATGGTTCTGCTGGACAAAGTTATGGTGCATTTATTTGTCATGGTATATCTTTCCATTTATTTGGTGAAGCTAATGATTATGTAGGTAAAGGTATGAATGGGGGCGAGATTGTTATTGTACCTCCACGTGGTTATACATATAAGCCACATGATCAAGTAATCATTGGTAATACTTGCCTGTATGGTGCTACGGGTGGGTCTTTGTTTGCTAATGGACAAGCGGGTGAACGTTTTGCAGTTAGAAATTCTGTTGCTCAAGCAGTAGTAGAAGGAGTAGGTGATCATGCATGTGAATATATGACAGGAGGTACTGTGGTAGTTATAGGACCTGCTGGCAGGAATATCGCAGCAGGTATGACAGGAGGTATTGCATATTTCTTAGATGAAAATAATAATTTGTTGAGTAGAATTAATCAGGAGATTGTAAAGGTACAGCGAATTAAAACGCAAGAAGGGGAAAACCATCTGAAAAATTTATTAGTGATGCATTTATCTAAAACAAATAGCCCGAAGGCGAAGTTACTTTTAGAAAATTGGCTAAACTTTTTGCCTTTATTTTGGCAAATTGTACCACCTTCAGAATCTGATAGTTCAGTTACAAATCCATCTATGTCACAGTACAAATCTGTCGGATAGTATGTTATATGAAGTTTAGTAATATAAGTAACGTAAGATATCTGATTTCAAGTAGAATAATTCGTATCTATATTATTTTAGTTCAAGGACTTGTATACTTTTATTATTTTCAGAGATGTACAATTAGATTTATGGCTCATAATGTAAAAGTGTATGATACTTGTATTGGTTGTACACAATGTGTACGTGCATGCCCTTGTGATGTATTAGAAATGGTTCCATGGGATGGGTGTAAAGCAGGACAGATCGCTTCATCGCCTAGAACTGAAGATTGTATAGGTTGTAAGCGTTGTGAAACAGCATGCCCTACCGATTTTTTAAGTGTACGTGTTTATCTAGGTGCTGAAACAACTCGTAGTATGGGCTTAGCTTATTAATCTAATTTGCCACAATTTGATGATTTATATGTAGTGCTGCAGACTTATATCTAGCACTACATTTTTTGTGAGAGCTAAATGTAACTTTTTTCTATCTTGTGATCTAAGGAGTGTACTAATATATGACATTACATTATTCTATTCAAGAAGCTTGTGCTAAAAAACAAGTTATTAAAACGATTATTGGGATAGATAATTTTAGTTTTGTAAATTCTATTGATAAAATTAAGGCTGCTGAAATAGCTGGTTCAACATATATTGATATAGCTGCTAATGTAGATATGTTATTAGAGGCGAAATTATTTGTATCTTTGCCTATTTGTGTTTCTTCTATTTGTGTGCAAGAGCTTCTAGCTTGCAGTAAAGCAGGTGCTGATATGTTAGAAATCGGTAATTTTGATAGCTTTTATAACAAAAAAATTACTTTGACAAGTCAAGACATTTTAGCTATGGTACAAGAGTTAAAATACAGAGATCCAGAAGTATCTATTTGTGTAACAATACCGCATGTTTTGAGTATTGAGCAACAAATTGGATTAGCGAAACAACTGGATAAATTAGGGATAGATATGATTCAAACAGAAGGTTGGTCAAGCAAGCAAGCTGATTTAGTAGATATCTCTGATGTTATTAGAGTTGCATCTGCTACTGTTGGTAATGTGTTAGCTTTAGCGGATGCTGTAGATATACCAGTTGTTGCATCGTCTGGAATTAGCTCTCTGACTGCACCAATGGCAATATCTTGTGGTGCAGCAGGTGTAGGAGTTGGGTCTTTTTTTAATTATTTTGGTTCTGGATTAGAACTATCTAAAGAAATTAATGAGATGAAAAATACAATGAAACTAAATGCTTATTCAAGATATAATATGCAGAAGTATTTACTTGAAAAGGATCGGCTTAATGCATTAAGTAAAGTGACATAACTGTTACATAATCTAATAGCATGATATATTGATTGAAATATATTTATATTTTTTTATTGTTTATGAAAACGGTTTCATCTTGTAATCGTATCGAAATTCGCAAGATTATCTTTTTGTTGTTTATTATATTTTTTTCATTAGTTTCATGGCGGATTATTAATAGAGGCATAGGCTATAAAAGCTATACAATCTTTGTTGAGTTTAATAATGCACATGGTCTTAAGCGAGGTTCACCAGTAAGATTGAGGGGCTTAGTTATTGGTTCAGTTGTAGAAATAAGTAATGAATTGAACTCTATTTTAGCATTAATTAAATTGAGCTCTTCCTCTATTTTAATACCTAGAAATTCATTAATCGAAACTAATCAAACAGGTTTATTGAATGATTCAGTAATAGATATTATTCCATTAGAAGCTATTTCTTCTGATCATGATTTAGTTCTAGATCCTTTATCCAGGCAATGTAGTCATAGTCATATATTATGCCATTTGTCGTACATGCAAGGAGACAGAGGATTAAATTATGATGATTTAATTAGGGCCACTACAAGGATTTCGCAGCGTTTTGATGATCCCCGTTTTTTTAATCTGTTCTATTTATTATTACATAATGGTGTCGAGATTACGGATAATATTTTAGAGACTATAACTGATCTTTCAGATTTACTGAAGCTTTTGGGTAAAAGTTATGTAAAGCAAGATATCTCTTGAAGTTATGAACAAATTTTTATTATTATAAAGTAGAATTCAACTATAATATTACTGGAATTTCTCACAAATATGACGATTAATGATCGCAAATCTTTACCGCTGGATTTTCTAAAACCAGTTATAGAAATGGAAAATCAAATGATACATCTATCGGATATTATTACGGATAACGATACAGGTGTTGATCATAACTTAAATATCCTTAGACAAGATTTAGTAGATCTGAAACAAGATATTTTTGCTTCCTTGGCACCTCTACAACGTTTACATCTGGTAAGGCAAGCAGAAAGGCCTACTACTCTTGACTATATACCATATATATTAGATGACTGGATTGAGTTGCATGGTGACCGTGGAGGTGCAGATGATCCTGCAATGGTCGGGGGTTTGGGGAAATTAGATGGTCAGACTGTTGTATTTATTGGACATCAGAGAGGAAAAGACACTAAGGATAATGTGGCTAGGAATTTTGGTATGCCATCACCAGGTGGATATCGTAAAGCACTTAGATTGATGAATTATGCTAATAATTTTAAATTCCCAATTATTACATTTATTGATACTCCAGGTGCTTGGGCTGGAATTGAGGCTGAAAGATTAGGGCAAGGAGAAGCCATTGCTAAGAACTTGAGAGAAATGTTCTCTTTTGATGTACCTATTATTTGTACTGTAATAGGTGAAGGGGGCTCTGGAGGTGCATTGGGTATAGGTGTCGGTGATGTAATGTTAATGTTAGAGTATGCAGTATATACTGTTGCTACTCCTGAAGCATGTGCTGCAATACTATGGAAAAACAGTAGTCAATCTCCTGAAGCTGCAGAGGCTTTAAAGATTACTTCATCCGACTTGAAGTTATTAGGTATTATTGATGATATAATACCTGAGCCACTAGGTGGTTCACAAGCTAATCCAAAGGAAGCAGCCGCTTATCTGAAGAAAAATTTAGTAAGAAGCTTAAGAGATTTGTCTGTAATGGATAAGAGTAAGTTACTTACTAAAAGATATCAAAAATTCAGAAAAATGGGGACGTTTTATGAGTATTAAATCCGTATTTTGATATCTTATGATCAATATAGTATTTGATATTATTAATCGATTATGTATTGTTAAGCGATTAAGCCTGTACTACGTAGGCCAAGGATTACACCTGCACCAATTACATGTCCTAAACTAGTTGTTGCCAATAATTCTGTGAGACCAAATCCTTGAAGACCAGCTATTGGCATAGAAGGTCCAAGATTTCTAACTTGTATTGCATATCTACCCATAGCTATCGCAAAAATATTACTTGTTATCATAATAAAAGCGATTTGAGCAGACCAGTTAGTATTTGTAGTAGTTAATGCAATTGCATAATGAATATTCATTTATCTATTTTAATATGGATTGAAAATTTATAGTTGTACTTTAAATATTTTATGTCACAATACAGTTTCTTTCAATATGAATATTATAAGAATTAACATTTCATAAAAAATAAAGGTAAGTGTTATAACACTTACTATTTTTTTGTCCTATGATACCCATCCATAACTATGCAATCCTTGGCCTAAAAAGTTTACTCCGAGATAACAAATCCAAACAATAAAGAAACCTATTGATGCAAGAATAGCAGGTTTTTTACCGGACCACGATTTGGTTAATCTAGAATGTAAGTATGAAGCAAAAACAAGCCATGTAATTAGTGCCCATGTTTCTTTTGGATCCCAGCTCCAGTATGAGCCCCATGCTTCATTAGCCCATACTGCTCCTGAAATTATACCTATAGTAAGTAGAGGGAAACCAAGACCAATAATTCGATAACTAAGGTTATCCAAGCTTTCAAGTAAGTTCATCCGAGATGCAAAGTAGGGAGTGACTTGTATTTTGTTTATATTTTGATTATAGACTTTTGCAATTGTATTACTTACTGTTTGTGTATTGTTTATTAAATAGCCAGTAGAATCACCTTTTAAGTTAACTAATTTATCTTGTGAAATTATAAGAAAAAGTATCGCTAATAGTGATCCTATTAGTAAAAAGGCATAACTCAGTATCATAACAGTTACATGCATCATAAGCCAGTTAGAATGTAAGGCAGGAACTAATGGATTTGCTTGTTGCATGCCTTTGGGTAAAGATATACTTGCAAAGGCAATAATGAATAGATCAATAGGTAGGCTAATGGCATTGATTATTTGGCTTTTAATTTGTTGATTAATCAGTATTTGTGCTAGTGTAAGACACCATGTTAAAAAAAGTAAGGATTCATACAAATTACTTAACGGAAAATAACCATTGATCCACCATCTACTTGCGAGTATGCTTGCTAAAAGTACATTAACTATTATTACTGCTACCTTGCTAAATTTTTTTAGAACAGTTAGATATGGGAATGCTATGGTAGTCCAGGAGGTTAACAGTGTAACCAGTAGTAGAACAAAGGATGTATTGATCAGTCTATTATGCACTATATTCCATTCCATTACGTACTCCAGTTTTTTCTTTATTTATTATGTAACTTAATAGTACTATTATATATGAATCAATGAAATATGTATTTTTTTGTTTTTCTCTGTATATTATATAATATATAGCCATGTATTTTTTAAATACATGGCTATTCTCTTTTTATATTAATGCTAGCTGAAAAGTAATAGTTCTACTATCGGATTCTTAGCTAAGTGCATTGATGATATAGTCAAGAGCTGCTGCATATTCAACTCCTGCTTGAGCTGACATATCACGAGGTACACATAATCTGTCTCGTGTGAAAGTAAAAGCAGCAACGTAAGAAGCAGCAGGAAGGTTTAGTGTTCTGTAAACTTCACGTGCGCCTGCAATAGCCCATTCGTCTAGAGGACCTGTACCACCTACTACTAGAGAGTAGTTAACGATTCTCATGTAGTGGTCAATATCTCTGTAGCATTTGTTAACTTTCTCTTGGCTATCACCAGCTTCACCAGGATTCTTAAGATAAGAGTACTTAGCAAAGCAAGCATCACCAGCTTCTTTTACTACAGCTTCGTGGTTTCCAGCTAGTTTTTCTGCTGCTTCTAATCTTGCAGCAGCACGTTGGATATTACCTTGGATAGATTCAAGATCTGAAGATGAAGGGAAGCGACCAGCAGCATCTGCAGCACTGATCGTAGTAGTCATAACTGATTTCATTGTTATCTCCTTAAGTGGATAGTTATTATCTATAAGCTTACCAGGATGTTATTTAGCGATAAGGAATTATCTCTAGAACCGAGTTAGCTAATAGCAGCAGCAACTCTATCACAGTAGCTAGCAATTTCAGATGCTAGTGCTGAACAGTCACCAGATGTACAAGCCATTTTGCGTTGTGAAGCTGTGTTTGTGATAAATGCAACTGCAGCAGCTTTCATGATGCTTACAGCTCTTACAGAAGAGTTAGTTGGTACACCTAGAGCAATGTAAGTTTCTTTAAGACCGTTTAAACAACGATCTTCAAGTACTGAAGGGTCACCTGCTAGAAGAGCATAAGAAGCATATCTTAGGATTATTTCTCCGTCACGTAGACATGCTGCCATACGACGGTTTGTGTAGCAGTTGCCACCTGGAGCGATTAGACCAGGATTTTCGCAGATCATACCAGATACAGCATCTGATACTATGCAACTAGCGTTAGAAACGATGAAATTAACGGCATCAAGACGAGTATTACCGTCAGCGATGAATTTTTTAAGAGCTTGTAAATCACTACCACCTACGTAAGCAGCTTTAGCGTCTGAATTAACTACAACTCTAGAAAATGCGTCAAGCATGGAGCTCTCCCTATTACAAATATAAAGGACTTAGCTGTTTCAGCTGTCTTTGAGTTTGACTGGCTGATGTATTAGTATCGAAACTACAATATATGACAGATTGATTCTAAAATTAATAACAAATTAATAAACTGTTACATTTTTGCCCAAAACTCATAGAAGAATTCATTACTTGATTGCCATGCAAGTGCATCATGTGATTCTTTGGTTTTTAACTAGAAACTTAATGATGTTGTCTTTAATAAGCATATATTGAAGTGTTAAGTTAAGATAGCTTTTACTTTCATCAGCACTCAGCTCAATAAGTTTATTGCGAATAACAGTAAGCTTAAATTGTTGTTCAAGACTTAAATTATTAGGTTGGTTCATCTTATAAAATGATAATAGAATTGTATTGTTATATTTCTGTTGTCTGTGAAATCAAATAAGATATATTAAGTTTTTCGTTATTGTATAAGCTGCTATTAATCTTTATATATATTATTGGAAATAATTAAATAACATTAACTTGTACTATCTATGATTTATATTTCTTTTATATTAATTGTGAATTAGGTCGAATTTTTATTTACACAAATAACCATTAGAGTTATTTTCGTAGTATACTGTAGTTTGCATAGTTATTCTTGTATATTTAAGTCTCCTATAATGATGTCTTAAGTATATGTTGAGAAATGAATTGTAAAAGTATGCTATGTCAGAAGAAATTCAATCTATTTTTGATTTTATCGGAAATACTATAAGCTATACTGGAGACCCAATATGTCGATACCAATATTAAATTATTCTTTATCAACTCAAAACCAACGCGTCAATGGATTTGAAACTTATCCTGGTGATGAGCAGCCTACGGTTTATACAACAGATAATTTACCAACCGCCAATGGTATGGATGAAATTATTTGGGCTGCTTACAGGCAGGTATTTAGTGAGCATCAAATTTTGAAAAGCACCTCTGAGTATTTTCTTGAATCACAACTAAGATTTAATCAAATTAAAGTTAAGGATCTAATAAAAGGCCTTTTACTATCAGATAGTTTTCGTAAACTTAACTATGATGTGAATAATAATTATCGTTTTGTAGAAATGTGCGTGCAGAGAGTTCTGGGTCGTGATGTATACAATGATAGAGAAAAATATGCTTTTTCGGTGATTATCGGATCAAAAGGCTTAGAAAGCTTCATTGATTTACTCTTAAATAGTGAGGAATATGTTGAGAATTTTGGTGATTCAATTGTTCCTTACCAGAGACGTAGGATTATTGCTCAAAGAAGTAGAGGAGAAATTCCCTTCAATCTAAAAACACCTAGAACGGCAGAAGCTTTTCTGAATAAATCTGTGATGCCTCAGTTAACTTGGGCTGGGCCAGTGCGTAAATTTAGGCCTCAAGAACAAACACCTAAGGCTGGTGATCCAGCGTTGTTTTTATCTATGGTAACTGATGTAGCTTAACTGGTTTCAGTTCTGATATTTTGTAATCTAGTGAAATTGTCGGTCAAAATAATATTGTTTTTTGACCGAACATTGTTTAGCTACCTAATTTAAACGCATCTACGAATAAGCCATATAGGATGCCTATTTTAATATAATTAAGTCTATTTATTGCATTTTGATGGAGATTGGTTTTAAAACTTATTGGATAAGTATATTGACTAATTCTCTCATAAAATGTCACTATGATTGCTGCACCTATGATTCCCCAGTCACCTGTTTGTCCAGGTATCGTTGATAGTGTAGTAGATGTGAAAAATCCCAAAAGCATGTAAAGAATGCTTAGGCTCAAAGCATTAATATTAGTTTTTCTCGCATGATGTATAGGATTAAGCAGATTTTTTACAAATTTGGCTAGATTTGTCTGATGCATTATGAGAAATACTTAATAATGAAATACGTGAATTAATAAGTAATTTAGTAAACAAAGAGAATTTGTTCACATTTATCGAAGATCCTGTTACGGTTGTACTTCACGGGTTAAATATTTTGCTCACCTAATCCATTGATTAAATATTGAAATGGTTGATCAATAATCTTATTGTCTGGTAAACTAATTTGGTTCACTTTAATTGTTTCAGTAATGATATTTTGTAAGATCTGTATGCTTCTAGTCGTAGGACCAATTGGTACTTCTAACGAGTTATATGTTTCTCGTAATCCGTCTAATACCCTTTCATCTAAAATATCATTATCACCTGCAATAATAGCATAGCTACAATAACGTAGGTAATATTCTATGTCTCTTAGACATGCGGCATAACGTCGTGTAGTGTATGAATTTCCTCCTGGTCTTAATAATTCAGGTTGCTCTTCATATAATTGAGCAGATGCTTCTTTTATTATGTTAGAAGCTTGACTATTGATAACTTCTGATATGCGTATTCTGTCTAAACCTGTAGAAAAATAAGTGTTCAATTCATCTAATGCTGTATTGTCTAAATATCTTCCTGCTAGGTCATATTTATTGACAACAGTTGATATTGCATCTTGCATAATTATATTCCTCCGATATATTTGTTCAAATCATATTTACAGTATAGTTCAGTTATTTTGAATATTCCGTACCGTAAATTATATAGATTATACTCTTTTCTCATATGTAGTATAACTATATCTGATTTGCTTACATGCTAATTGTTATCTTGATTGATAATGTACATAGAATTATTGTTATGCTTATGTCGAATTGAATGATTAACAGCTAATATTACAGTTAAGTCAGGTATCTATCTGTATTATAGTAACCATATATTTATGTCATTGATTTATAAATCCGTATATGCACATTTCTCATCTCAACAATTACCTTGTTTATCTTATCGAAATAGTATGATAGTCCAAGATGATATTTATTGCAAAATTTATATAGTTTCAAGGACTTATTTGTGTGTCAAATTTTACGCTTCTGATTACAGTGTTGATGTAATCTCATCAATGTTGCGAGTTGTATTTATATCAACAAATGCACAATCTATGGTGAAGCTAATCAATAGTCACATATGGATTACCTCAAAATTATCTATCAGCCATGCTTTGTATATTGGAGGAGAATTAGTGAAAGCCGAATTGACACTTATCACAGGACAAGAGTATATTCAAGATTAATTATCTGGTATCATATCATTCATATGAGTGTTTCCTAATAAGAGCATGTAACTCAGTGGATAGAGTGCCAGATTCCGGTTCTGGAGGTCGAGGGTTCAAGTCCTTCCTTGCTCGTACATAAATACTTGACTTGTATTTTGGTATAAATTATATTATCCTGTATTTTATACTTATCTCATATAAGGGACTGTCAGGTTTCTACATGTTATTAATTTTTTGGAAGGTTAATGCGAGGCCAGTTATAATCACTGGCAAAAATAAAAAATAAATGCAAAAAACCAAATTATTCCTTTATCTCAAAGTTTAGTTAAAGCTTAATGAAAATACGACAATACATCTAAGTTTTATTATGTTTGGGTATCAGCTAATATAATTGCACATAGTAGTTGATATTTTATTAGAGTGCTGCTCTTAAATAACTGTTAAGTTGAAATATTTGACGTGTTCAAGTAAAGTTAAATTAATAAAGTCAATCTACATTTTGCTGTATCTAGTAATTAGATACCTTCTGAAATATTTTTATTAACATGGACGTGGGTTCGAGTCCCACCAGTTCCATATTTTGTAAAATGGACTGATTTCAGACAGGATCAGACAAGAATATATAGACCATATTCGGAATCGTAGCTGTAAAGGTTTATATGAATATATAGTCCATAAAAATGTAAGCAAGTTGTCAAGCTACTATATCTGATTGAAAATAGGAAAAAACAAGATAAAAAGTTCTAGCTTATTTTATATAAGTGCCATGATTTTTGTTATATTTGTATTATTTAGAACTTATAGTTTTATTATTTATGCCTTTCATATTATCTTCACATACGTTAAATCATAGTTTTCCAAATGACATCTTAAAAGTACCAACTTATTCTACGGTACATAGATTATCTAGTACAGAACATTCAACAAGTAAGTTACTAATTAAAAGTCAAAGTAGGTGTAAGACACGTCAGCTTATAGTTGCGGCTGATTCAATATACCGTTTTTCTAAATTGCAAGAACATCAATCAAAATTATTCCGGGAGTTGTTAGATAAATATTGGAGACAAACCATTTTTATATCTAATGCAAGTCCGATCGTACGTAAATACTCTGCTTTGTTGGCCAAGCAAGAAGAGATATTGCTTAAGAGTAGTAAAAAGAAATTTATGTCTAATTTAAGCAAAGCTTTACAGAAAGGAGAGGTCTATGCTGATTTTAATGATAGATCAGTTCAAGATCAGCAATATGATCAAGGTTCTGTTCGTTATATTTGGGGAAAAAGTTTAAACGTAAGGTTCCCAAAACATTGGGATGGTTTATGGGCCAACAAAAGAGTGACTAGTCAACCCAAGTCTAGTGCATTGAAACGTACCTTAATGAGTAATTTACATAATAATAACTTTCCGGTTTTTGTCTTGGCCAATAGTTTAAATCAAATTGTTGTTGCAGAACCATCAAGTCAAGTTATACATCAAAGCAATATTTTTCATAAAGTATATTTATGGTATTATGATCGTTTTTTATGGCAAAAAGATGATAATTCAGTATATGAAGGCTGGTTTTTTGTGAATCCTAAAGATGCCGAAGAATATGCTAATTTTGTTAAATCAAGATATCCCCGTTCTGCTCAGCAAAATGGATTAGCTGTATTACCTACAACCTTAGAAACCTATTATAATTTAAACCGTTCTGCTCCGCCGAGAACAGAATTTCGTTTATTTCCGGACCTTGAGGAGGTAGGACGTTTGACAGTCTCATCTAAGTACCGTAAGGGACTATCTTTTGATAAAAGACAAAACTATGGTCGGCGCTATTTTCAAGGACAGCCAGTTTATTTTATTAAGGCAGTTTCAGGTACAAATAGAAAAACGGGATTAAAAGATGATGTTAACTATTATTATCAAATACCGGGGGATATATCAGGTCAAAAGTATACAGGAATCTTTTTTGATAAAACTGTTGCATGTAATGCCTGGAAGCATTTTCGTAATTTGAATCCAAATTTAAAATTGCCTATACAACCCAAATTAGAGGTGTACAACTTAGAAGATTTTATGAAAGACTATGAGTATAATAGGCACCTTCTTGCTAATAATTTTTTATTCATACCTTCAGAAGACACTTACAGATATGTAAAGTCAATCAACTCAAATCAATCTGCAAATAATCATATACTTTTAAAACACTTTGCGCTATACAAATTTTCGGTTAGCCTTTGGGTTCAAAGGCTAGTGTGGTCCTTAACTAGTGGACAACCTCCACATTAAGATTAGTTGTAGGTTACTACTTATGTTAGTATTATTTACGTGAATAGTATTCTACAACTAAAAGTTCATTTAGTTGGATAGCAACCCATTCTCTTTCAATAATACCGTTTACTTTACCCACTAAAGTATTAGAATCTAATTCTAGATGGCTTGGTATATTAGCTAAGCCTGGGAACATTAAGTATTTTGAAACTAGGTTTCTAGAACTATTTTGTGCTTTGATACTAATTGTATCGCCTGGTTTACATTGATAACTTGCAATTGATACTGTGTGATTATTGACACATACATGTCCATGGTTTACAAGTTGTCGTGCTGCTGGTATTGTCGGAGCCATACCTAATCGAAATAAAGTATTATCCAGCCTCATTTCCAATAGTTGTAGTAGAATGTAGCCAGTGGATCCTGGCACCCTCTTAGCTGTCTTTACATATCTTGACAGCTGTTTTTCATTAATTCCATAATTAAATTTTAATTTTTGTTTTTCTTCTAAACGTACTGCATATTCTGATGGTTTTTTGTTTTTACTTCCGTGTTCTCCTGGAGGACTTTGTTTTTTGGAAGTTTTTCGAGTTAAACCAGGTAAATCACCTAATCTTCTGCTTAAACGTAGTCTAGGTCCTCTATATCGTGACATTGTTATATCTCCTGATGCTTGTATGTTGTATTAATATTATAAGTTTATCGTTTAGGTGTTAATATCATTACCATATTTTTACCATCTCGGGATGGTTCCTGTTGTATATCAGAAACATCTTCTAAGTCTTTAGCCATTTTATGCAATAATTCTATGGCTAAATTGCTATGTTGAATTTCTCGACCTCGAAAAGTTATTGTAGCTTTAACCTTATCACTTGCTTGTAGAAAACGCAAAGCCTGGTTGAGTCTGACTTTGTAGTCATGTGTCTCTATCTTATAGCGCATTTTTACTTCTTTTAAATGAGAATTATGTTGCTTTTTCTTGGCTTCTTTTGCTTTTTTTTCTTGATTAAATTTATATTTACCATAATCAACAATACGACATACTGGAGGATTAGATTTATTGCTGATAAGTACTAAATCTAAGCCTTCAGATTGTGCAGATTTAAGAGCTTCATCTAATGACAGAATACCGATTTGGTTACCCTCTACATCAATTAGACGTATTTCTGAAAAAGGAATGCGCTCATTTATAATTGGAAGATCCTGATTTTTTTTCTTAAAATTTTTATTTTTTTCTAACACTATTTATTCATGAGTTTAATTATTAAAATATTTTTAAATATCTAGGACCTATTATAACATTAGATTATAGAGAATGATATGGTCACTTATAAGTCTTGTGAAATATTTTTCTCCAAATCTGGTATTATAGTAGACGTATTATCATCATGAGAATAATCTATGAAACATACTTTATCAGTCTTAGTAGAAGATGAATCAGGTGTTCTATCCAGGATATCAGGCCTCTTTGCGCGTAGAGGGTTTAATATTGAGAGTCTAGCGGTGGGTCCAGCTGAGCAACCTGGTATTTCTAGAATTACCATGGTGGTACCTGGTGATAACAGAACAATAGAACAACTTACTAAACAACTATACAAACTAGTTAATATTTTAAAAGTTCATGATGTTACGAATATACCTTCTGTGGAGCGTGAATTAATGTTACTTAAGATTCATGCTTCTAAGCAGTATAGAGCAGATATTTTAGATATTGTTAATATTTTTCGAGCACGTATTGTAGATATCTCAAAAACTTTTATGATTTTAGAGGTCACCGGCGACCCAGGTAAAATAGTTGCTCTGGAACAATTATTGTCTCAGTATGGTATTGTAGAAATAGCTAGAACAGGTAAAATATCTTTGACCCGCGCCTCAAACGTAAATACTGAGCTTCTGCGTAAAAGTCTAACTTTTAAGTCTTTACATTAATCGTGCACTCTAGTCCATGATCCTGGTTGTTCTATAAAAGATAAACATTCAATTACATCCCAATCAAGCTGATGATGATTATTAATTTCTATATAGTTGGCATGTAAGATAGAATAAGACGGATTGAATAAGGTGTTAGTATCATCATGTTTGTAACTACCTTGATGTTGCAGAGTAACAAAGTGGTACGTAGAACATTTATAGACATAGAGACAGTTAATACATATACACATTATAAATATTATTTATGATTAATGGGGGCGGAGGGACTTGAACCCTCACGATCTTGAAAGATCAACAGATTTTAAGTCTGTTGTGTCTACCATTCCACCACGCCCCCAATCTAAATGTAGTTCATTATATTAGTTAGTGATGAAACGAGGCGGCACCCAGATTCGAACTGGGGGTAAAGGATTTGCAATCCTCTGCCTTACCACTTGGCCATACCGCCACGATATCCTTAATATATTCTAACATATTAATGTATATCTTTCTAGACTTTCTAATTTCCAAATTCACCTGCAAACAAGCGACTTTTTAGGATATCTTCTGATTCTATAGTGACTAGATCTGCCTTAGTCAGCATTTTGTCTCCACTTGCAAATATTCTATTTGCCTGACGCATTCTTGCACGATCAATTGCATTTCGTATACTCCTTGCATTAGCAAAATGAGGTTGTTGCATACGTCGATTAGTATATTCCAGTAATACGATGTCTGCATCAGGTGCAAAACAATATTGTTGCTCTTGCATCATTAGTTTTGCAATTTGTAAAAGTTCTTCTGAGGTATAGTCCGGAAAATCAACATGGTTTGTAACCCTAGAAGATAAACCAGGATTAGATTCATAGAATTTGTCCATTCTATCTTTATAGCCTGCAAAAATAACAACTAAATCATCTCTTTGATTTTCCATTACTTGCAATAATATTTCAATAGCTTCAGCTCCATAGTCTCTTTCGTTATCTGCTTTATATAGATAGTAAGCTTCATCAATAAACAACACACCTCCCATTGCTTGTTTTAAAACTTCTTTTGTTTTAGGTGCAGTATGTCCGATGTATTGTCCTACTAAGTCATCTCGTGTTACAGTAAGTAAATGTCCTTTCCTTATATATTCTAATCTATGCAATATATCTGCCATTTTCATGGCTACAGTTGTTTTACCCGTACCTGGGCTTCCTGTGAAAGACATATGTAATCCGGGACTCCCAGAGACTAAGTTTAAACTTTTTCTCAGTCTATCAATAAGTAGTAAGGCTGCAATTTCCCTTATTCTTGTCTTAACAGGGATCAGCCCTACCAATTCTCTTTCAAGTTCGTCAATGACTTCTTGTATTTCTGTTTTGCTATATTCTTCCTGCAAGTTTACAAGAGTATCGTCAGAAAATTGTTGTTCCATATGATGTTGTATTTATATTTTGATGTAGCAATAGAAAACTACCACGTAAGGATAATTTTCTGCAATATAAGCTTTTTATAGCATATAAATGTTAGTTAAAGGATATTTACATGCTTCTTGTCTATTAGATTAGTATCTAACACCTTCAGGTTTTTCTGTAGCGTAACTATGGATACTGTATTTTTGATTTCGTCCAACATCTTCTGTACGCAGTAGTGTGAAACCAGGCTCAGAAATAGGTCTGTTAATGATGAAAGATAAGCAGCAGCTTTCAACACCGCGTGTGTTATCAAAAGCATTAACTTTAATGTAGACTCCTGGGTTTGCTTTACGACAGCTTGCAATTTCGTACATAACAGCAGCTGGATCTTGTATATCAAATAAAGGTAATCCCCAAAGTTCCCAGTATGCATTTCTTGGATGTGGATCATCCGTGTATTCAATGTTTATTGACCAGCTTTTTGTAATTGCGTAAGTAATTTGTCTAGATATTTGTTCATCTGTTAGGTCTGGCAGGAATGAAAATGTTCCTTGTGTTAATCTCACTTTTGTATGCTCCTTTAATAATTAGACTAATAGAACTTTAGTATATGTATCTCTCTAATCTTTACTTATTTTGAAGTAAAGATTTCTTACTAATGCTTAGTAACGTTATACGTTAGCTGTCGGAGTTTCTACAAAGTCAGCTGTATCAGTAGAAGTATAGTTAAAGGAAATATCTTTCCACAAGTCTAAAGCTGTTTGTAGAGGGCCACAAGTTTTTGCAGCATCTCTTAAAATTTGAGGTCCTTCGTTTACATAATCACGACCTTCATTTCTTGCTAGTACCATGCTTTCTAGGGCAACCCTATTAGCTGTAGCACCAGCTTGGATTCCATCTGGGTGACCAATCGTACCACCACCAAATTGTAGTACTACGTCATCACCAAGATAATCAAGTAGTTGATGCATTTGTCCACAATGGATACCACCAGAAGCTACTGGTGTAACTTTTCTTAGTGAAGCCCAATCTTGTTCAAAGAAAATACCCTGAGGTAGATTTACATCAAGATGAGATTCTAATAAGGTATTATAGAAACCTTTAATCATCAAAGGATCACCTTCTAGTTTACCTACTACAGTACCAGCATGAATATGGTCTACACCAGCCATACGCATCCACTTACAGATAACCCTGAAGTTCATTCCATGTTCTTTTTGACGAGAATATGTTGAGTTACCTGCTCTATGTAGATGCAGAATCATATCTGCTTTACGTGCCCATATAGCCATAGTTTGTATTGCTGTATACCCGATAACCAGATCGATCATACAGATAACACTACCAAGCTCTTTAGAAAATTCTGCTCTTTCGTACATATCTTCCATAGTACCTGCAGTAACATTTAAGTAATGTCCTTTAACTTCGCCTGCAGCAGCCTGAGCACGGTTTACACCTTCCATTGAGTATAAGAATCTTTCTCTCCATCTCATAAAAGGTTGAGAGTTGATATTTTCATCGTCTTTTAGGAAATCTAGACCTCCTTTAAGACCTTCATAAACTACACGTCCATAGTTTTTACCTGAAAGACCAAGTTTTGGTTTAACAGTTGCACCTAAGAAAGGACGGCCAAATTTATCCATACGTTCACGTTCTACAATAGTACCTGTTGCAGGACCTTGGAAAGTTTTTAGATAAGCCACAGGTAAGCGCATATCTTCTAATCTTAGCGCTTTAACGGCTTTAAAACCAAATACGTTACCAATAATAGAAGCTGTAAGGTTTGCAATTGATCCTTCTTCAAAAAGATCAATATCATATGCAATGTATGCAAAATATTGGTCTGATGAATTTGGTACAGCATCTACTTTATATGCTTTCGCACGGTATAGATCGCAAGCTGTTAAAAGATCTGTCCATACAACTGTCCAAGTTGCTGTAGATGACTCACCAGCAACTGCAGCTGAAGCTTCAATTGGGTCTACTCCAGGCTGAGGTGTTACCCTGAATAGTGCAAGTACATCTGTTTCTTTAACAACATAATCTGGATCCCAGTATCCCATTTTTGCGTATGGAATTACTCCAGATTCATAGCGTTCGTTTTTGATCCTTGTCCGTTCTTCTACGGATTGAGACATGTATTCCTCCTTGAGTGTAAGGCAGTTTCTGTAGGTTTATTGTGTTACAAACTCTGTTGAAGATGTAATCAGTCAATATATCGTTCATACAGGAGCAAATATGTCCTGTAACCCTACTTAATAATCTATCATTTTTAAGTCATCAACTGGTTATTACTTTATTTATATGAATGATAAGTTTTGCTAATCTGAAATAAGAAAGCATAGAAATAATATGCAAAATCCACTTAGTTTGTGATACAATTAATCCAGCATGGGGATATGTATAGTATGAGGAAATATTTGTGTTAGTTTCTCAAGTAATGGATTCTACGTTTAATAAAGAAGTTCTTGAACATAACCAGCCAGTCTTAGTAGATTTTTGGGCTCCATGGTGTGGTCCGTGTAGGATGGTCGCACCTGTTGTAGATGAAATTGCACATGAGTACAGTAGTAGCATAAAAGTAGTCAAAATTAATACTGATGAAAATCCCAGTACAGCAACCGAATATGGAATTAGAAGCATTCCAACTTTAATGATCTTCAAGGGAGGTGATAGAGTAGACACTGTTATAGGAGCAGTACCAAAATCTACTTTAGCAAGTACATTAAACAAATACCTAGATAAATAATTAAGAGGAAATACTTATGTCTAAAACCTGTGTAGTGAGTGGAAAGAAAAGAAATAATGGATATGCGATATCCCATTCTCATGTAAGGACAAAAAAAATTCAATATGTCAACTTGCAAACATGTAAGATATGGTCTGCGGAAAAGAAAACTTGGATAAAAACTAAAATATCAACAAAAGCAATGAAAACATTACTAAAAAATAGCGGCGGTTCAAAAAAATTACTTTAGAGTAGTGACATTTTTAAGAATCTGTGCTATAATGTAGTTTAGCAATACATGATATGTTTGCCATGCGATTGATGCATGGCGGACGGATAGAAAAGATTATGAGAGAGTTTTGGGAGACTAGAGATGGAAACAATTAATCTAGAAGAAAATAACATATTTGAAGAATTTGATAGCTTTTTAGAAGAAGAAAAACTTACTGGATGGTCTGCTACTTGCCTGGATCAAACAATATCTTATTATGTTGAGTGTAACTGCAATGAGATGAATCAAGAAGAAACACAAATGCATAATAATTGATAGCCTTATTCGCAAGCATTATTTATAATAGTTATACGATAGGATACAATTACATCTCAACGTCTCATGTGTGGTCAGTAAGCTAGTTGTTTTTGTCCTATATATTTTGGTTATGTCTTATGGCCTTTGTAATATTTTTACAAAGGCCATACTACTTGTGAAAACTACTCTCTTAATGGTATAGTTATTGTACTTCACAAAAGCTAGTATAGCTCAATTGGTAGAGCAGCTGATTTGTAATCAGCAGGTTACGGGTTCAAGTCCCCTTACTAGCTTATGTTACAGCACTTAGTCCAGCGCTTTGTAGTACCGGTATGTTTGCTAGACATAAGTATGCAAATCCTGCTCCGCCTACGGCTCCTACAAGGAAGCCCGCCGTAAACTGACTCCATCCTTCAGATGTTTGTAAGACATCTTTACTATCCTCTTTATCGAAAGAGACATTTCCATACATCGATAAACATGTTGTTAATATTATAATCAGTCCTACTGCAGAGAGAAATCCAGATAGTAAAGCAACATCTGTATTTCTAAGAGGGCCTAATTTATCAAATGGACCAACAAGAAAATAGCCATGAGCCATACCGATTTCTAGACCACGCATTAGTGGAGTTACACCACGTCTATATGCAGGTAAATTACTAAGCAAGCCTCTAGTGAAACTCGAAGTGCTTACAGGTGTCGATAAGTTGCCTACAAAAGGATCGTCATTATAAGGTTGAATAAAATCTGTCATATTTCTGTTTCCCAGATGAATTAATTTAGTTATACTTTAAGCGACTTGAATATATGATATACTATATTATGTATTTATATACGTTTTTATTGCAAATATTTAAGAATCTGTCCTTTATCTTTGAGATATAATATCATTCAATATGAGATTAGAGCAGGACTTCAATCAATAAAAATATCAAGCAGTTAAATTACATAGGGTATCTTAATAATCATGAGTATTTTTGTTAGTTATATTATATTTTTATCATTATTTATGGCTTTGGCTATTGGATTATTTTTCAGCTTACAGTCAATAAAACTGATATAGATTTATACACATTCGTATGTATATTTGAATTATTGATTCAATCTTATATTCCAGTTACTTATTTTAACCAACACTATGCTTGTTAGACAAGATAATATTCGAGGTTCAAGACGTTTTAGTAATTATTGGTGGGCTTTTTCAATTCTAGCAGGTGGTTTAGGATTTTTTTTAGCAGGTTTATCAAGCTATTGCAATAAAGAATTTTTACCTTTTACATCCTCTGCAGAGTTACTTTTTATACCGCAAGGCATAATTATGACCTTCTATGGTACTACAGCATTATTTTTAAGTATGTTCTTGTGGTTAACTATATTTTGGGATGTTGGCGGCGGATATAATCGGTTTGATCAAAAAAAAGGTGTAGTTACAATTTTTAGATTAGGATTTCCCGGTAAAAACCGTATTGTATGCCTTGAATATCCTATTCAAGATATAAAATCGATTAAAGTAATGATACAAGATGGACTGACTCCTAAGAGAGAGATATATTTAAAGACTAAAGATAATAGAGAAATACCTTTAACAAGAGTCGGCGAACCTATGATGCTTTCAGATATAGAGAATCAAGCAACAGAATTAGCTAGACTCCTAGGGGTGATTGTAGAAGGGATTTAAGATTCTTAATGAATTGCAGTTTTTGTGTCTTGTGCAAAATTGACAAGTCTTGTACAATAGTATGCAGAAGCGGGTATAGTTTAGTGGTAAAACCTTAGCCTTCCAAGCTAATGATGCGGGTTCGATTCCCGCTACCCGCTTAAACCTAGGATATAATTATATGCATCTGGCTGGATTCGAACCAGCGTTGTCCTGTTCAGGATGGCGGATTATTTGAGTCGGCATTGTCAGTTCTTGATATAATACCTCTCTTTCAGAACCGTACATGAGACTTTCATCTCATACGGCTCCTACCCACAATGCTTATTTGAATAATAAGCTACTTTGAAGATGTTGAATCATCTGATAATTTATCTTGCTTTTACTTTTCTTTGTCCAAACATCAAGGATCAGAAAAATATGGTAATTTAAGTCTTTAGTTTGTAAGTGCTTTTTTAGTTTAGTGTAGTGGATGGCCCAGTTATGTATCACATTACAGATTTGGTTAATCTTATTCCTAGTTGGTGTATGAAATTGTATTCGATAACGGCCTAAGTGATTTTTACCATACAGTAGATGTTTAACAGATAACATTAGCTCGCCTATACATTCACTTGCCTGATGATACTTTATATTTTGGAGTGTATGTCGAATTCTATTTGCTGAACAGCAATATATATCCAAGAAATAGAATGTTTTAATACCTATGTTATAAAGAAAATTCTGAATCATCATTTTGTTAAAAATGTCGCAGTCATTTTCTCGATCAAATATATATATTTCATCTAATAAGCAATTATAAGTAGTATGTTTACTACTATCATGGCATAGTTTTTGTTGGTAGTAATTCCAATCCATGCCAAGTGTGAGTATTAGATAAAGCAAATCTGCTAATTTAAAATTGATTGTATTTTTATATTTAGAGGGTATTTTGATACGTTCTTGTACAAAATATTGCTTGTCTAAGTTATCATCAATTTTTTTATGAATCCATTGTATTGACTGCATTTTTGATAACAAGTATTGTTTATCTATATTATGCAGTAAACAGAGATTAAGCTGGTTATTCATAGACCATTTAACTATATGGCTGTATTTATAACGCAGTCTGTAACTTGCTTTAATTTTGGGCTTCCATTCAGCTTCTAAGCACCAAGTTGCCAGTGTTTCGTCAACATTGTGAAAATCTAGTTTTTTCGTCGTTGCTGATGTATGTTGATTTATTGTTATTCTGCTTTTGGAAGGCTTGCTGAGATCTTCAGCTAAACTACGTATAGATTCAAGTGAGAGTAACAATTTCTGTAAACTTTGGACTAACAGGCTATTACATTCCTGCGAGGCTTGATAAATTTTTTTTTGGATATAAAAAAGACGTTGCTGTCTCTCATATTTTAATGCTTTGTTTATAATCAAGCTTTTGGGCTGTATATCTTGAATAATAACTTGCATTTTCTTTTTCCAATCAATGAATACCATCTAATGGGCGTAATACGTCTGCTTATTTCTATGATTAGTAGAATATTTGCTTCTTATTACTTCTTACCATACTGTAATATTCGTTACCTTAACTTATCTCATAGTGAAAGAGAAATTACAGATATGTTTATACCGTTCCATATTTTCTATAATTTATGACTTAGACTCCTCTCTATGTATTATTCTTCTCTTTTAGAAATCATGCTTTGTATAACTCATAATAACTAGCCTAAGGAAGATAAACTTTATTATGTTTTCTGTCAAATAATACTTTGTACAAGGGTTCGTGTTACTAATCTTATCATATTCCATCTAGTCTGCTTTATCATAGTAATAGTAAGGTTGATATGACTATGATTGACAAGATGAGTTTACTCATGATTTATGAGTAGCTAATATCTCTTAGCAAAGAAAATATAGTTATCACATCTTTAATATACATAAAAATGGCTTTTGGTTAGCTTAAGGAAAGAATACAACCTTTAACACCCAAAAAACGGGTCGCACATGAGTCCGCTGCCTTCGGCCTCTCGGCCACAGATGCATAGCGCTTACTATAGCACAAAAGATATCATTCGCCAAGTAATATTATTCATTCATGCTATGATATGTGGCTACAGCTGATGGAGATACACGATTTAAGTATCGGAAAATCCAATATTTGAAAATTGTATCTAATATAACAGGAAATGTAGATATAAATAAAAATATAAAATCTCGACTTTCCGGTAATCCAAAATGTCTTAAAATAATTTCGAGTACTACCTCCCAACCATGTGGGGAATGAAAACCAACAAAAACATCAGTGAATAAAATAATTAAAAATGCCTTAGCAGTATCACTTAATCCATAAATTATTTCATTAATAAATGATTTAAGAATGTATAATTCACGTCTTCCACTCACGATTAGTATACATAAAACAGTTAAAGAGAGTATATCAGCTAATATATTTTTAATTGAATTAATACTTTCATTAACATATTCTTTAGTTATTAGCAATGCTTTTTCTTTAACTTTGACTTTTATTAAATCATTGGAAATATCAGGGAATTTACCAATTAAAATTTCGAAATGTAATTTTTCTTCAAATCTTTGTAATTCAATAAAAGCTCTTTCCTCTTGAGAAGTATTTAAAAAAATACCTGGTTGTTTAATATTCCATAAATAATCTACTGTTGGACCTATAATAAAATGTTTGGAAACTTGATTAATAATAATTGGTGTAATTATTATAATTAATAAATATTTGACCGAGGCAACAGTTTGGTATCTGGAAACACGAAATTCTTCTAATGCTTCAAGTTCAGCCTGTGGATTGAGTTCTTGTTTAAATCTATCAAAAGTCTTAGTAAGGGACCGTGGTAGAGGGCTTATCTTTTCAACTCTGGATTGATTGAGTTTTTTCAAATTCCAATATTTCATAGCAATCTTACTATAAACAAACTTCTTATCAGTTACTATTTAAATTATACTTAATATTTCATATATATCATAAACTTTGAAAATTAAAGTTTAGGATGCATTTATATACCACTATATACCTTTCTCTTAACATGGTAAATATAATTAAAATTATTTGTCATATAATTTGTATCATATTTTTAACACAGACAAAATTCTTTTCCTATAGTACGAACCATCAATTGGCTTTTAATATTTATCATTTGTCTAAAAGTAATTCTCAAAATCATCAAATACAATCTCAGCAAATATTCATTAAAGGTTTAGATAACAGAATATTCAGGAACAAGATTATTTCTTTGTTAAATATAAATAAGAAGAGTACATTTATTCTATCTTCAAAAGATTTGCAATTATGGATTAGAATACTGAAACGAAGTGGTTTCTTTCATTCAATTCGGACAAAATATAATTTTTCTCAAGGCCATCAAAAAATTTTCATTTATCTTACACCAAATCCTACTTTAAAAGAAATAAGAATCACTAATTTGCATCAAAAATTAATATCTAAATCTTACATCAAGAAAGTTTTTAAATATCATCTAGGATTACCTTTAAATTTCTATCAGCTTGAGAAACAAATGGCACTAGTAAGAAGATGGTATATTCAACGAGGATATTTAAAAGCGAGAATTCATTTAAACTACAACATTAAAACAGATAATCGTATTGAGATTAATATTGATGAATATAAAATTGATAAAATTCATTTAATTATTTCTCAAAATTCCATAAATTTTTTACAACAAGTTAATTTAAATTACTGGCTGCAAACAGTTTTACATACTAATTTACATAAGCCACTTAATTTATCTGAACTAGAAAGTTGTTTACAGGAATTACAGAAGCAAAATATTATCCAACACAGTTATTATGAAATTAACGAACATAATTATCGTGAATTATTTATTTATTTACAGCCTTTACCTAAACGCTCTACGTATATATTTAGTAAGCAAAAAGTAATTACAAGACATTTTTTAGAATCATTGGAAGCTTTATTTAATTACTCCTTCTTCATGCCTATATTAGATAAAGATTTTTCTATTTTCATCATATCTAAGATCCATAAATACTATACCTATATAGTCAATTGTATTCATTTTAATAATGCTATTTATTATAAAATGAGTCAATATGACTTTATGTTTTATTGGTCTTTTTTAAAATCATTGTCTTTATCAGATATTAGTCATCATAATGTCTGGTATATTAAAAATGCAATTTTAATTTTAAACAATAACTTTGGTTTAAGATACGTTATTCGTCATTTAGATAAATATAATTCAAGCATATGTATTAATCTTCTTTTAGCAACTGTAGGACCACTAGCTGATTGTAAATATCATATTCCTTATATTCACTTAGTTCGGTACTTAACAAGTTCTATAGTTATACATTTTTCTAAAAGTATTAATATTTATAAGCAGTACACTAATGATATCAGAATGAACTGTAATTACAATACACTTATTTACCCTAAGAATTCATTAATTGAGCAACATAAAATAAGAATGCAGATACAACATTGTTTATCAAAACGTATCAATATTTATAATAATGTTGTGATAAATAATTTCATTTGTAAGTCATTACTATTTAAAGGAAGTATACGTTTTCAAAAACTTTTTAACTATACCATCAGTTCAAACTTTTATCGTTCTTTTATTGGCAATCATATATATAACTTTCATAGCTTCACACAATATAAATTGGGTTTTACTGTACCATTTAGTAAAAAACATCCACAACTTAAAAATCAAGATCAATATAATATGGAAATTATATCTTTGATTTCAACAACTAACATAAATTATAAGTTAAGTATGGTAATGTACAAAATACAACATTATTTACAGAAACAGATTAATATTCACAATCGAGTGTTCACATTTTCCTGTAGATTAATATCATTGATAGGTCACCAGAAATATTTACCCTTATCGGAGAGGTCCATTATAATTGGTCCTGATGTAATACGTGGATATATAAAAGATTGTGAAGATTTTCCTTTATTATCTCAAAATTACAAGCTAGAATACGCTATTAATAGGACAAAAGGAAGAGCAATATATCTTTTCATAGATTATCTTGCAAACAGACACGAATATGAAGATATGAATGCTATTGCTGATTTGCTAAACCATCATATCAATACATCTTTAAAAATTAGTTATGGTATAGGATTACAAATCATAACACCTATTAAACAAATACCACCATTACATGTAGAATATGGATATAATATTGCACACGGTCAATGTTTACATTTAAGAGTACACCAGGAACATTAAATAGAATAGAGTATGTAGCATCATTATGAATTATTTATCATTATATTTTTTAAAGCTGAATTTAGGTAATTGGGTAACATTAAGAACAAGTTATTTTCTTCATAACTATAAAATGCATGTGCACAAATCTAAAATTTGTATATCTAATTATGATCATAAGATATCTTCTTTTTGCCAACCAAAATTAGATATTTATAGGTCAAACATCAATCAAAACATAACTCAAATGTCATATTTTCTTGTAAATAAAACATTTGCGGATACTTATAAAAAAAATAGTTTGGATCATTGGATGGGTTTCTTAAATAAAGCCAGTCATATCTCTTATATGTATAATGCAGGTGATTTAGTAATTTATGAAAAATCATGGTTTGTTAACTCAAACTTACGCTTGAATATTGATACAATCTATAAAAAAGGTAAATGTGTTTGTGTATCTTTTAGCTCAGATATAAAAATAGTCTGATAATACAATATACTTAAATAAGGTTTACTTGTATATCAGACTAGTAAATTCTGTGTTTCGCCATCCAATTAATGTATTATTCTAAATCTTTACGGTTCGGATTTCTAGAAGGATCATTAGATAAAAATCCAAAAAAGAATAAAGAAACAAAAAATAATACTGTAGTATAAACAAAAATCTTTAAAGTAAACATTGCTCTCCTTAAATATCAACAAGTGATTGTATACGTTTCAACACTTTTATCTATTCTATCGCAAAAAAACTATCGTGGCATAAATTTAATAAAAATCGCAATATATTTATACTTGTACACTAAGTGTTTATTCTGATTTATAAAATGTTATGTAGATAAAAATATTGGATGTTCTCTAGTAACAACTAAAATGTTAGTTCTAACTACAGGTTTATATATTATGTAACTTTCAATTATCATATAATCTCCTTTTCTGTATAGATTATGTATATTGCGTCCTGGATCACCCCAAGCAAAAGCTTTCATATAATAATATGATTTACCCTTTGTAGCATTCAAGATTTTGACAAAAAAAGTACTAAAATTATGCTTGGTATTACGTTTAGGCTTCGTGGATATCTGAATAGTTAGTATACAGTTTTGCATTAATTTAAAAATTCATATCTTGTTTGTTATTATCAATATCATAATTTAAAGTTTTCAACTTTTTCATTACTCTTGTAAAATATTCCTGCAAGTAATCTTCCAAGTGTGTGATTTCTTCAGGACTTATTTGAGAGACCGAACAAATAGACATCATATCATCACGAAAATTTTCCCCTCTAGATAAAATTTCTGCAAATGCTAAACGTTCTGAAATATTTTTAGTCCACTCAAATAGTCCTGTAACATCTCGGGCTATTTGTAAAACTAGTAGAGGTATAACTGATGTACGTGAACGTTGTCCAGACAGTTTTTCACATAATTCAATAATATCAAAAGAACTCCAAGGCTTTAGTCCAACTAAAGAATACTGTGTATTATCAAGCTCTGGGACTGATAAACTGCGCACTGTAAATTTTGCAATATCCTGAGTATCAATATAAGCAATTTGACTAGATTCACTGGATATCCAGACTGACTGTTGATCTAATATAGGTAACGCATATTGTGTTATTATTCCTTGGTAAAACCCACAAAGATTAAATATCGTAAAAGGTACGGTTGATTCTTGAAGTCTTTTCTCAACCTGTATTTTTAGATTCATCAGAGGTATATTGGAGTAAGAATTTGCATTTAAAATTGAGAAAAAAATAAATCTTTGAATATTTGCTACTTCAGCCGCCTTGATCAAATGGATCTTACCATATAGATCGACTACTGATGCCTTGTATGGATCATAGGGGCGGGCAGTTGATGCATCAATTATAGCAGTAATTCCTTTTAGAACTGGAGGCAGTGTCTCAGGAAGCTTCAGATCACCATACATCAATATTGCACCCCATTCTTTTAAAAAAGCTGCGCGTCGAAAGTTTCTCACTAAGCAAGTTACACTAAATCCTTCATCTAATGCTTTTCTGACTACTTGTCTTCCTAATGTACCTGTTGCGCCTATAACTAGTAAACTCATGTTTAATGTTTCTAAAAACTAATGATATATATTAAAGATGTCTTGTTCTATAGGTAGAGAGGGACTCGAACCCTCAAAACAATAGTTGTCATATTTTGAATATGATGCGTATACCAATTTCGCCATCTACCCGATATTATACTTATGATTACATAATTCGTATCACAAAAGCAAGGTTTTATAATTTCTTACTAGTAATACAGAATCTATGTTAGACTATCCTTAAGTATTTATAATATTTGCAATCAATGTGATTATTTTTAATCAATATATCAAAGTTCCTATTTACTGGTTCAGTCGGTTACCTCACAGATATAAACTTATACTAATCAGTGTATATATTATTTTAGTACCTATTTCCCCAGTATACATCCTATTAGTAAATCATATATTAATAATTTTATTGTGGATACTAGAATTTAAACCATATCCCATTTTATACAGAAAATGGGCTTATACGATTATATTATTATACATTGTATACTTTGTATTTGCACTAATAATATCTTCCAATCAAATGATTAGCATCTGCATACCTTATAATATTAAAATCAGCTCGTATTTCTTAAATTTGTGGAATGTAATGATCTTGAATAAACAATCTCTGTATTGTAATACTTATAGTATTTATAAGTATTTTTACTTAGATATACCATTTCTACTAACACGTAATTATCTTTTATTACTAAATTATTTTAATTTGTACAATTTTATAAAATTAACCACATCTCAGGAACAACTAATTGTGAACTTAATTAATTTAGTACAATATAATAAACATAAATGGAATCCAATACAAGCTAGTATTATTATAGTTTTGCTATCATCAGAAATTATAAGTACATTAAACTCCCGACTGATTAATACCAAGAATTGCTTCATGTTAAGAGGCTTAAACATGTCCAGGGTATTTATTGACTCTTGGTATTTAATACAATTAATATTATATAAATATAAAAAGTATATTATTACTATAATTCATAACACTGTATATGTAATATATTCAAGGGAATTACTAGTTTATGATATAGATTTATGGCTACTTATTTAGTGGGTTGACTTTGATCATATGAATTCATCTATCATAATAAGCAAATAACTAAAATCATATAAGTATAATTAAGCATGTGCAAGAGTTTTGAAAAGACAAATACAAGTAATCAATTAAATCAATTGGTTAATCAACCGTATAAATATGGCTTTAGTACCAATATTGACTCAGATGCTTTTCCTAAAGGGTTAAATGAAAAGTTGGTTGCCTTGATTTCTGCCAAGAAAAAAGAGCCTAAATATTTGCAAGAATTTAGATTAAAAGCTTATGCTACCTGGAAAAAAATGAAAAATCCTGAGTGGGCAAAGTTAACTTATCCTGAAATCAATTATGACGATATCATTTATTATTCCGTACCTAAATTAAAAAAACAATTAAGTAGTTTAGATGAAGTAGATCCTGAGATTTTAGAAACTTTTGAAAAACTTGGTATTTCATTAAATGAACAAAAACGTCTTGCTAACGTGGCTGTAGATGCTGTGTTTGATAGTGTATCAATAGCGACTACATTTCATCAAGAGTTGGAAGATGCAGGTGTGATATTCTGTTCGATATCAGAAGCTATAAAAAAATATCCAGATTTAATAGCTAAATATATGGGCACAGTTGTACCTGTTGGTGATAATTATTTTGCAGCTCTGAATTCTGCAGTCTTTAGTGATGGTTCTTTCTGTTATATTCCACCCAATACGAAGTGTCCCTTGGAATTATCAACATATTTCCGAATTAATAATAAAGAATCTGGGCAGTTTGAACGTACTTTAATTATTGCTGATACCAATAGTTACGTTAGTTACTTGGAAGGATGTACGGCTCCTCAATATGATACAAACCAACTACATGCTGCAGTTGTTGAATTAATAGCATTAGATAATGCTGAAATCAAATATTCCACTGTTCAAAACTGGTACTCAGGAGATAAAAACGGAGTTGGTGGTATATACAATTTTGTTACCAAGCGGGGTCTATGTATTGGTCAAAATTCCAAGATTTCATGGACTCAAGTAGAAACAGGATCTGCTATTACCTGGAAGTATCCAGGATGTGTCTTGTCAGGAAATCAATCAACGGGAGAATTTGCCTCTGTTGCTTTAACTAACAATTATCAACAAGCTGATACCGGAAGTAAAATGGTTCATATTGGTCCAAATACAAAAAGCCGTATTGTTTCCAAAGGCATTTCTGCAGGTAAATCTTCAAATAGTTATAGAGGCTTAGTAAAAGTTGGACCTAAAGCAAGCAATGCAAGAAATTATTCACAGTGTGACTCTTTACTCTTAGGTAATCAATGTCATGCCAATACATTTCCTTATCTTCAGGTACAAAATGCATCTGCGACTATAGAACATGAAGCATCGACCTCAAAAATTGGTGAAGAACAAATTTTTTATTTTCTTCAAAGAGGCATTAGCTTGGAAGAAGGTATCGCAATGATGATTAGTGGTTTTTGTCAAGATGTTTTTAATGAGCTTCCCATGGAATTTGCAGCTGAAGCTGATAAATTATTAAATTTAAAATTAGAAGGAACAGTTGGATAATTATGACAAAACAAGAGATAGTATCTATTAGTGATCTATGTGTTAAAGTAAATAATGTTACAATTTTAGATGGTCTGAATTTAACAGTAAACCAAGGAGAAATACATGCTATTATGGGTCCTAATGGATCCGGAAAAAGCACATTAGCTAAAGTGATAGCAGGACATCCTAATTACAATATTACTAACGGTACTATCAAATTAAAAGGTTGTGACATTACTGACATAGATCCTGAAGTAAGAGCTCATATGGGTCTTTTTTTAGCTTTTCAATATCCCATCGAAATACCTGGTGTTAGTAATATAGATTTCTTGCGATTATCCTATAATTGTAAACGTAAAGCAAATAATTTACCTGAATTAGACCCCTTATCATTCTTTCAATTTATTAGCAAAAAACTTGAATTAATAGGCATGGATGCTAAATTTTTAAATAGAAATGTTAATGAAGGATTTTCTGGTGGAGAAAAGAAAAAGAATGAAATCCTACAAATGGCACTATTACAACCTATCTTATCTATACTCGATGAAACTGACTCTGGACTGGATATTGATGCACTTAGAACTATTGCTGATGGTATAAAAAAAATCTTCACGAATGAACAAAGTATCATTTTAATTACTCATTACCAAAGATTATTGGACTATATAAAACCAGATTTTGTTCACATTATGCATGAGGGCAAAATTAAATATACTGGGGACCACACTTTAGCAAAAGAATTAGAAAGAAATGGTTATGATTTATTGAATATAAAAGTATTACAATAATTACTGACTAATTAAGTACAAGTAGAGCATTATATTTATAATGTCTACTATTAATATATAATCTTTCACTTAAAAACTTTGTTTTACATCAGAGATAGCTTTTTTCAAAAGTTCCTCTGCTTCATCTGTTAATTTCAACGTATTTTTTATACTCTCAGCAAATTGAGGTTTAGAATTACGCAAATCATTTCTAAGTGAATCAATAAATTCACCTACATTAGACACTTCAATATCATCCAAATAACCATTAATACCAGTGTAAATAATTGCAGTCTGTTCTTCGACAGGGATTGGTGAGTTTTGAGCCTGTTTTAAAATTTCTCTTAACCTTTGACCTCTTGCTAATTGATTTTGAGTAGCTTTATCTAAGTCAGATGCAAACTGTGAGAATGCTTCTAATTCAGCAAATTGAGCCAATTCTAATTTTAATTTGCCTGCAACTTGTTTCATTGCTTTAATCTGAGCGGCTGAGCCAACTCTTGAAACAGAAATACCAACATTGATAGCTGGTCTAATACCAGCATTAAATAAATCGCCAGATAGAAAAATTTGACCATCTGTAATTGAAATTACATTTGTTGGTATATATGCTGATACATCTCCGGCTTGTGTTTCAATAATAGGCAATGCAGTCATGCTACCATTTCCTAAATCACTGTTGAGTTTTGCTGCTCTTTCCAGTAATCTAGAATGTAAATAAAAAACATCACCCGGATAAGCTTCTCTTCCTGGTGGTCTACGCAATAGCAGAGACATTTGACGATAGGCTTGTGCTTGTTTAGTCAAATCATCATATATCACTAGGGTTGCTTTACCCTTATACATGAAATACTCAGCAAGAGATGCACCTGTATACGGAGAGATATATTGTAAAGTAGCAGGATCATCAGCATTTGCTGCAACAATAATTGTGTAATCTAAGGCCCCTTTATCATCTAATGCAGATACAACTTGTGCAACTGATGATGCTTTTTGGCCAATTGCTACATATACACATATTACATCTTGTCCTTTTTGATTAATAATTGTATCGAGCGCTACAGCAGTTTTTCCTGTTTGCCTGTCACCAATAATTAGTTCTCTCTGTCCTCTACCGATAGGTATCATTGAATCAATAGCCGTTATGCCTGTTTGAAGAGGTTCACAAACTGATTGACGACCGATAATACCAGGTGCAGATGACTCAATTAAACGAGTAGTTGAAGTTGAAATATCTCCCTTGCCATCAATTGGCTCAGCTAATGGATTTACAACCCTACCGAGGAATTCTTCTCCAACAGGTATTTGTGCAATTTTACCGGTAGCTTTTACAGAACTACCTTCAAGTATATCTCTTCCATTACCCATTAGTACAACACCAACATTATCACTTTCTAGATTTAAAGCAACACCAATAGTTTTATCTTCAAACTCTAGTAGTTCGCCTGCCATTACATCGTCCAAGCCATATACTCTTGCTATGCCGTCACCTACTTGAAGTACAGTACCGACATTAGCTACTTGCACATTCTGATCATATTTTTCGATTTGTTCACGAATAATATTACTTATTTCATCAGGTCTTATATTTAACATATTTTTTATATTGTTTATCTAAGAATATTTATAATAAATACTTTATTATTGTTTTTAAGTAAATTCAGTCTTTTTACGTATTACTTGCACCTAAGAAATATCCTATCTCTGTCAGTTGTCCTCTCAGGCTTGTATCAATTACTTTCGAACCAATTTGTACCGTAAAACCAGCTATTAAACTAGTATCGACAGATATATTTAGTTGAACATTATTTTTACCAGTCATTTCTTTCAACTTATCAATTAAATCATGCTTTTGTTGATCTGTGAAATTCATCGATGTAACCACATCAGCAATTACAAAAGATTCTAGAGCGTATACTAACTCTAAGTATTTTTCAAGTATAGCAGACAAGTACAATATCCTTTTACGATCAATCAATAATAATATAAATGTCAATAGTTGCCTATTTAACTGATCATTAAATAACTGTTTCACTGTATCTTTCTTGGATTGTGAAGTAATCAAAGGATTATTTAAAAATTCTGTTAGACTAGTTGATTCTGATAAAATTTGCAATACGATATTAACACCTTCTAAAATATCATCTACATTATTGGCTTGTTTTGCGGTTTCCAATAGTGCTTCCGCATATGGTTGAGATAATTGTTGCACTAAGGTTTTTGTACTCATAATTTAGACCCAAGTTTATTTATATTATTATCAATAATACTCAATTGAATACTATCACTCATATGTTCTTCTAGCTCCATGGTAACGCGATGAATTGCAAGAGTAGCGATTTGTTGTTGAATCTGTTTCTTTATTTGCTGTTCTGCATTTGCGATACTTATTTTACCAGCAGTTGTTAATTTTTCAATATCAATTTTACCTTGATTGAGAATTGAATCACGGACTTTTTGAGCTGTTATTTCTGCCTCTTGCTTAATTTGTGCTATAACAATTTGTGTTTGAGTGAGTTGTTTTTCTGCCTCTGATAATCTTTCATTTGCTTGTTTTAGTCTTTCTTCTGATTCTTGTATCGCAAGTAATACTTTTTCTTGGCGATTGATTAAGGTTGATCCTAAAAAGTTTTTCAGGATATATATTAATCCAGATAAAAGTAAAACAATATTAATAACATTTGCTTCTAAAAAATCAGTATTCAAACCAAACTCTTTACTATGAGATAATTGATTAAAAATCTGTAAAAAATCGTCCATTTGCTCAATGAGTTAAGTGTATTTATATATGGTGATTTAAAGTTTTAAATACTGCCTATTATCTTATTAATGATTCAATAATTTAACTTTAATTTGATTGCTTAGAGCTTCTACTTGATTCTCTAACGTCTTAATTGCTTGTTCCTTTTGCAGAACTAGTTGTTGGGAAGCTTCTGCGATTAATATTTCAGCATCTTTTTGTGCTGTTTTTATTTTCACAGAGACAACTTCCTGAGCATCCTTCTGAGAATTTCTAATCAATTCTTGCGCTTCCTTGCGTGCATCCGAAAGTTCTTGTTCATATTGTAATGTTAAAGTATTTGCTTTATTTAAATATGCTGATGCTGTTGTTAAGCTATTACGAATATATTCATCCCTGTCATCCAAAACTTTTGCAACAGGTTTATAAAAAAGATTATCTAAAACAATCATTAATATCAAAAACTGCAAGGCCATAAGAGGAAGCGTTGCATTGAAATCAAATAATCCTCCTTCTGCTTCTGCTAAATTAAAGCTTACTAATTCTATCATGTTACCAGCCTAATTATAAATCAAAATCTATTTTATAAAACGCTTAGACAATATACTATAAATGCTTACAGTACATAGTCTAAGCGTCAATTTTATCTTATCCCGTATAAGGATTTGCAAATAGTAGTGATAGTGCTACTACAAGCCCATAAATTGTCAAAGATTCCATAAAAGCTAAACTTAATAAAAGAGTACCACGTATTTTACCTTCTACTTCAGGTTGTCTTGCAATACCTTCTACAGCATTAGCTGCAGCGCTACCTTGACCTATTCCAGGGCCAATAGCAGCTAAACCAACAGCTAGACCAGCAGCTATAACAGACGCAGCGGAAATAATTGGATCCATAATAAATATTGTATATAAGAAAATAAATAAAAAAATACTAGATTAACTAAAGTGTTCACACAACGCATGTTCAACTGCAAAATTGTAGTTATTCATGCTCTCCATGGCCTTCGATCGCTTCACCAATATATGCAGCTGACAGTGTTGAAAAAATTAGTGCCTGTATTGAGCTTGCAAATAACCCCAAAATCATAACAGGTAATGGAATCAAAATAGGTACTAAGAGTGTAAATACTGAAACCACCAACTCATCAGCCAAAACATTCCCAAATAAGCGAAAACTTAACGAAAGAGGTTTAGTAAAGTCTTCTAGTATATTAATTGGAAGTAATACTGGTGTAGGTTCTATATATCTGGAGAAATAGCCCAGACCATTCTTGCGTAAGCCTGCATAAAAGTATGCTAAAGATGTTAGCAATGCTAAAGCAACTGTTGTATTAATATCATTTGTTGGAGCCGCTAATTCGCCTTCGGGTAATTGAATTAATTTCCAAGGAACTAGTGCACCAGCCCAGTTACTACCAAGAATAAACAGAAAAATTGTTGAGATATATGGTACCCATGCACGATATTCATGTTCTCCTATTTGGTTCTTTGCAATATCTTGCAGAAATTCCAAAATATATTCCATGAAATTTTGATAATTTTCAGGTATTCTATTTAAATTTCTAGTTCCTACAAAAGCAACAGATAACAGCGCGAAGACTACAAGCCATGTTACAATAAATACCTGACCATGTACCTGATAATTTCCCAATTGCCAATATAAGTGTTGACCAACTTCTACTGACGATATGTTGATGAATGCTGAAGTACTATTTATACATTCAACAGAATCTTGATACAGATGGTGTACCATGTTTATACCTTAACAATAAAATTAAAAGTATGTAAAAAACTATTATTGTAAATCTGGTTTCCAAGGTTCATGTTTATAAATTAACTGTAATTCATATAAGAAACTTAAACATTAATCTTTAGCTAGATTTAGATGATTCTATCAAACCCCAATATAATGCCATGTTTATCTCTCATACTACAACGACAAGATATTAAATTAAGATTAGGATAATATCATCAAGTTCAATTATATATCTATATAAAAATTATTTAGCATTATTCTGAGAATAAATTTGAAGTTATGTTAACTTTTTAGCATACTTGCAACTTCATCAGAAAAATTCTGTTCACTTTTTTCTATACCTTCTCCCAGTAGAAAACGTACAAAACGACGTATTTTAATATTTTCACCCATAAGAGCAATTTTTTCATTAATTAAATCTTCTATAGTTATATCTGTATCACGGATAAAAGCTTGATTCATTAATGATAATTCATTTAAGCGTTTTTCGAGTCTACCCTTTATAATTTGTTTTTGAACCTTTTCTGGCTTATTACAAATATCATCTTTAGCAGATTCAATAGCTTGCTCTTTTTCAATTATATTACTTGGTATAGAAGTGATATCAACATACTCTACTTGTGGACAAGCAGCTATCTGCATTGCAACATTTTTTGCTAATTCTTGAAATTCTATGCGTCTAGCTACAAAATCTGTTTCACAGTTTAATTCAACCATAACGCCTATTTTAGAACCTGCATGAATATAACTTTCTATCAATCCTTCAGCAGTTCTACGACCAGATTTTTTATTTGCTGACGCTAAGCCTTTTTGCCTTAAATGTTCAATTGCCTTATCTACATCACCATTAGTTTCTTGCAATGCTTTTTTGCAGTCCATCATACCAGCACCAGTCATAGTGCGTAGCTCCTTTACGCATTGGGCTGAAATCTCTATTGGCATTACTAATATCTCCTGTTCAATATAATATAAAATCTATGTTAGTACATTTTCACTTACGATTATCTAAAGATCCATTAATCACAGCATCTGCTAGTTTTCCAACTACTAATTTTATAGATCTAATGGCATCATCATTGGCTGGTATCGGTATATCTACAATCTCCGGATTACAATTAGTATCTAAAACACAGATTGTTGGTATCCCCAACTTCAAACATTCCTGAATGGCTGTTACTTCTCTTCTTTGATCTACTATTACCACAATATCAGGGAGACCATTCATATCCTTAATACCGTTTAAATGTTTTCTCAATTTCTCTAATTCTCTTCTTGTAACAGAACCCTCTTTCTTTGGCATTCTATCAATAATACCCTGGCTATCCTGCATTTCCAAAAGTTTTAATCTATCTACTCTAGATTTGATAGTTACCCAATTAGTTAACATTCCACCTAACCAACGTTGGTTAACATAATATGAATCAGCTCTTGTTGCTTCTTGAGCAATAATTTCTGCAGCTTGCCTTTTAGTACCTAGAAATAAAAACTTTTTACCTTCTGCAGAACATTTTCTAACAAATTCACATGCTTCTGTTAATAACTGTGCTGTTTGGACTAGATCAATAATATGTATGCCATTACGCTCTGTGTATATATATGGAAACATTTTTGGATTCCATCTACGAGATTGATGTCCAAAATGTACACCAGATTCAAGCAACTCTTCTAATGAAACTACAGCCATAAAATAAACCTCCGATAATATTGTGCGATAAGTTAGATCTGTATACGTATAATCAATAAATATTCTATCATTGATTTGATGGAATATGATAATCTCGGGCGCTCCTATCATCTAAAATAATATCATCTATTTCGGCTATTGGATTATTATTTTGAGATATAGTTTCAATTGTCTGTGGTTCATGTATAACTTTATTTAACATTGGTTGATCGATGTGAAAATGTTTATTATAGATATTAAAACCTGTGCCAGCCGGTATTAAACGGCCTATAATCACATTTTCTTTCAATCCTTTCAGCCAATCTAATTTTCCAGAAATTGCTGCTTCAGTCAGTACTTTAGTAGTTTCTTGGAAACTTGCAGCTGAGATAAAACTATCAGTATTTAGTGATGCTTTTGTGATACCTAAAAGTATTGGGTAATATGTTGCTACTTGCTTATTCATAATATGCATTGTTTGATTGATGCCATGTATTTTCTGCAACTCAATCATTTCTCCAGGTAAACAATCTGTATCACCACCCAGCTCTATTTTTACCTTAGAAGTCATTTGACGAACAATAACTTCAATATGCTTATCTGAAATATCTACACCTTGAGACTGATACACTAGTTGCACTTCTTTAACTAAAAATAATTGAATCTCTTGGATACTTAGAATAGCTGCATTGTATAAACTAAGACCTAAACTTAAATAAGATCTGAAACTTTCTTCTAGTATAATATGTGGATTGAAATTAGTATCTGACTTTTTTCTTGCCTCCAAAATTTCTTCAACTCTTGGTAAGCCTTGAACAATATCACCAGTTTTAGGCCTTTCAAAAATAAGTGTTGCAAGATTTTCCCCTCTCTGCACTAAATTTGCATTGTTAACATTCAGAATAGTACCAGGAGATACTAAATAAGGTCTTCCGATACGCATAATAACTTCTGACTGATTGATACCGATAATCTGACCAGATTCAACAGAATAAATACCATTTGCTATTTCATCGCCTGCATATACCCATTGATACTTCTGCACTTTTATTGGAAGAGTACCAACTTGAAATATTTTCTTATCTACATCTGTAACAACTAGTAATCTCCTATTATATTCATTAGAATCATCTATATATTCAATAAAACCTCTTCCTTTAGAAATAATATCAGTTTGAGCAATAATGGTGTTTTTTTGTATATTCTGGCTGTCTTTAACCAATAGTTGCGTTTGACAGTTAATATATTCAGACTTATACAGCTTATCTTGCTTTAAAGATAACGTTTCTGCCATTAAAAAATGTAAATAAAAAATACTACTATCATTAACATCTGGCTTAAACTTGACATGACAGTCAAGTAAATGATCATTATTCTTAATATCAATTAATAGATATGTTTTAACAAGATTCACTCCTTGCACAGATTTGACTCTATCACCATCCTTAAAAGCTGTCCTATGTATTACACTCAAATCCAAATATTTATTATTTTCTTGTCTTGATTCCGATTCTAATTCATATTTCTTATGGGGAATGGAATAAACAATAACTGGTCTAATTAGGAGATAATAGTTAGAGTTGGTTTGAATAGCCTCCCAATAGACTAATTTATTGGTTGTAATGCCTTGTACAACAGCCTCACCAGGCCTCAAAAATCCTCTAGTTTTAGTAGTATTGATCGAATTCTCAGTTATCATATATATATCACCCGGCTTAACAATTACTTCTAGAACAATACCATCTTTCTCAATCAGTTCTACTATGCCAGAATTTTTTGCAAATATATTTTTAACTATTTCTGTCCCAGCTTCAATAAAATCACTATCATTGACTAACAACAATGAGACATCTTTATTAATTTCATGAGTTTCTTCTGAAATCCATAAAATATAGCCAGGACCTAAAATATCATATTTTTCCTTAATATTATTAGATGGTAATTTATGTTTTGCAACTGGTAAATCTAAATATTTAACAATTCCACCGGTTTGAGTGACATAAGTATCAGAGATTAATTCTCCAAGCATTTGTTGATTATGAATAACATCATTTGGTTTAATATATAATAAAAACTTTTCATTATTATTAATTTCTAATACATAGGAACCATTAGAAAAATCAGTATCAAAATATACTTTGTTAGAAGGTAAAAATTTGGAATCTAAGACTACTTTAATTTCTGTATAGGATAGTTGTTTGTCACTGTTATTTACTAACTGAATTTGACCACTATATTTACTTCTCATTTCAATTGTTGCTAAAACAGTTGAGTCATCTATATTATCTCCTGGACCAACTAATAGATTAGCATTATCAGGGATTCTATATGTTTTACCGGATAGAACCCAGACTAAGCCACCATCTTTAGCTATTCTAATAGTATTTTGTTTACTTTGAATTTCTTCAACTGTTAGATTAGTAAACTGAACTTTTCCAGCAAAGTCTGCCAAGATAGACTTTTGAGCTCTTTCAGTAATTAACCGACTACTCAATGGATACTCTGCTATGATTTGTCCTTGATTAACTAATGTATTAGTTTTTTCAAGCACGATAGTACCTTTACTGATATTAAGAATATCTTTGTGACCATCTGAAAAATTCAAGTTTATATGACTGTCATGAGTAATCAGAAATGCAGGTTCCCCATGTCTTGTCCTAATAGTGGTATATTTGCCTTCTAAATTATATTCTAGAATGCCTGTCTTGGGTGCAAGAATTTGTTGAGCTAATTCACCAGTAAACACTCCACCCGTGTGAAAAGTACGCATCGTTAATTGTGTACCTGGTTCTCCTATTGATTGTGCCGCAATAATACCGACAGCTTCTCCCAAGTCAACTAATTTACCATGTGCTAAATTCCATCCATAACATAACTGACAAACTGATCCAACTGAGTTACAGGTAATAGGGGAACGGACTAAGACTTTACTAATATTTGCTTCGACAATATAATTAGCAAGTTCTGGATTAATTGACTGGTTAGCTCTAGCTATTACTCTTTTCTTCTTTTTATCGAATAGATCATCGCATAAAGTTCTACCTATCAATGCTTGATTTAGAGAAATCAATTGTTTTTGATTTTCCACCATATCTTCAAGCAAGATACCTCTACGTGTTTTACAATCAGATTCACGTATAATAACATCTTGAGCTACATCAACAAGTCGTCGCGTTAAATAACCTGAATCAGCAGTTCTTAATGCTATATCAACAAGTCCTTTGCGTGCACCGTAAGAAGAAATAAAATAATCTGTCACAGTGAGACCTTCTCTAAAATTACTAGATATTGGCAAATCAATAATTTGTCCTTGTGGATCAGACATTAAGCCGCGCATACCTACTAACTGCCTAACTTGTGATATATTACCTCTAGCACCTGAAAATGCTATCATATAAATTGAATTCATTGGATCTGTATCTTTAAAGTACTTTATCACTTCTTTTTTCAATGAATCACTTGCATTATTCCATGTATCGATAACTTTCTGAAATCTCTCAACAGCTGTAATCTCTCCCCTGTAATATTTATTATCAGTGGATGTAATTGAAGTCATAGTACTGTTAAGTAACTGCTTCTTGGCTGGGGGTATTTTTAGATCCTCTAGACTTAAAGAGATACCTGCCTTAGTTGCATAATAGAATCCTAGATCTTTTAGCTTATCTGCCATATTGGCAGCTCGTGCAATTCCATAATTGCGAAATGCCCATACAATAAGGTGTTTTAACTGAGATTTATCAACTACTTGGTTAGAAAAGCTTGGCTGTAATAACATTGTTTTTTCATCCATTTATTGATCTCCTAAACGTATAAGCTTGATTCAATTAATTAAAGCTTCTTGAACAACTTTATTGAATAATATTCTTCCTGCAGTAGTGCGTATATACTGAATACTACAGTAATTATTGGAATCTTCCTTAATAATCTTATCTGGAAAAATTGAAGTTACCTGCCCTTGATCGTCGATAAATTTATTAATTACTATATTTGTATTTTTAGTATCTTTTACTATCCCATCAAAGCGCACCCAAACATAAGCATGCAAATCTATTTTATTTTGTTGATATGCTAGTAAGGCATCCTCTAAACTTGAAAAATAATGACCTGCTCCTTTCTGACTAGAAGGATTATTAGCTGTAAGATAATAGCAACCTAATACCATATCTTGACTAGGCATAAGAATTGGTTGACCTGTAGCAGGAGATAAAAAATTATGTGGTGCCAACATCAATAATCGTGCTTCAGCCTGTGCTTCCAAGGATAACGGAACATGTACTGCCATTTGATCACCATCAAAATCGGCATTAAAAGCTGGACATACTAAAGGATGTAATTTAATAGCTCTGCCCTCAACCAATAATGGTTCAAAAGCCTGAATGCCTAGCCGATGTAGGGTTGGTGCTCTGTTAAGCAGTACAGGATGACCATGAATCACCTCTTCTAATACTGTCCATACTGCTAACTCATTTTTTTGAATTAGTTTTTTTGCTGCTTTAATATTATTGACAAGACCTTGTAAAATTAAACGATGAATCACAAAAGGCTGAAAAAGCTCTAAAGCCATTTCTCGAGGTAGTCCACACTGATGTAATTTTAGACTAGGCCCAACTACAATAACAGATCTTCCAGAATAATCGACTCTTTTGCCAAGTAAGTTTTGCCGAAACCGGCCTTGTTTTCCCTCAATAATATCCGAAAGCGATTTTAATGGTCTATTATTTGCACCTACTACTGTTCGGCCACGGCGCCCATTATCCATTAAAGCATCTACTGCCTCTTGTAACATTCTTTTTTCATTACGAATAATAATTTCTGGAGCTAAAATAGATTTTAGACGAGACAACCTATTATTTCTGTTGATAATTCTACGGTAAAATTCATTTAAATCAGCTGTAGCAAAACGTCCTCCGTCTAACTGTACCATAGGTCTTAAATCAGGCGGAATGACAGGTATAACTGAGAAGACCATCCAAGCAGGATTTGAACCAGTTGCAAGAAAATGATCCAGTAATCTTAATCTTTTCATTTTTTTACTGAATTTAGGTGAAGTATGCTTTGCATGCTTAGGAGGATTTAATGATTCTTCTCTTAAAGTTTGTGTAGTAGACCTTAAGTCAAGATCATAGAGTAGTTTTTGTATTGCTTCAGCACCTATACTTACTTGAATTCCGAACAAATTCGCAGACTGAGGATATAATTTATCTTCTAAAGCACGCCATTCATATCCTTCTAATAATTGCTTATAAGACAAATGTTCATACGCCCCAGGATCAGTGACAACGTAAGAATGAAAATAAACAATTTTTTCAACTTCTTTGATGGTAAAATCTAAAGCTAAAGCTATATAGCTTGTGCTTCCTTTAAGATACCATACATGAGTTACAGGGGCAGCGAGCTCGATATAAGCCATTCTATGTCTACGTACTTTTGACTCAGTAACTTCCACTCCACATCTTTCACAGACAATTCCTTTATATCGGAAACGCTTATATTTACCACAATGACATTCCCAATCTTTTACTGGTCCAAAAATACGTTCACAAAATAAACCATCCATTTCAGGTTTCAATGTTCTGTAATTAATTGTCTCTGGTTTGGTTACTTCACCTACGATTTGACCATTAGGAAGAGTTCTTTCACCCCAAGCTCGTATTTTTTGAGGTGAAGCTAAACTAATCTTGATATAATCAAAATACTGTTCAAATTTTGTCATACTGATATATCATTAAGTATATTTCACAATTCTTTTCTATTAAATGTCATTAGGTATCTCAAAATCATTTAAAATGTCTTGGTCTTCATACAAAAAACTACTGTCTGTATGTTCATGTTTTTTTTGACTATTGTCAATATCAATCAAAGATCCAAGATTTTTTTCTGTTGACATTAAATCAATTTCAATTCCTCTATTCTCACCATTATCAAGCAATTCTAATTTATGAGCAGCAATATCTAAGCCAAGTGATTGCAACTCTCTCATAAGTACTTTAAAAGATTCTGGAGTACCTGGCCTTGGGATAGGCTTACCTTTAACAATCGAATTTAAAGCTTCATTTCTTCCTTGCATATCATCAGATTTTACAGTCAACAACTCTTGCAAAGTATATGCAGCTCCAAAAGCTTCTAAAGCCCAAACTTCCATTTCTCCCAATCGTTGACCTCCATGTTGTGCTCTACCGCCTAGAGGTTGTTGGGTAACTAAAGAATAAGGTCCGGTTGATCTTGCATGGATTTTATCATCTACCAAATGTACTAGTTTCAACATGTATGCTTTACCGACTGTAATCGGATTATCAAAATATTCACCGGTTCTCCCATCAACTAAACAAATCTTTCCAGGGTGGTGATTATTAAAAAGCCAATTAGATGAATGAGTTAAACTAGCTTGGTACAATTTATGGTTAACTAAAGCCCTGGAAGCCTCTGGCCCATACATCTCATCAAAAGGTACAATCTTAAATCGTTTGGTCAAGTAGTCACCGGCCAGTCCCAATAGGCATTCAAATAATTGTCCTACATTCATTCTTGAAGGTACACCTAATGGATTTAATACAATGTCCACCGGTGTTCCATCCGGCATGTATGGCATATCTTGTCTAGGTAAAATTCTAGATATAATACCTTTATTACCATGTCGTCCTGCCATTTTATCACCAACTTGAATTTTTCTTTTCTGCGCTACATATACTCTGATAATTACATTAGTCCCAGGTGGTAATTCATCACCTTTTTGTCTTGTGAATACTCGAATATTTACAATCCTGCCTTTAGCTGCATTTGGCAATCTTAAAGAAGTATCCTTTACATCACGTGCTTTTTCTCCAAAGATTGCTCTCAATAACTTACCTTCTGGCAGTTGATCAGATTCTCCTTTAGGTGTAATTTTTCCAACTAAAATATCTCCTGATTCAACCCATGAACCAACAGAAATAACTCCATTACGATCAAGATTATGTAGTGAAACCTCACTAACATTTGGGATATCTCTTGTAATTTCTTCAGGGCCAAGTTTTGTTTGACGACATTCTATCTCATATCTTTCGATATGAATTGATGTATAGATGTCTTCATAGATTAATCTTTCACTAATTAGAAAAGCATCCTCATAGTTATAACCTTCCCATGGCATGTAAGCAACATAGATATTACGCCCCAAAGCCATTTCACCACCATCGGTTGATGCACCATCTGCAATTGTTTGGCCAAAGTTTATTATCTGCCCTGGCCAAACAATAGGACGTTGATTAATGCATGTATCTTGATTAGAACGATAATATTTTTTTAATCTATAATGAACAGTTTTCCCAGAAGAATCCTGTATACCTATTTTAGTAGAAGAAACATATATAACTACACCAGTTGTCCTACTTATTACTATCATACCAGAATCACGAGCAATCTTAGCTTCTAAACCTGTACCAACAATTGGTTTCTCTGGGTATAATAGAGGTACTGCTTGTCTTTGCATATTTGACCCCATTAGTGCCCTATTAGCATCATCATGCTCTAAAAAAGGAATCAAAGAAGTAGCCGCCGAAATCACTTGAATCGGTGATACAGCTATATAATCAACTTGTGATGATGATGTTGTTACAAATTCTTGCCTATATCTAATAGGTATTTTATCGCCAATAATATAATTATTTTTATCCAACAATATATCTGCAGGTGCAATACGTAGATTATCTTCTTCATCAGCTGTCATAAAAACCGGTAAATGATGAGAAATAACTTGTCCATCAATAACTTTAAAATATGGGGATTCAATAAAGCCATATGTATTAACTCTTGCATAAATACTTAGTGAACCAATCAAACCGGCATTTGGACCTTCAGGAGTTTCTATAGGACAAATTCTGCCGTAGTGACTTGGATGTAAATCACGTACAGCAAATCCTGCACGATCTTTATTGAGACCGCCGGGACCAAGTGCACTAATTCTTCTTTTATGAGTCAGTTCAGCCAACGGATTTGTTTGATCCATAAATTGTGACAATTGGCTAGATCCAAAAAATTCTCGCACGGATGCAATTACTGGTTTTGGATTAACTAAATTGGAAAGACTCAGTGAGTCTAAATCACAAATAATCATTCTTTCACGTATAATACGCTCAAGCCGATTTAAACCAATTCTAATTTGATTTTGCAATAATTCACCTACAGATCTAACTCGACGATTACCTAAATGATCAATATCATCTAATGTACCGATACTTTGCTCTTTTAAATTAATTAAATAGTCAATTGCTACTATTATGTCTTGTGGAGATAAAACCCTAAATGATATTGGTATTTCAAGATTTAATTTTTTATTAATTTTATGTCTTCCTACTTCTCCAAGGTCGTAACGTTTAGGATCAAAAAAACGGGAATATAGCATTTGTTGTGCTATAGATACTGTTGCAGGTTCATTGGGCCTTAACTTGCTGTAGACTATTAAAAGTGCTTCTTCATCTGAAATATCTTCTACAGACGATTTACCAATTTCTTTTTCTAGTTCTTTTTTTTCATACATTGCAGAAGCGTGCACAAGAAAATGATACTTACTTAGCCCTTTTTTTATTTCAGATTGATTTAAACCAATTGCTCTTAAGAATACATATGCATTAACTTTATGTGTTTTATCTATGCGTACCCAAATTTGACCTTTAGCATCAATTTCAAATTTCAACCATGATCCACGATTTGAAATTAAGCTAGCACTAAATGTATGCTTATCATTTTTATCAAGCTCTTTTTTATAATATATACCTGGACTACGTATAATTTGATTAATAATTACTCTTTCAGTACCCGCAATAACAAAAGTACCTCGATTAGTCATTAAAGGTAAATCACCTACAAATACCGGACGTTTTTTATATTTTTTATAAATTGAATTAATGTCTTGTCCATTAACATTATCAACATTTGTAATATAGTTTTTCTGATTAAATATTTCGATATCTTTACGAGTAAGTTTAGATGGGACGTATATCTGCGCACTATAAGTACGGTCACGACTCTTAGCTTTTCGCACACTATAACGGGGAAACTTAAGTTTGTAATCTGTCCCAAAAAATGCCAGCTCTAATTTCCCAGTAGGATCAGTAATAACAGGAAAAAAATCCAATACTTCACACAGACCTTCAGCCAAAAACCACCGAAAGCTATCTATTTGAATATCAGCTAAATCAGGAAATGTAGAATGAACAAGACTAGTTTGTACAGCAACCATATATTATTGTTCCCTTTTCTTTAGTACCGTAATTACATGGGTATGAAACACACTAAAGTAGCAATACTTTAGTTGTTAATTAAGCTAAAATAAAGGTTATTGCATCATAAAATATGCTAGTAGAATTTAGAATAGTTATTCTAAGGTACTAATCGACCATAAGCTTTTATCAATAGTCTCTCTAAGAAAATAAAGAATGCTAGAAAATTGTAGATAGATATGTTCAATACTTTTGTATTATTCAGTCTTACGCTTTGCATATGCTTTATAGTGTACACAACTATAAAGTTTTTAATTGTTTTGATAAAAATGATTTTTTTCTTGCTGCAGCATTTTTATGCAATATTCCTTTTTTTACAGCTTTATCAATTTTACTATATAATTTCCTCATTAAAGTGTTTAATTCAGCCAGATCACTAGTTTTATCTACTTGTGATATATTTGTTAAAAATTTTTTTGTTAAGCTTTTAATTGTAGACTTATAAATTTTATTTCTTTGCCTATTTCTATTTGCAACAGAGATTGATTTTAAAACAGATGCATTTTTAGCCATATTTGACTCCGTATTATATTCCATAATTATGTAACATGATTATACCATCAATTTTATTAAATCTACAATAGATAAGATATTATATTGCAAAAAATCTGTACAATACTTGATAGTTGGGATACAATCATGCGATACTGTAACCAACTTAGATAAATTATTATTAAGGTCTGTATAATGGGAAAAAGTAAAGGTGCTCGCATTACTATTACTCTGGAATGTGAATGTCCGAATCAATCAAATATAGAAAAAAGAAGTAATGGTGTTTTCAGATATACTAGTTCAAAAAACAGAAGAAATACACCCAACAGGATTGAACTGAAAAAGTTTTGCAAACATTGCAACTGTTACACTATATTCAAAGAAATCAAATAGAGGTAAATATTTTACTATGGCTTTATATAATAAAAAACTCTCTCCTCTAAATAACACCGAAGTATTAGATTATAAAGATATTGATTTATTAAGAAAGTTTATCACTGACCAAGGAAAGATTTTACCGCGTCGTTCTACTGGTTTAACCTCCAAACAACAAAAAAAATTAACTAAAGCAATCAAACAAGCAAGAATTTTGTCTTTACTACCTTTCTTAAATAAAGACTAGTAAATTAACTCGCAAATTTTTTGTCTTCACTAAATATTTTCAAGAACCTATTATTTACTTGTATCAATCGCTCCATGATCTAGAGATTGTACTAATTATGGAGCAAATATATTACTCAATACATATAGATGTTACTGGGATGCATATATATAAATTATCCATAGAGTACAAAAATCCTTATAGATTACAATAAATGATCTATATTCTAATTAATTATAATGCTTTCTCTTTTTCAATTAAATCATATGCTTCTATAGTGTCTTTTTGTTGCCACAGATTAAAATCTCCAGATAGTACACCACATTCACTTCCCTGTGCAACTTCTTGCACATCGTCTTTAATTCTTTTTAATGATGTAATATTTCCAGTGTATACAGTTTCTTTTCCTCTTACAACTTTAATTTTTGCACCTAGTTTCATCTTGCCTTCCATTACTAGACAGCCTGCTACCATACCTTTGCTAACAGAAAAAGTATTCTCAACTATAGCCTTACCGATTTCCTTTTCGTTATACTCTATTGGAACCATTTCTATCATTAACTCTTGAATATAATCCAAAAGATCATAAATTACGTAAAAATTTGCAATTGGAACATTTAATTGATTAGCTAAATGTTGAATTTGAGATGATGCTTCATGAAAACTTATAATATGTGCACTGCTTACAGATGCTAAATTAACATCTCTTACATTAATTTGCCCTACACCTGCTGCAACTAAGTTAATCTGTACTTTACTTTGCGGTATTTTTAGAAAAGCATTAATAATTGCATCTATTGTACCTTCAGTATCCGTCTTAAGTATTATATTAACTATTTTAGTATTCACTGTCTTTCCTGCTTTAGATAAGTTATCTAAAGTGAGTCTTGTATTTAACTTCTTATAATTTTTAACATGTTTATCTTTATTTTTTTGATATTCTGACAATTGTTTCTTCGCCAATTTTTCATCCTCAATCACATGAAAAGAATTACCGGCAGTAAGAATAGATTCACTTCCATAAATATCGACAATAGATGATGGTCCTACATCATATAAACGAGTATGTTTACGATTAATCATTGCCCGGATTTTAGAGATAACTTGATTACTAGCGATATAATCGCCAACCTTTAATGTTCCATTTTGCACTAGTAATTTGGCAACAGGGCCTTTTTTTATATCTAAATAAGAATCCAGTACTGTACCAGTAGCTTTAAGGTTCGAATTAGCTCTTAAACTTTGTTTTTCATACATGTTAAATAATGCCATTAAAAGCTCATCTATATTTCGCTTATGAAGTGCACTGATTTCAATAATAGGCACATCACCACCCCATTCTTGTGAAAGAATATCATAATTTGCTAATTCTTGTTTAATGCTAGGTATATTTGCGTCTTCTTTATCGACTTTATTGATAGCAACTAAAAAAGGTACATTATGCTCTTTTAAATATCTAATTGCTTCTTTCGTTTGTGGCTGCAAACCATCATCTGCAGCTACAAGTAAAATTCCTATATCTGTAATTTGAATACTTCTCATTCTCATATCAGAAAAAGCTTCATGTCCTGGAGTATCTAGAAATATTAGCTTTTTGTCAATACCCGAGTGGTTTATTGAAACTTCATGAGAGACAATTGCTTGTGTAATTCCACCATATTCTTGAGTAGCACTTTGCATATTGCAAATACTATCCATTAAAGTTGTTTTACCATGATCTACATGTCCAAATACAGTTACAACTGGTATACGAGTTTCATCTGAGCCGTTAGTATACTCATTATCAGTGAAATTTTGCTCATAGCTTTTATCATTGTGATTTTGGTTATCATCTAAGCTAAAAGTTACACCATAATGATTAGCTATTGATCTCATCATCTCTACATCAATCACTTGATTAATAGTAACTGAAATACCTTGCATAAAGAGATATTTAATAATTTCAGGAGCCGGGATAGATATTGTAGTAGCCAGTTCTTGAATAGATAATGGATTATTTAAAGCAATAGAACTCACGGAATTATCTTCTAGTACATTGATATCATGGATGTTAGACGATGACTTTGTCTTTCCTGTATCACTTTGTGCTACAGGCATCTTCTTTTTGCCCATCTTTTTTTTTACAGGTTTTGGGGGACGCATTAAAGATACTTCTAAATGCTTACCATTTTTTGCTATCCCTTGATATCGATTTTCCAAATTTTCATCATCATCGTTAATATGTATTTTAGATCTTATTTTTTTCTTGGTCCTAACTTTATTTTTTTTGGCTTCTAGAGGATCAATCGTATTATTATAATTCTTATGTTTCTTATCTATCCTACTAACAACTACAGCATTCAGATCATTCACCATAACATCTGTTAGAGTCTCAACAGATGATACAGTATCAGAAGTCGAAGCATTGATTCTCTGATAATGTATGATCCTTGGGTTAGTTAAATTTAGCCACATAGATTCGTTCTCTTTATTCGCTTTAATAAAATTCATTTTAAAATATTTAGAATACATAATATAGACAGTAATAATAGAAACTATATATCGAAGTTTAGTGTTTATAGATTAATATATCAAGACAACATACAATTACAAGAATTATACAACATTCATTTATTGGACCGAATTCTACTTGTTGCCTGAGTCTAAAAATAGGAATAATTAGAGATATATTATAAAACATAAAATTATTATTCATACAATAGGAAAAGCATTATGCCAAGATCTCAGAAAAATGACAATTTTATAGATAAAACATTTACAGTATTAGCAGATATTGTACTGAAAGTATTGCCAACTAGTAAAGAAGAAAAAGAAGCTTTTGCATACTACAGAGATGGAATGTCGGCTCAGTCGGAAGGTGAATATGCAGAAGCATTAGAAAATTATTATGAAGCTTTAAATTTAGAAGAAGATCCATATGATAGGAGCTATATACTGTATAACATAGGATTAATTTATGCAAGTAATGGAGAACATGTAAAAGCTTTAGAATATTATCATAAAGCTTTAGAACTAAACGCAAGATTAACGCAAGCCCTGAATAATATTGCTGTCATTTATCATTACCAAGGAATCAAAGCTTCTAACACCAATAATCCAAGTATTGCTAAAAGTATGTTTGATAAAGCAGCCATATATTGGCAACAAGCCATCTATCTAGCACCAAATAATTATATCGAAGCTCAGAATTGGCTTAAAACTACTGGTCGTGAGATCCAGAGTGAAGGATATTAATAAAGTTCTAATTTTGGTACAAACCGGACATTTTTAATATACAATGAGTTATATCGAGTTAATTAATATTGTGTATCAGCAAATTATATTTCATAAGGCGATCGAATAACACAATATTATGTTGATTTTTATATACTGATAAATAAGAACAATATAATTATGGTTACAACAACTAATAATGGTGCTATTACACAAATCATCGGGCCTGTATTAGATATTGAGTTTGCGAATGGAAAGCTACCAAAAGTTTTCAATGCTTTGAAAGTACAAGGTCCTGAGGGTACTATCACATGTGAGGTACAACAATTACTAGGAGATAATCGAGTACGGGCAGTTGCTATGAGTGCAACTGATGGATTAAAAAGAGGATTAGAGGTAATTGATACAGGTGCACCAATAACTGTACCTGTAGGCTTACCAACATTGGGAAGAATTTTTAATGTTCTAGGGGAACCTGTCGACAGTCTTGGGTCAGTTAATTCTGACTCTAACTTACCAATACACAGATCAGCACCAGCCTTTACACAGTTAGAAACAAAACCCTCCATTTTTGAAACTGGCATTAAAGTTGTTGATTTATTGGCACCTTATAGAAGAGGTGGCAAAATAGGTTTGTTTGGTGGAGCTGGAGTTGGTAAAACTGTATTAATTATGGAATTAATTAATAATATTGCTAAAGCTCACGGGGGTGTATCAGTTTTTGGTGGTGTTGGTGAAAGAACTAGAGAAGGAAATGATTTATATGAAGAGATGAAAGAATCAAAAGTTATCAATGAAGATAATTTACCTGATTCTAAAGTTGCACTTGTATATGGACAAATGAACGAGCCACCTGGAGCTAGAATGCGAGTTGGGTTAACAGCTCTTACAATGGCTGAATATTTTCGTGATGTTAATAAACAAGATGTTTTATTATTCATAGATAATATTTTCAGATTTGTACAAGCTGGGTCAGAAGTATCTGCTCTGCTTGGAAGAATGCCATCAGCAGTTGGTTATCAACCTACTTTAGCAACTGAAATGGGAGCTTTACAGGAAAGAATTACATCAACAACAGAAGGTTCTATTACATCTATACAAGCTGTGTATGTACCTGCCGATGATTTAACTGATCCTGCACCAGCGACCACATTTGCTCATTTAGATGCAACAACAGTACTTTCTCGTGGTCTAGCTGCCAAAGGGATTTATCCAGCAGTAGATCCTCTGGACTCAACTTCCACAATGTTACAACCTAATATTGTTGGAGAAGAGCATTATGATACAGCGCAGCAGGTTAAATCAACTTTACAAAGATATAAAGAGTTACAAGATATCATTGCAATATTAGGCTTAGATGAATTATCTGAGGAGGATAGACTAACAGTTGCAAGAGCAAGAAAAATAGAAAGATTTCTATCTCAACCATTCTTCGTTGCTGAAGTATTTACAGGCTCTCCAGGGAAATATGTATCATTAGAAAATGCAATTAAAGGTTTCCAAATGATTTTTAAAGGTGACTTGGATGATCTACCAGAACAGGCTTTCTATCTTGTAGGAGATATCAATGAAGCAATAGATAAAGCAGAAAAAATAAAAGCATCATAAATGTAAATATAAAATATGACATTAAATATTCGTGTAATTGCTCCTGATAGAACTGTATGGGATGCTAGCGCTGAAGAAGTAATTTTACCAAGTAGTACAGGACAATTAGGTATTTTGACCGGACATATTCCGTTATTAACAGCTTTAGACATAGGAGTTATGCGAGTCAGAATAGATAAAGAATGGATACCTATTGTACTATTGGGCGGTTTTGCTGAAGTAGAAAATAATAAAATCACTATATTAGTAAATGGTGCAGAAGAAGCTTCTGACATTAATGCAGAAACTGCTCAAGAAAATTTGAATGAAGCATCAAAGTTGTTAGCAAATGCAGAAAGTCCGAAAGAGCAAATTGAAGCCACACAAAATATTAGAAAAGCAAAAGCTAGATTACAAGCAATAGCAACTCTCAATACATAAATAACTATTTCAGTAAAAAGCATGACATCAATATTAATGTTGTCATGCTTTACTCTTAAAAATATAAGCCAAAGATAAGCCTGACTAACTTAATCCTGAACAGATATAATCAAAATACAATCCCATCTCTTTACCTGCATCTGCCCCTACAAGACCAATTGTTACTTCTTTCATTGCTTGAATTGCTTGAATAGTAGCGCCGATAGGAACACCTAAAGAATTATAAGTTTCTTTTAATCCATTTAGTACACGTTCGTCTAATATAGAAGGATCACCTGCTAACATGCCGTAAGTAGCGTATCTTAGATAGTAATCTAGATCACGTATACACGCTGCATATCTTCTGGTAGTATACATATTACCACCTGGACGTGTAATATCTGAATAAAGTAAAGATTTCGCAACGGATTCCTTGATAATTGTTGCAGCATTTGCAGCTATAGTTGCCGCTGCTCTAACTCTTAATTCACCAGTTTGGAAATAACCTCGTAATTTTTCTACTGAGTTATCATCTAAATATTTTCCTTGAACATCTGCAGCATTGATAACGGAAGTGATAGCATCTTGCATAATATAATTGTCCTTTTGTATATTACAGTAAATTCATGATTTAGTTTTTTAATTACTATTGCATTGCACCTAGTGTATAATCAAAGTAAAAACCCGCTTCTGCAGAATCTTCTCCAGATAACAGCGAACAAGCAATATTTTTCATAGATCTTACACCTTCTGCAACTCCTGAGATAGGAGTTCCCAATGAATTATACATTTCTTTAACTCCAACTAAGCCAATTTCTTCAATAGGAGTTACATCACCAGCAACAATACCATATGTAACTAAACGTAAGTAATAATCTAAATCACGTAGACATGTTGCTGTCATTTCTTCTCCATATGCATTACCACCTGGAGACACTACATCAGGTCTTTTTTGAAATAGTTGTTGACCACCTTGTTTTACGATTCGTTCTCTATTCTCAGTTAAAATCTGTGCTATACGTAAACGACGCTGTCCTGATAACACAAAACTTTTGATACGCTCTAGTTCCCCAGGACTTAAATAACGAGCTTCTGCATCAGCATTCACTATTGATTTTGTCACAATACTCATAAACTAAACTCCTTATATCTATATCTGATCTTGAATCATACTATAAATTATATATAGTCAAAGTTTGGATGGCCCAAGTGTATCATTGGCCCTTTCATACTCATGAACATATTTTATCTTATCTTGCTCACTTCAAGATTATATTTTACTGCAAAGTACTAAAGCAAGAAAGTTACTGATTACCTTGTGCCGGTTTAAAACTAGGAACTACAATATTATCATTTTGTTTAGTTAATTTTTGATGCAATCTTTCTGTATTAGGGAAATTGGCTGCTGGTAAGGTCGGAAAACGACGATATGGTACAATATTGGCACCAAATATTGCCTTGTACTCTTTACTATTCACCAAACTAGAAATAAAAGCTTTCAATCCTTGCGAAGCTAAAATTTGGTTGTAATAACGAATTTCAGCCTGATTATTAGGAGCTCTACCTAAAAAATGTTTTGTCCCAAACTCTATCACTTGAGTATTAGGATATGGTTGATAAAATTCTTTAGCATACAAAGAAGATGCGCCCAGTCTTTCAATTAATTGCTGTACAGTAAGTTCAGATGCTAAAAAGGCACGTTCTAAATCTACTAATTCATAGCCTAAACTAAATGGATTCAAATCACGTTCAAAAATCTGCCTATAACTAGCTCGTAATGTAACTTCTAAACTTACTGGGTTTTCAAGATCTAATTTGAAGACCACAATTTGATCCCTTACAGCTGATACACCTTGATTAATCCTACGAGTAATACTATTAGCGCTACGCGATTCCTTAATACTACCCAGCTGCATAAACCTATTTGGTGTAGATGCAGATGAGACCAATGCAGGGATTTGTTTAATAGTTCGACTAGATAAGCCTCTAGAGGTTAAATATCTCTCGTACGGCACTGTGTCTTGGCTAAAACTTTCTTCGTATTCCGCACTATCAATCATTGAATCAATCATTTGATAATAGTTTTGCTTATATACTATATCAAAATATTGATTAATTTCTTGCCTGCCATAGGTAGGACGCCCTAAAATACGATTATGAATATATTCTATTGCTTTACAAATATACAATTTATCCCAATAAAGTGATCTGAATAGAGAAGATTTTGCCAAGTATCTTATAAAATCACGTACTGAAATAGAGCCATCTCTTAACTGGCTTTCAACTGGCTTAAAAATCAGTAATTCTTCTTCATAAATTTTCCGTCCAAAGATTCTTAAATAGCATGCATTAATAATGGTTTCACGAGATGATACAGAATCCGCAGAAGTAGTAGCAGCAATAGGTAACATTTTAAAGATTTTTGGACCTAAGGTGCCTGGAGACTTTGCCCTGTTCTGTGGACTGCTTATTTGATTATAAATTCCGGGGCCTTGCCGAATCAATAAACGCCTAGTATCTTTCCCAAAAGGTGCTGGGTTTGCATTAGGATTATCGGTATCTTTCAGGAAAATAGCTCCAAATTGTATTAAGAGTGGATCATTACCTCTACCATACGGATGTTGGTCCGGTAGAGCCTGCGTATAATTACTAAATAAAGTAATAAATTGAGGGACCTTACGAAAAGGAGCACTGTAATTAAATAAATTAATTTGGGGTCCCCAATTTCTACATTCCTGTGGCTCTACACCTAAAGCACGTAAATAAGGAACTGTCTCTTCCCCGAAATAATCTGCATATTCATTCGAATTAATCAAAGCATCTACTAAACCCGCTAAACCTCTTTGTGAGACAATAGAGAAAAATTTTTGAAATTCCTCTAAAGAACTTAGACCTCGACCTAAAAAATGTCTAAATGCTAATTCAACCACTCGACTATTGACAAATGGTTCAAAGAATTGTTGCCTGTATATTTGCGATTTACCGATAGATCTGATAAATTCTTTTATAGACAATTGACCATTTTTAACCTGTGACTCTAAATTAGAAAAAGATATACTATATCCTTTATCAATATCTCTTTCAAATATTTGTCTGTAACAAGCACGAATAACAAGATCTTTTTCATTGGAGGATAAGGTAGCTTTCATCACGAATTTTTGACTAGTACTTCCAGCTTCAGCATATATACGAGGTAATTTAAGACCTTGTGCATCTCCAGATGTCCTCTTTCGAATAATATCCGTATCACCTGCAGACTCAAATTCATTAATTACTACATTGAAATACTGAATAACTAGCTCTGCAGACTCTTGATCATCCTTAAACAATACTACAGCAATTTTTCTCATTTCCCTAATAGCAACACTGGCTGCAGCACTTGAACATGCATTATCAATTAATTCACGTAAACCTCTAATATTAACAGATAAGATATTAGGATCACCAGCAACAATTGCATATGTTAAATATCGTAGAAACCAATCTAAATCCCTTAAGGATTTCTTCATCCGAGTTGCACCATACTTAGTAACATTGATAGGCTTAAAACCTGGTGGGATGCTATCATTACTATTAAAAATATTTGTATTAGAGTTTTCTACCTTGGCACTCGTTTGAGACATCTCTGCTGGATTACTTTCAGATCCAATGGGATTCTTAACAACGTTATCAATAAAAGATGCTTGAGGCCTTTCTAGATAAGAAATGGCTGAGCCACCTGTAAAAATTTTTTCTGCAGCTTTAGCAACCAATAGATTAGCATTTTGTGTCAAAATATTAGCTATATCCAATCGCTTATTACCAGAATTTAAAAATGCTACCAATTGGTTTAATTCACCCAGTTGGAGAAATCTATCCTGTTGTTCTGCCTGGACAATAGTTGATATTGCAGCAGTCCGGTAAAGCTGTGGTTGAGCTACCGGGCTTCCACCACTTGCCTTAACACTCATAACTTAATTCTCCTTAACTTTACTAGTTATTTAATTAATTTATGTATTTCACTTAAATCAGTACTATAACAATATATCTCTATTTAATTTAGCTGTTTATTAATACTGATATTATAATTGTACTTATATATTACAGATTGAAACAAAACTAGCTTGAATAAAGATATCTTTCGTAATACTTCGTTGCTTTGTTAATAACAATAACATCACAAAATAGGTATTTTCGTTAAGTTATACTTTGAATTTGCATAAAGTATAACTTGAATTAATATACTATGTATCATTATATTACTTCTTTCATGAACAAACAAATTTATCATCATAATGATGACAAGCAAATGTCTATATCGGAACACTTAAATGAGTTAAGGCAAAGGGTATTATTTACATTAACACTTTTTGGAATTTCAACTTTAAGCAGCTTCTTTCTTCTTAAGCCCTTAACTATTTTTTTGCAAAAACCTGCACAAGGTGTCAAGTTTTTGCAATTAGCTCCTGGAGAATATTTCTTTGTATCTGTAAAAATAGCCTTTTACTGTGGTGTACTTTTATGTTTACCTATAGCTATTTATCAAATTATTATGTTTATACTTCCGGGTCTTACAGGTACAGAAGCCACGATTATTGTTCCTTCTTTACTCGGTTCAGTATGCTTATTCTTTCTTGGTATTTTATTCGGATATACTATTCTAGCACCTGCCGCTCTTAATTTTTTCATACACTACGGTGCTGATATCATTGAACCAATTTGGTCTTTTGAACAATATTTTGACTTCATTCTCTTACTATTATTAAGTACCGGTCTAGCATTTCAAATACCTATCATACAAATTTTCCTAGGATTTTTACAAATTATTTCATCACAGCAGATGATTTCTGTATGGAAATATATTATTGTAATTGCTACTATTTTAGGTGCAATTCTAACTCCTTCTACAGATCCTTTCACTCAACTACTGATGGCAACTGCGATTTTAATATTATATTTCAGTGGTATTAGTGTATTGATAATATTTAAAAAATAGCGCCAAATATAGCTATTCTATAATATAATAAGTAATTAGGTTAATCATGTATATAATATGGTAAATAATGCTAACTCATGAGATACTTTATCGTTAATAACGATAAAGTAGTAACTGAGTTGACATCACGTTTACAAATATACCAAATAGACTATAATCACCTATACATAAGATCAATAACATGGCATTGAATTATTCATTTAGATCAAAGAATATACAGAACATATTAAAGTATTGTTTTCTAGGATTAGTAACAATTTTTTGTATACATGCTAAATCGGTAGAAGCATTTCCGATATATGCTCAACAAGCTTATGATAATCCTCGTGAAGCAACAGGTCGTATCGTATGTGCGAATTGTCATCTAGCACAAAAACCAGCTGAAATTGAAGTACCACAGGCTGTACTTCCTAATACAGTATTTGAGGCCGTAGTAAAAATTCCATATGATAGCCAAGTGAAACAAATCTTAGGAAATGGTAGCAAAGGTCCACTAAATGTAGGTGCTGTTGTCATCCTTCCAAAAGGTTTTCAATTAGCACCAAAAAATCGTTTGTCAGAAGAATTGAAAGCAAAAACTAAAGGTGTCTACATTCAACCTTATAGTACAAAACAAGATAACATTCTAGTTGTTGGACCTATACCAGGCGATAAGAACCAAGAAATTATTTTCCCTATATTATCTCCAGACCCATCGTCGAATAAAGAAGCTGCTTTTTTAAAGTATCCTGTATTTGTTGGAGCAAATCGTGGTCGTGGACAAGTATACCCTACTGGTGACAAAACAAATAACAATATTGTAACATCTAGCACAGCAGGTAAAGTTACGGAGATAACTGCCTTAGAAAAAGGAGGCTATGAAATCAGTATTGTTAAAAATGATAATACAATTGTCAAAGAAAAGATTAGTTCAGGCTTAGAATTAAAGATAAAAGAAGGTGACAATATTTTATTTGAGCAAGCATTAACCAAAGACCCTAACGTAGGTGGTTTTGGGCAAAATGAAACGGAAATTGTACTACAAAGTCCAGCTAGAATACAAGGAATGATAGCATTTTTTATCATCGTCACAATTTCTCAAATTTTCTTTGTCTTAAAGAAAAAGCAATGGGAAAAAGTGCAAGCAGCTGAAATCAATTTTTAATATTTACAGCATAGTGTGCAAGGATCAACTCCTTGCACGAATTAACATTAAAACATGCTTATCTTTCTAGATCACACATATCCTTAACTGCTTGTTGAATCTGCTGAGGATGAATCACAGTAGCTTTTTCTAAAATACCATTATATGGTGTAGGTATATCTTGTGAGGATAGACGTACTATAGGACAATCAAGATAGTCAAAAGCTTTTTCATTAATTTGTGCGATTAATTCAGCTCCAATTCCAGCTGTTTTCATGCACTCTTCGACAATAATAACCTTATGTGTTTTTCGAACAGAAGTACATACTGTATCTATATCTAAAGGCTTTAAAGAAATTAGATCAATAATTTCAGGATCATACCCCTCTTGAACTAAAAGATCTACTGCTTGAATCACATGATGTCGCATTCGTGAGTAAGTCAATATAGTTACATCTTTTCCATGGCGTACAATTTCAGCTTGATCCAAAGGCAGTAAGTACTCTTCTGTAGGGATATCTTCTTGTAAATTATATAATAAAACATGCTCAAAAAAGATAACTGGATTATTATCACGAATAGCTGATTTCAACAAACCTTTTGCATTGTAAGGTGTCGAGCATGCTACAATTTTCAGGCCAGGTATGGCTTGAAAATATGCTTCTAAACGCTGTGAATGTTCTGCACCTAACTGACGACCTACTCCACCAGGACCTCGTATAACTAGAGGTATTGTAAAATTCCCCCCAGAAGTATAACGTAACATACCTGCATTATTAGATATTTGATTAAAAGCAAGTAATAAAAAACTCATATTCATGCCTTCCACTATAGGTCTTAACCCAGTAATTGCAGCACCAATGGCCATACCTGTAAAACTGTTTTCAGCAATAGGGGTATCTAAAACCCTTAAATCTCCATACTTTGCATGTAAACCTCTCGTTACTTTATACGAACCACCATAATGGCCTACATCTTCTCCGATCACCAACACTTTGGCATCAATTTCCATTTCTTCATCAGTAGCTTCTCTCAAAGCATCAAATAGTAAAGTTTTAGTCATAATTTTGATTGCGTGATACTTATGTTAGTACAGTGAATTTCAATATTACTTAGTTGTCAGCAAATAGGTACTTATGCAAATCTTTAACATCCGGTTCTGGACTAGCAATAGCAAAGTCTACTGCTTGTTCAATTTCATCTTTCACCTTATTTTCAATATTTATAAGATCATCATTAGTAGAAAGTTTATTTTCAATAATATAATTTGATAAACGTTTAATTGGATCACGTGCAATCCATGCTTCTTTTTCGTCTCTGGATCTTAATTCATCAGGATCAGCTAAAGAATGTCCTCTAAATCTATAAGTTAATGCTTCTATTAGTGTAGGACCTTCGCCGCTTCTTGCCCGTGCAACAGCTTCCAAAGTTACTTTTCTAATTGCTAGAACATCCATGCCATCTACTTCAATTCCAGGCAATCCAAATACCTCAGCTTTTTTATGTATTTCCGGTGTTGATGCTGAACGATGATGTGCCATGCCAATTGCCCACTGATTATTTTCAACAACAAAAATAATAGGCAACTTCCATAAAACAGCCATATTCAAACATTCAAAAAATTGACCATTATTACTAGTTCCGTCACCGAAAAAACAAGCAGTCACAGAAATTTTTTCTTCGGATTTCAATACCTGTTTTTTATATATACTTTGAAAAGCAGCTCCTGTAGCTACTGGAATACCTTCACCAATAAATGCAAAACCTCCTAAAAAATTATGCTTAGATGAAAAAATATGCATTGAGCCTCCACGACCTTTACTGCAGCCCGTTTCTTTACCAAATAGCTCGGCCATAACTTCTTTAGCTGATACACCTTTACTTAAGGCATGTACATGGTCACGATATGTACTACATACATAATCATCAGGATCTAATGCTTTAATAACTCCTGTCGAAACAGCTTCTTGACCATTATATAAATGGACAAAGCCAAACATCTTTCCTCGATAATACATCTGAGCACACATATCTTCAAAACTACGTCCAAGAATCATATCTTGATATAGTTGTAAAAGATTATCAGATGCTACTTGATCATCTTGCTTGTAAACAATAGGAAATGCAATATTTTCTTTCATATTATAACAAGTATCTCCATTTTATTAATCAATAAATCATTTTTTTTGCCTCTAGATCATTACAAGTCATATCAAGGATATGTATGATTGCATTAGATCATTTTGTAAAATCACAACTAAAGTAAAACTATGTTATAATATTTCATCTAGATAAATATATGAAGGATTATATATGCAATTAGCAATATCTTTCATGTCTTCACTTATCATATACTAAAAACTTACAAAATGAAAACTCAAACAATATTTACTACTGTAGAAAAGGACTTAAAGATACTGAATCAGAATCTACGATCCATGGTAGGTGCTAGACATCCTATTCTAAATGCAGCATCTGAACATTTGTTTTCAGCAGGAGGTAAAAGATTAAGACCTGCATTAGTCATTTTAGTCGCAAGACATACTCTAGGAACACAGGATGTGACAGCATCGCATCGAAGACTAGCTGAAATTACTGAGATTATACATACAGCAAGCCTGGTTCATGATGATGTAATTGATGAATGTATGACAAGAAGAGGAGTAAACACTGTACATAGCTTATATAATAATAAAATCGCTATATTAGCTGGAGATTTCTTGTTTGCCCAGTCATCTTGGTATCTTGCAAATTTAGATAATCTGAGTGTTGTCAAAACAATTTCAAAAGTCATTACAGATTTTGCTGAAGGCGAGGTGAGACAAGGGATGGTACAGTTTAATAGTCATATTTCTATGAGTGAGTATATAGAAAAGTCATTCTATAAAACTGCTTCATTAATAGCCGCTAGTTGTCAAGGTTCTGCAATGCTAAGTAATCTTAATCATTCTCTGCAAAATAAATACTACATTTATGGCAAACACATTGGTCTAGCATTTCAAATCATTGATGACATGCTAGATATTATAGGTTCGTATAGTAGTCTAGGTAAACCTATTGGCTCTGATTTAAAAAATGGTAATTTAACTGCACCTGTCCTATTCACATTAGTTGAGTCTTCTCATTTACATTATTTAATAGAAAGTGAATTTGAGAATGATACAGATATTGAAACAGCAGTAAAAATTATTTGCAATGGGCAAGGCCTGAAAAAAGCTAAGGATTTAGCTGAAGAACATATACAAGCTGCTCTTAGTGGTTTACCACAACAAAGTATCAACAATAATGATGATAATCTATATAGTTTAGTTATGGTTGGTGAGTATATTCTGCAACAAATACATTAGGCTATGCATTTATTACATTTATATAATATAATTAACTAAATGCCTAAAACTGCCAGGATCTAATACTGCCATTTGGGCTAACATTTTTCTGTTTAAACCAATATTAGCTTTTTTTAGCTGGTACACAAAAGTACTATAATTTAAACGACTTGCCCTAGTAGCAGCATTAATCCTGCAAATCCATAAACGTCTAAACTCTCTTTTTCTATTCTTACGTCCAACATAGGAATAACGCAGAGCTTTCATTACTTGTTGCTTACTAGTTCTGAACAATCCTGAATGTGCACCACGGTAACCTTTAGCCAACTTCAATATTCTTTTTCTACGTTTTCTAGCTACATTACCTCTTTTAACACGTGTCATAATCTTATACCCTAAATATAATTAAATAAAATATTTTTGTTTGAGACCTTTTAAATCACCAGAATAAACTGGTACAACCCTTGACAGTTTTTTCTTTCTTGCCTGTGATTTTTTTTGCAGTAAATGACTCTTAGATGCTTGATGACGCATCAATTTTTTTGTACGTGTCATCTTAAATCTTTTAGTGATAGATGAAGATGTTTTTAATTTACACATAAATAACAATCCTGTAATTATTTGATAGAATTTTTTCTTTGAAAGAAATTTACATTGATTTTCAAATTACCAATGGCATTAACAAATAGCATTAACATAATTTTTATAAAGCTCGAGTTGAGCTCTTGGAACATTTTCATATTTAGCGTAAAAGCAATATTTGCTTCTGCAATAATATCCGCAATTTGATCCTTGTTGACCGGTATAGAATTTAATTGATTCCGGTAATGATTCTTAAATATTGAATCATCCTTGATGTCAGGAAAATCATAAAAAGCAAGACCATTATTATCTGGCAAATTCATAGCACTTTGAGCTATTTTCTTCAATATTTGCCCACCTGATAAATCTCCCATATATCTAGTATATGCATGTGCGACAAGTAGTTCTGGTTGATTAACGCCTACTGCATGTATACGTTTTACATACATTTGTGTTGCTTCAGACATATATATTTGATCTTGCCATGTATTACCGTAGTAGTGCACAAGATCTTGCTCAAGACTTAACTTTCTATTCAGTTCAGTAAAATAGATTGGTTTGATCAACTCATGATCTTTATTTAAAAACATCTGTTTTTCAATAGCAACGTATACAAAATATAAATTCGCAACTAATTGACGATACGCATTTTTATCTACAACTCCACCAAGAAATGATTTTACAAAGCTTACATTTTCTGCCATACTATGTGATTTGGTTGTACCTTCTCGTAACTGTTCAGCTAATTTACTTGACATGTCAATTTACCTTAATATGTAATGTTATAATACCTTTTCCTGAGATCTACTAAATCGCTGTGAAGTACTCTTTTGATTTGATTGGATCTGGAACCATTGTTTTATCACCAGGCTGCCAATCTGCTGGACAAACCTCATCGGGATGTGATTGAACGTACTGTATTGCTTGTAAAGTACGATAAGTTTCATCTACACTCCTGCCAAACTCCAAATTATTCACAAGGCTATGTTGTACAATACCTTCTTTATCAATAATAAATAAACCACGCAAAGCAACACCTTCATCACTCAATACACTATAAGACCGGCTAATAGTTTTTTTCAGGTCTGATATTAATGGATAGTTAAGATCCCCGAGTCCTCCTGATGCACGTTCAGTCTGTATCCATGCTAGATGTGAGTATTCACTATCAACAGATACTCCTAATATTTCGGTGTTAATATTTTGAAAACGTTCATATTGATCACTAAAAGCTATTAGTTCTGTAGGACATACAAAAGTAAAGTCTAACGGGTAAAAAAATAGGATCACATATTTACCTAAATACTCAGCTAATTGTAACTGTATAAATTCTTGATCATATACAGCAGTAGCCCTAAAATTTGGAGCAGGCTTACCAACCTTTACATAATCTATATCTGATATCATTAAATTTTATTCACCCTAATCTAAAAAATAAAACACTAACTATAAATATACCACAATATGATAATAGAAGTATAAGAATCTACAAATATAGGTAAACTATTAAGATTAATTTTTATTATTTACTAGCGGGGAATGGATTTGAACCATTGGCCTTCGGGTTATGAGCCCGACGAGCTACCAGACTGCTCTACCCCGCGACGATATGATACAGATCATATAATATTTTAAAGTTAAGTTCAAGTTAATCTCACCTAATATAAAAACAACAATGTGATTACCATTACACTAGCAACTGATATAACTATTAACAGTTTTTTGATTCTTATAAGTAATGGTTGCACTTGATAGAGACCGACTAATCTATCTTGAGTTAAGATATCGACAGTTTTTATCCACAACTGCCCATCATACCAACCCGATTCTTCATAAAAGATACTTGCACTAAACAAGCGTTTAAGTACATAAGACCATCCAAGATATAAACGAATAAGTAGTAGCTCTATACTTAATAATGAGCATAATGTAGCATATCCTATTGTATTTACAGATACTTTTGCATTCCCCAGAGACATTATACTAATCAAGCTATATGATAACGCAATAACGATAAATACAAGCATTAATCTAGCAATAAATTTGGGCAACTCTATAGTCGAAGATGCGAACAGTGGAGATGCCCTTAAAGCTTTATATTCATTCAAAGGTTGTTGATCAAATGGAACAGGACATATTTTTTTATGTAAAGACATATAAGAACACTATTTTTATTAGTAACTTTAATAGTTGACTATCATGAATAGCGTATAGCTAATAATGTTGTAAAACACAAGAATAGTATAATTGATATCCATGTCAGAACTTCAAGTACAGTATTGGCTTGACGTGTATTACTGAAAATCTGATTTTGACTTCCTAAAATACCTAAACCTTCTGCCTTAGGATTATTGCTTAAGATCAAGAAGATTAAAAATATACTGTTTACGTACCATAAAACTTTAATCATTAACTTTCAGAGTAGTTGTGTTTACATTTATGACTTTTCTAAACTTTTAGAGATGACAAAGATGCATCATTCTCCTTGCACCCTTAATAGTACAAATCCTAAGCCTAGGCCAATTAATACCATTGTTGAACTTAACACAGCTGAATTTACAATTTCACCAACCATTTAATTATTCCTCAATCAAAAATTATCACTATATTATTATCGTGTTTTTAGTCTATTTCTAATATTCTATAGCTAAAAACCATTTCTTCCCCAAACGACTAGTGCTATTGAGAATGTGAAAACAGCCATAAAAGATCCCCATCCTAAGCTAATTATATCCATACTTTAATTCTCCATATTTTTATGTCTATTTATTCTTTCATCAAGAATAATATGTATATAAATATTATATATATACACAACTTTAATCGATGCAAGCCAGACTAGTATACATTATACTAAATAATCAACTCTGACAACATTTATTAAAATGAAATATTACTTATCTCAGTACGATTCCTTACTTTCAAGCCAGATAAATCGTAAAGAAATATGAATTTTTGCTGAAAACAGATACTATAATCCTTATCTCTGACTATAGTTATCCTAGGATATCTATAAGTCTTATAGTATGCTGATCATCATCCTCACAGATCAAAACATATCTTAGCATCTACGCTAGTAAATGTATAAACACTATATCAAAGTATACTTTATAATCATTAACCTTAGATAAATATATGCAAACCGTCATAAAGCCAAACAAGCCTAATGTGAAAGAAACACTTCTAACACCTAGATTTTATACTACTGATTTCGAAGAAATGGCGAGCCTGGATATTTCAAGTAATCTTAATGAATTTGAAGCTGTTTTAGAAGAATTTAGAGCTGACTATAATAGGCAGCATTTTATTAGAGATGAAGAATTTAATCAATCATGGGATCAACTCGATCAAAAAACTCGAGGTCTATTTATAGAATTTCTTGAAAGATCTTGTACGGCAGAGTTTTCTGGATTCTTACTATATAAGGAACTATCCAGAAGACTTGAGAAAACAAGTCCTATTGTTGCAGAGTGTTTTTTATTGATGTCTAGAGATGAAGCAAGACATGCAGGATTTTTAAATAAAGCTATGGGCGATTTTAATCTTGCTTTAGATCTAGGTTTTCTAACGAAAAGTAGAAAATACACCTTCTTTGCGCCAAAGTTTATTTTTTATGCAACATATTTATCAGAGAAAATAGGCTATTGGAGATATATTACTATTTACAGACATTTAGAAAAACATCCTGAACATAGAATCTATCCGATCTTTCGCTTTTTTGAAAACTGGTGTCAAGATGAAAATAGGCATGGAGATTTTTTCGCAGCATTGCTTAAATCACAACCACAGTTTTTAAATACTTTAGAATCACGTCTTTGGTGCCGTTTTTTCTTGTTAAGTGTTTTTGCAACCATGTATTTAAATGACTTTCAACGGACTGATTTTTACAATGCTATCGGTCTCGATGCCAGACAATATGATATACAAGTTATTCGTAAAACTAATGAAAGCGCTGCTCGTATCTTTCCAGTTGCATTAGATGTTGATAATCCACGTTTTTTCCAATTACTTGATGAATGTGCTCAACAAAATAATTCTCTGATAAATTTAGATAAATCATCAAGCAATGAACTGCAAAGTAAATTAGCAAAATTACCTCTATATGTCAGTTTAATCACCAATTTACTTAAACTATACTTCATGAAACCAATTATTACACCAAATAGTGGTACGGTAGTGAAATAACTATTGAATCTCATCTGATACGTTAAATATACAATATCTCGATATATCGTAACAGATGAGTTTAACATTAATTGCTTACTTTTTCTTTTGCTTCATACATAACTTCTAAACTAATAATATTATAATTATTAGCTGATGCAAATTTTTCTGTATTTCTTTTCACCTTTCCTCTAACAAATCCAGGGATTTTAGTTAATTCTTTTAATGCTTCAGAAGACCATTGTACACAACTACCAGACGATAAAGTATCAGTTAAGAATTCGGTAGTATCATGGCCACCAAATAGATCCAGTAAATGATCTTCCATACCTAGTGTAAAAGAATTATATATTAAATCTGCTATTTGGTTAGTTCCTTCATACCCTAAAAATGGCTTATAACTCAACGGAAAATTCTGTATATGTACTGGAGAAGAAATCACACCACATGGTATATTTAAACGTTTCCCTATATGTCTTTCCATCTGTGTCCCAAAAATAGCATTCGGTTCTGTCTTAGCTATCATATCACCAATAATATTATGATCATCTGTTATAACAATTTTTTCGCACAATTCTTGGACCTCTGATCGGAACCACTTTTGATCATTTATGCAATAAGTACCTGACCACAATACATGTATACCCATCTCTTTAACTAAAATCTTTGTCATAGCTGCAGCATGTGTTGAATCACCAAATACAATGGCAGTTTTACCTGTCAAATTCTGACAATCTATAGATCTAGAAAACCATGCCGCTTGAGAGACATACTTAGTCTGCAAATCGATATAATCATCATAATTTCTATGACAATTTAATTGTAAGAGAATTGCTTGAATTCTTTGAACAGCTGATTTAATATTCAGTAAACCCATTGGAGTTATATTAACAAAAGGCATATTAAATTCTTTAGACAAAAACTCAGCTGTTGACAATCCTGCTTCTCTATAAGGGACAAAATTAAACCATGCTTTTGGTAGTTTAGATAACTCACTGACTGATGCATTTTCTGGTATAATTTGATTAATTTCAATATCCAAATCATTAAATAATCTTTTCAAATCAACTAAATCATGATGATGATGAAAGCCAAGACTTAGTACTCCAATTATATTAACAGATGGTTTAATTGTTTTCCTTAAATCTAAAGTCTTTTTCTTTCTAGCTTTATCGATATAAAATGTAACTATTTGCTCTAGAGTACGATCACTTGCTTGTAATTCATTTACCCTATAATGATTAACATCAGCTAAAATTACATCTGACTCGGTTTCAAGAGATGCACGTTGAACAAAATTACTCAGATCCTCCTGCAATATGCTGGATGTACAGGTAGGTGTTAAAATAACCAGATCTGGCTTTTCCTCTTTATCCTTCCGTGCAATATTATTGATGACTTTTTCTTGAGACCCTCTTGCTAGTACATGCCTATCTACTATACTAGCTGTAACAGGAGTAAAATTTCTATCCCTTTCTAACATTGATCTCATTACGTTGTTAACCTAAACAAAAATACAGCAGTTAAGCTTATAATTGCTCGGCTTCAAAACCATACGTGAAATTTTCATTTCATACGGCTTCTCTTGGCTAGAGTAGCAATACAAGACTATAATAATTTCTAAATTTTATTATATGTCTTCATCCTAAACAATAAATATCTCAAAAAATTCCTAGATTTATCTGAGTTTTTTTTAAAAACAGCTCTTGCTATTTTTACAGATACTAAATAATCAATGAGACTAAAACTTTTGTAATCTTGCGTATGCTTAAAATGCATAAACCACTTCTGAAGTATTAGATTTAAAGAACCTATGATATCAATATATTTTTGACCTCTGCCTGTGGACAATACACTATCAACCTGTTTGAGAAGATCTTTCTGAGATATTTTACCAGGTCGTATAATAATTTGGCGATAATATTTATGATAAATTGCATAACCACAAAATAAATATTTGAGAGAATAGTAACTATTTACTGCTACAATATTGACTTGACTTGCAATTGTGTGTTGTACACATATATGCCTAACCACATCTAATAGATATTGTAAATTAGTTATACTCTTACTTGATAACACAATTTGATCTTTAACAATCAAGCCAAAAAAACACATAGGTTGATATCTCAAGAAATGACTTATAACATAACAAGATTCCAATAAAATACTATAAGCTACAACAGTTTTAATTATTGTATCAAGTTTATACTTTATAATATTTCCATGTTTACTAGAAACACTATAATCAACAGATACATTACTGTGTCTCTTTGTACTTGCCAGTTCTTCAATAAACTGCTTTAAAGATTCTATTACAGACTTGCTGATAAGTAGTCTAGAAATTATAAATGTACTACTTGTAGTCATCCAAAGATCTTTCAAGCTAACAGTATAACAAGATAAGTGATTAGATGTTACATATCTGTTATAGTTTACAAGTTTTTGTGTTAATGAATGATTATGAACAGCATACATACAATATAGATATTTTCTATCAGTCACAATACTTTTCAAATGCATTTCAAGCATCCAAAAGTAGATAATTTGCTTTAAACAAACAACATAATATATCTTGTTACTGCAAGATTTATATTGCTGATCGACATCAAAATATTTATCTTCAATTACAAAGATGTAATCTGGATTAACATACATATCTAACAAGTACGGAAACTTTATCTCAGATAGCAAGTCTGCAGCTAAATATTTGACAGAAATTGAGAAATATAAGGTTTCTTGCAGAAAAAAAAGTTTAGTAAAAGATTTTTGCTGTATCGCTTTATATATCCTAGACTTCAACTTGGTCACATACAAGTTAATTTTAATGTAATTAATCTGTGTCCAAAATATCGTATTGAAATGTTTATTAATTTCTTTACTCATTATATTAATTGATATTAGGCATATATAAAACTAGCCAAGTGTCTAAGTAGGCATATTTTTCTGATTAAAGAAAACTTTAGCTTAATAGACAATCCTATAATTATATATAAGTAATGTATTTCAAATGCTTCACAATGAAATACTCACCATATACAAGTATTACCTTGTTCCATAAATAACAATATCTAGCAATTTTAAATGTGAACAATACTCTAAGAAAATATATATAATAGCTTGCATACATACTTCATTGCATACAAAAAAATTTCATGTATTTATAATACAACAGTATATATTGATACTGTATCAGAGCTTGAATTCATTTCATCATGATTGCCTTACTTTTTACATATGCTAACTTTATATAATCCTTATATATAAGTAAGTAAAAAGCTTCTACTAGCTATGAATTTCATGGGTCTTACACCCATAGTTATTTATAGTTATCTTTGCAATTTCAAAAGAGTTAGCTTTTCATATTTAAATGATATAGCTTAACAAGTCACACGAAGTAATCATCTCCTAACGGTGCATGCATAATAGCATGCACATTCTTAAATGAACTAGCAATTCTTAATGTTCCAATATGAGCTGGTCCCGCATACATCCAATAAGCTAATTTCATATAAAATCTTTTTTTAACCTCATGTATATATTTATAGTGATATTTTTATAGATACACTTTTAAAAAAATAGTTACGTTTTACTATTCTTAATATTTGCATACCAAAAAGTACAAAAGATAATCAATAGAAGCTTTATATTCTTTTAACACATGAGCTTATTATTCATTTATAATTATACATATACTTTTTATTCCTTTGGATATATATGAATAATACAATTAATTTAAAAATGCCCTCTCCTACATTTGGTGGAAGTACCGGTGGATGGCTACGCGCTGCTGAAATTGAAGAAAAATATGCTATTACCTGGACAAGTACCAAAGAGCAAATTTTTGAGATGCCTACAGGTGGTGCTGCTATAATGAGAGATGGAGAAAATTTATTATATTTGGCAAAGAAAGAACAATGCTTAGCTCTAAGCACTCAACTTAAAAATACATTTAAAATCAAAGATTTTAAGATTTATCGCATCTTTCCAAATGGCGAGGTACAGTACTTACATCCCAAAGATGGTGTCGCACCTGAAAAGTCTAATGCAGGTAGACAAGGCGTAAATAATATCGCACATTCTATTGGTAAAAATGTTAACCCTATCGATAAAAAATTTACTTCAGAAGCCACATATGATTAGTTAAAGAAATATATATTGCATATATCCAGTAGTTGTGATACAATCTGGATATGGGAGAGGTGGTAGAGTTGGTTGATTGCGTCTGATTTGAAATCAGATGAACCGATGAGGTTCCGTGGGTTCGAATCCCACCCTCTCCGTAGAAGACTAATATGGTTACTTTTCTTTAACTGCCTTCTCTATAAAGTTTATGGCTTCACCTAGTGTAGAGATATTTTCAGCATATTCATCTGGTATTTCAATTGAGAATTCCTCTTCTATAGCCATAACTAATTCTACAGTATCCAGTGAATCAGCACCTAAGTCATCAGCAAAATGTGCTGATTCAGTCACTTGTGTTTTATCAACGCCCAACTGCTGTACCACTATACCTTGTACTCTCTCAAAAATTGTCGCTCCGCTCATTATATCTCTCCTGATTTATATTGTGGATGCCTGTATCTAAAATATTTAACTACACTATTTTAATTACATAACTAATCTGGGTATATACGTAATCGTCTGTATGGTTCTTCACCTAAACTGCGTGCTCGTAAATTATAAAATTTCACTAATTCATGTTGTACTTTACGTGCATCTGCTAAACAAGATAGTAATTCAACGGGCTGTTTTTTAGCAATTACAATTTTTTCAATTGCCCATTTTGCTTCATTCAGGGCAGCCTTCTGTTCTAAAGTTTTTCCAAAACAAAATTCAGACCATCTAATAAATGCCACAGAATTAATTTCAAGCATCTTCTTCAAAGCTCTTGTTATTTGTGGGACAGTACTTGTATGTATTGTATAGATTGTAATTCTTTTATTACGTGCAATTTGACGTAATTTACTATTCAATTTCATATTTGATCTTAAAGCTAAAATCACATCTGCACGGCCAATTTCACGACATAATAATAAAGGAAGTTTAAGCATTGTGATAACAGTATCAATTTCCTGAAAATTCAAACCGTAAGGATAAACCAATAAGTATTTTGGTACTGTTTGTACAGCCGATATCTGGTGGTGATTTTTTATCAGAGCCTTCTTAATAGGATGTTCATCTTGATTATCTAATTGCCTATTAGAATGTATATCTAAAGATACAAGATTCTTTTTTTTCTTTTTAAGATGAGGCAATTCTGAAGATGTATCTTCAAAAACAATATTAACTATATTATTAGAAATAAGACGTCTCTGTACAAAAGAATGATAACCCTGCAGTATCTGATCTACAGTTTCATCTACTTTTTCATGTACTACCCAATTATCTCTTTCATGTATTTCAATAGCGATCTGAAACGCTGGTGGAGATTTACGCTCCAAAACACTTTTTTGAGTACCTCGACGCTTAGCTTCATCATCTCCTAAGGTCACATATTGAATTCCACCTACTAAATCAGAAAGGATAGGATTCTTCACTAAACTTTCTAAATAATTACCATGAGCTGTACCAACTAACTGTACACCTCTTTCAGCAATTGTTCTAGCAGCAAGTGATTCCAGTTCAGTCCCTATTTCATCTATTATAATTACTTCAGGCATATGATTTTCAACTGCTTCTATCATAACTTGATGCTGTTGTTCTGGACATGCTACTTGCATTCTCCTAGCACGGCCAATAGCAGGATGCGGAATATCACCATCACCAGCTATTTCATTAGAGGTATCTATAATAACAACTCGTTTTTCCATTTCATCAGCCAAGACTCTAGCAATTTCTCGAATAGCAGTAGTCTTACCAACACCAGGTTTACCTAAAAGTAACAATGATTGTCCTGTATCAAGTAAATCTCTAATGATACTAATAGTTCCAAATACTGCCCGACCTACGCGACAAGTTAAACCAATAATACTACCTTGACGATTTCGAATCGAACTAATACGATGTAATGTACGTTCAATACCCGAACGATTATCTCCACTGAAATTCCCAACTCTTTTAATTGAATAATCTAAATCATACCACGAAACCGTACGACTTGATAAATATTCTGGTCCTGAAGGAAATCTGGCTTCAGGACGCCTTCCCAAATCCATAACAATTTCAATCAATTTTTTTTGGTTAGGATGTCGTTCAAGAGGTGATCGGATAAAATGAGGCAATATTTCTAGTAATTGATCTAAATCATCTGCAATTAACATAAGGATTATAAAATAGATATTATCAAGAACTTTAATGTACTTAATCTTTCAGCTTTAATGTAGTATAGTGGACAAGAGACAAGTATATCAATAGATTATATAGATATCAACAAAGAATCTATAAACGAATATATGCAAGAGGATTATAATTAATGTACTACATAATATCGCAACTATACCGAGGAGATAAACTCATTATAAATAACCAAGTAATCAATAATAATACATATACTAAAACATAATCAAACAGTCAGTGATATAAGATGCAAGTTATCTAAGATATCTATTTTGAATCATAATATTAGGAGTAACAAAATATAGTGCAATTTACTTTAATTGATCTTAAAGAACTGTTATCTTGCCTTAAGCAAAATAATATTCAATGTTTAAATGTTGTAAAAAATGAATTTGAATTGACTATTAGTAAAGAAAATATTGAAAAATATAGAACTTCTTCAATAGGTCACAGCAATTCAAAAATTGGCATCAAACAAACATTCAACAATAAGAAGATTGAGCAGAAAAGTGAAAACAAAAGTAACAACATACCAGATACTCATAATCAAGAGGCTGACATGTATTTTACAATTGTGTCTCCAATGGTAGGTACATTTTACAGGTCTCCTGCACCGAATGAACCTTTTTTCATTGAGCTGCACGATCCTGTAAAATTAAATCAAACAGTATGTATCGTTGAAGCGATGAAACTAATGAATGAAATTGAGGCTGAAATTAACGGTACAGTTATTGAAATTCTTGTAGAAGATGGTGATATCGTTGATTGTGGTCAACCATTAATGAAAATTAAACCGAACTAACATAACAAACATATATCCAATAGAATAAGATTTTAACTATTGTTAAAAGATTACTGATACTATTTAAATTCTTATTATAATATTAGAGTAAAAACTTACTAAACGACTAATCTATGGTAAGCGTTTTAATTCCTTGTCTCATTATGAAAGGAGAATATCCATGACACTGAGCTCACAAGAGCAAGAGACAAAGAAAGTACAGATATCTGTAGACAGAGATCCTGTAAGTACTTCATTTGAAAAATGGGCAAAACCAGGACATTTTTCCCGTGTACTAGCAAAAGGTCCCAAAACGACAACGTGGATATGGAATCTGCATGCAGATGCTCACGATTTTGATAGTCATACTAGCTCACTAGAAGAAGTTTCAAGAAAAATTTTCAGTGCTCATTTTGGACAGTTATCTATCATTTTTCTGTGGTTAAGTGGCATGTACTTCCATGGAGCACGCTTCTCAAATTATGTTGCATGGTTGAATAACCCAACTGCTATTAAACCAAGTGCACAAGTTGTATGGCCAATTGTAGGTCAAGAAATACTGAATGGTGATGTTGGGGGTGGTTTCCAAGGTGTACAGGTGACTTCAGGGTGGTTCCAGTTATGGAGAGCATCTGGTATAACAACAGAATATGAATTATATGCCACAGCAATTGGTGGCTTGATTATGTCAGCCATTATGTTATTCGCTGGATGGTTCCACTATCATAAAGCAGCACCTAAATTAGAATGGTTTCAGAATGTTGAGTCGATGATGAATCATCATTTAAGTGGTTTATTAGGATTAGGATGTCTAGGTTGGGCCGGCCATCAGATACACATATCACTACCTATTAATAAATTACTAGACTCCGGTGTTTCACCACAAGAACTACCATTACCGCATGAGTTCCTTGTAAACAAAGAATTAATGGCTCAGCTGTATCCTAGCTTTAGCAAAGGCATATTGCCATTCTTTACACTTAATTGGAGTGCTTATTCTGATTTTCTTACATTTAAAGGTGGCTTAAACCCTGTCACCGGAGGTTTATGGTTAAGTGACACAGCACATCACCATCTGGCTTTAGCAGTATTATTTCTTGTCGCTGGACATATGTATCGCACGAACTGGGGTATTGGGCATAGCATGAAAGAAATCCTTGAAGCACACAAAGGTCCTTTTACAGGTGAAGGTCACAAGGGTTTATATGAGATTCTTACTACTTCCTGGCATGCTCAATTAGCTATAAATCTAGCAATGATGGGTTCTCTAAGTATAATAGTCGCACATCATATGTATGCGATGCCGCCATATCCATTTATTGCGACGGACTATCCTACACAATTATCACTGTTTACACATCATATGTGGATAGGAGGTTTTTGTGTAGTTGGTGCAGGTGCCCATGCATCTATTTTTATGGTACGTGACTATAACCCTGCTCAAAACTATAATAACTTACTTGATCGAGTGATTCGTCATAGAGATGCTATCATATCTCATCTGAACTGGGTATGTATATTTTTAGGCTTCCATTCTTTTGGGCTATATATCCATAATGATACTATGCGTGCATTAGGTAGATCACAGGATATGTTCTCTGATACAGCAATACAGCTGCAACCAATTTTTGCTCAGTGGGTTCAAAACATCCATACATTAGCACCGGGCAATACTGCACCAAATGCATTAACTACAGCTAGTTACGCATTTGGTGGAGATATTGTTGCAGTCGGAAACAAAGTTGCAATGATGCCGATTTCGCTAGGAACAGCAGACTTCATGGTGCACCATATTCATGCATTTACTATACATGTCACTGTTTTAATTCTTGTTAAAGGATTCTTATTTTCACGGAATTCAAGGTTAATACCTGATAAATCAAACCTAGGCTTTAGATTTCCATGTGATGGCCCTGGTCGAGGTGGCACTTGTCAAGTCTCAGGATGGGATCATGTATTTCTAGGTTTATTCTGGATGTACAATACACTATCTGTTGTTTTATTCCACTTCAGCTGGAAAATGCAATCAGATGTGTGGGGAAGTGTATCAAGCTCTGGTTCTGTATCACATATTACTGGTGGTAACTTCGCACAAAGCTCTTTAACGATAAATGGATGGCTAAGAGATTTTCTATGGGCTCAAGCATCACAAGTTATCCAATCTTATGGCTCTGCACTATCGGCATATGGTCTTATATTCCTAGGAGCACACTTTGTATGGGCATTTAGTTTAATGTTCTTATTTAGTGGCAGAGGATATTGGCAAGAATTAATCGAATCTATTGTGTGGGCACATAACAAGGTAAAAGTCGCACCTTCAATACAGCCACGAGCGTTAAGTATTACACAAGGAAGAGCCGTAGGAGTAGCCCACTATTTATTAGGTGGAATTGGTACGACATGGGCATTTTTCTTAGCTAGAATTATTGCAGTTGGATAATATGAAATTAGGAAAAAAAATATATGGCAACAAAATTCCCTAAATTTAGCCAAGCATTAGCGCAAGATCCTACTACCAGAAGAATATGGTACGGGATTGCTACTGCTCATGACTTTGAAACACATGACGGAATGACAGAAGAGAATCTTTACCAAAAAATATTCGCTTCTCATTTTGGACACTTGGCTATTATTTTTTTATGGACTTCAGGCAACTTATTCCATGTTGCTTGGCAAGGAAACTTTGAACAATGGATATTAAAGCCATTAAAAGTAAAACCTATTGCACATGCAATATGGGATCCACACTTTGGACAACAAGCACTTAAAGCATTTAGTCGCGGAGGTGTATCTTACCCAGTTGATATTACCTATTCAGGTGTATACCACTGGTGGTATACAATAGGAATGAGAACAAATAATGATTTATATAGTGGATCATTGTTCTTACTGGTTTTATCTGCATTGATGTTATTTGCAGGCTGGCTCCACTTACAACCAAAATTTAAGCCTGGTTTATCTTGGTTTAAAAATAATGAGTCTCGGTTAAATCATCACCTATCCGGCTTATTTGGCCTAAGTTCTCTTGCATGGACTGGACATTTGGTACATGTAGCAATACCAGAATCACGTGGTCAGCACATCGGATGGGATAACTTTACGACAAACCTTCCGCATCCTGCTGGTCTACAACCATTTTTCACAGGTAATTGGGGTGTATATGCAGCTAATCCTGATACAACGAATCATATATTTGGAACAAGTGATGGATCAGGTTCTGCCATTCTAACCTTTTTAGGTGGATTTCATCCTCAGAGTCAATCTTTATGGTTAACTGATATTGCACATCACCATTTAGCGATAGCTATTATATTCATTGTTGCTGGACATATGTATCGCACAAACTGGGGCATTGGGCATAATTTAAAAGATATTCTAGAAGCACATAGGCCACCTAGCGGTCGACTAGGTGCCGGACATAAAGGATTATTTGAAACAATTACTGACTCGTTACATATGCAGCTAGGACTAGCTCTGGCATCCCTTGGTGTTATTACGTCTTTAGTTGCACAACATATGTATGCTATGCCTCCATATGCATTTATGGCGAAAGACTTTACAACACAAGCTGCCTTATATACTCATCATCAATATATTGCAGGATTTTTAATGGTCGGTGCTTTTGCACATGGTGCTATCTTTTTTGTGAGAGACTATGATCCTCAGCAGAATGAAGGTAATGTATTAGCTAGAATGTTAGAACATAAAGAAGCTATTATCTCACATTTAAGCTGGGCTTCATTATTTTTAGGATTTCATACTTTAGGATTATACATACATAACGATACGGTTATTGCATTTGGTAATCCCGAAAAACAAATTTTAATTGAACCTGTATTTGCTCAATGGATTCAAGCAAGCTCAGGTAAAGCTCTATACGGATTTAATGTACTTTTATCATCTGTTGATAGCGTAGCAACCAAGTCTGGTAGCAATGTTTGGTTACCAGGTTGGCTTGAAGCAATTAATAGTGGTAAAAACTCGCTTTTTCTAACAATTGGCCCGGGAGATTTCCTTGTACATCACGCAATTGCATTAGGTCTACATACAACAGCATTAATTTTAGTTAAAGGGGCTTTAGATGCAAGAGGTTCTAAGCTAATGCCAGATAAAAAAGATTTTGGCTATAGCTTTCCTTGTGATGGTCCTGGTCGAGGTGGAACTTGTGATATTTCAGCATGGGATGCATTCTACTTATCAGTATTTTGGATGCTAAATACAATTGGATGGGTTACATTTTATTGGCATTGGAAACATATCACCATTTGGCAAGGTAATGTTAGTCAGTTCAATGAATCATCTACATACCTTATGGGATGGCTAAGAGATTACCTATGGCTAAACTCATCTCCATTAATAAATGGATATAATCCTTATGGGATGAATAATTTATCGGTATGGGCTTGGATGTTCTTATTTGGGCATCTAATATGGGCTACTGGATTTATGTTCTTGATTTCATGGCGTGGATATTGGCAAGAACTAATTGAAACATTAGCATGGGCTCATGAGCGTACTCCTCTTGCAAATTTAATTAGATGGAAGGATAAACCTGTTGCATTATCAATTGTACAAGCACGACTAGTAGGTCTTGCACACTTCTCAGTGGGTTACATTTTAACATATGCAGCATTTGTAATAGCTTCTACATCTGGTAAATTTGGTTAATAGCACTTCAAATAATAAAATGTAATTGCACATAACTATAGATAAAGGCAGCTGATCACTATCAGCTGCTTTTATTTATGATTGCAATGATAATAGAAATACGATAAGATGAAAGAAATTTACGATACACAATTTCAAACAAAGTATGGCTAAAAAAGGAATGAAAGAAAGAGAAGTTAAAAGATTAAAACTAGTACAAAAACATGAAAAAACTAGAAGTCAAATTAAAAAACAAATTAATAATACAAATTCTTTTGAAGAACAAATAGCACTGCAAAAACAACTACAACAATTACCTAGAAACAGTTCCCCATGTCGGCGTCGCAACCGTTGTTGGATGACAGGACGTAGTCGTGGCTTTTACAGAGATTTTGGATTATCACGACATGTACTAAGAGAAATGGCACATGACTGTCTTTTACCGGGTGTCACTAAATCAAGTTGGTAACCCAGAACCAAGCTGCAAAAGCTGTTTAAATACTCTAAAGAACATAGAGTATTAGCAGATATATAAACACTAATCATCATCCTACAATAAATAATGATATAGTACTAAAATTAAAGGCCAAACTGATTGCCTCGACGATACTGCAAATATGCAGCAACTAATAACCCAAGTAATGTAACAGGTATCAACCCAAGTACAATTCCAGATAAAAGAGGTTCTACCATTATAAATAAAAACAATAAAATTATTTAAATAAAGAAATATTAAATACTAATTTCTAACGTGACAATATAAATGCTCAAGTTTATGAATATAACGTTACCTGAATCCAATAGCAGCTTGCCAAACAAATGCTAGCAATAAAAAAAATACTGGGATAACAGGCAAGATATCAACAAGCGGACGAAATATTGCGTAAGCCTCAGGCAATTTTGATATAATTAAAGTTAATTCCATAATAATATTACCTCATATAATACTAACTTTTTTCTACTTATATTAATTTACATGAAACTAGGTTTTTTATTGTTGTTTCTTCTTAAATTTTCATGTAAAGACATAATTATATAAAATACTGTATTATACATTATCTATAAAATAATGATACAAATAGATTGTAAACCCTCAAAAAACTTGTACAATATATAGGCAATAATACAAAAGTATATTATGGAGGTTTTATGTCAATAGTCATTCAATTACTCGTTTTTCTACTTATATTACTTTCAACCATTCTAGTGATTGGAGTGCCAGTAACCCTGGCATCCCCTGGACAGTGGGAACAATCCAAGAATTTAATTTACACTGGTTCAGGTTTATGGGCAGGATTAGTTATTATTACCGGAGTGATTAATTCATTCGTAGTATAACGGGAGAATTATATAAACTATCAACATGAGTATCTCTACTTTGAGATCATTCAGTATACTCTCATATAATCATGAGAGTTATTCGCACAATCAACAAATCAAACTAACAAGAATAAAATCATATTCATTATATTCTATTTATCATATTAAAATATTTAATGTCTTTTTCACGACTACACTTTAAAGTAATATCTGATATCAACTATAACGTATATATGGATACTAACAATAAAATAATCCAGTTAGATATCTATCCCAACTACTAAAACCCAAGTCACTCAATATTCCCATTGACAAATAGTAATATAATTTGTAATTATTATTAGGTAACAAAAAAGCGGGTATAGCTCAGTGGTAGAGCGCAACCTTGCCAAGGTTGATGTCGCGCGTTCGAATCGCGTTACCCGCTTAATTAATTTTATTTTTGTGTCTCTGAGAAATCTGTATCAATCACATTATTATTATTTGTATCTGTACTTTCCTCCTTCTTGGCTTGCTTGTTATCAACAGAAGCATTTGGTGTTTTATTTGCCGCGCTTGCCGACTGCATCATTAACTCTTGCAGTTCTTTTTGAATTGATGGTATACGATTCATCTCCTCATTTTGAATAGCTTGACGTAAATCTTTTACTTTTTGTTCAATACTTTCTTTGACTTTCAGTTCAATCTTATCACCTAGTTCTTCAACTTGACGCTCAACTTGATAACAGAAAGAATCAGCTTGATTTTTAGTATCTACCTGTTCTCGTTTCATCTTATCTTGGTCAGCATTACTCGCTGCCTCTGCAACCATTTTGTCAACTTCATCTTTAGGCAAAGTAGATGCACCTGTAATAGTAATTGATTGCTCTTTACCAGTACCCTTATCAGTAGCCTTAACTGCTAATATGCCATTAGCATCTATGTCAAAAGTTACTTCAATTTGAGGAACCCCTCTTGGTGCTGGCATAATACCATCTAAACGAAATGTACCTAAGCTTTTATTATCTTTTGTAAATTCTCTTTCCCCCTGAAGAACATGAATTTCAACATTAGGTTGATTATCTACAGCTGTTGAAAAAACTTCAGATTTCTTGGTTGGTATAGTTGTATTGCGGGGAATAATTTTCGTCATAACTCCACCCAAAGTTTCTACTCCTAGAGATAGCGGTGTAACATCTAGAAGCAAGATATCTTTTACTTCACCTGCTAACACGCCAGCTTGAACAGCGGCACCGATGGCCACTACTTCATCTGGATTTACACTTTGATTTGGCTCTTTACCAATAACTTTTTTAACTGTGTCTTGCACAGACGGTATTCTAGTTGACCCACCAACTAATACCACTTCATTAATTTGATTTTTATCTAATTGAGCATCTTTTAATGCATTATTAACAGGGATTTCACAACGTGCAATTAGATCAGAACATAAATCTTCAAATTTAGCTCTAGATATAGTACGCTCAAGATGCTTAGGTCCTGTGTCAGTTGCTGTGATAAAAGGAAGATTAATATCGGTCTGAGGCAAACTTGACAATTCGACTTTGGCTTTCTCTGATGCCTCCATTAATCTTTGCAATGCTTGTCGGTCTTCTCTTAAGTCTATACCTTCGGTATTCTTAAATTCTTGAATTAACCAATCTACTATCTTACGGTCAAAGTCATCACCACCTAAATGCGTATCCCCGGAGGTAGATAAAACTTCAAAGACACCGTCTCCCACTTCCAAGATAGATACATCAAAAGTACCACCACCTAAATCAAACACTAGTATTGTCTCATTGTCTTGCTTATCCAAGCCGTAAGACAAAGATGCAGCTGTTGGTTCATTTATGATTCTTAATACATCCAAACCCGCAATTTTCCCCGCATCCTTAGTTGCTTGCCTCTGTGAATCATTAAAATATGCAGGGACAGTAATAACAGCTTGAGTTACTGGTTGGCCAAGATATTTACTAGCATCTTCTGCCAATTTTCGTAATACTTGTGCAGATATTTCTTCTGGTGCAAATTCTTTATCTAGAGCTGGGCATTGAATTTTTATACTTTCATTATTTGAATTAATAATGTAAGAAGATTGCTCAAGCTCTTGATCAACTTCATCTTTTTTACGTCCAATAAATCTTTTCACAGAATAGAAAGTATTATCAGGGTTAATCACAGCTTGCCTTTTAGCAATTTGACCGACTAATTTATCTCCCGTTTTAGTATATGCTACAACAGATGCTGTAGTACGAAAGCCTTCCGAACTTGGTATGACGACCGGCTTTCCACCTTCCATTACTGCAACCACTGAGTTAGTTGTCCCTAAATCAATTCCTACAACTTTTGACATAATTTTACTTAACCTTATATAAAAAATAACATTGCATTACATAGATAAACATCTTGCACTATTTTTATATATTTGGACAGGTGTAATTACCGAACTTTTTAATGTTCATACACAATACCATTCAATGACTGTAAAGAAATAAAAAATAATTTTTTTTTAACTTTAAAGATACTTGCAAGTACTAAGAGCAGCTGATACAATTTTTATTATCCTTAACTCTACCTCAAAGTTTAGATATATTTAATTAAACCGTTGGGATGCAACTGTTTGGATAGTCATATATTCACTAAAATAAATAATGAGCCAAGGATATGTTTGTTTGTAAAACTCTGTAAACAACAGGAGATAATACTCAAAGTGTCTGTTAATTTACTTGGAACTAAAATAGGAATGACACAAGTGTTTACTGGTAACGGAACATGTATCCCTGTTACCGTTTTAAAAGTTGGACCTTGTATAATCACACAAATTAAAACAAAATACGTAGATGGATATAATGCAATTCAAATTGGCTATGCACAAGTATCATCTCATCTTTTAACGAAGCCACAATTAGGGCATTTAAATAAATCAAAAGCGCCTGCTTTAAAATATCTAAAAGAATATAAAATAGAAAATACCGACACATTTCAAGTCGGACAAATACTCAAGGTTGATCAAATTAAAGTTGGCGACCAAATTCATGTCCAAGGTAAAAGTATAGGGAAAGGCTTCTCCGGATATCAAAAAAGACATCACTTTAGCCGCGGTCCTATGTCACACGGCTGTAAAAACCATAGACAACCTGGTTCCATAGGTGCAGGAACAACACCTGGACGAGTGTTTCCAGGCAAAAAAATGGCAGGCAGATTAGGAAACTATAACACAACAATAAAAAACCTATCGGTTATTGATATAAATATCGAACAAAATCTAATGCTTGTACAAGGATCAGTGCCAGGTAAACCAGGAGCATTAGTAAGCATACAATCTAAGTCAAAAGATATAAAATAAAATTGCAAGACAATTCTTAAACAATCTACTTATGTCAATCAAACAAACTATTTCCTATAATATATACAAAGATAATTGCAAAACAGAAGATAAGAAGCACTTGGATCTCAATATCAGTCCTAACAATTCTTTATACATTGTACACCGTAGTCTTATCAAACAAGTGGAGGAGAAAAGACAAGGGACAGCTTCTACTAAAACACGTAGTGAAGTACGGGGAGGTGGAAGAAAACCATGGAAACAGAAAGGTACAGGCAAAGCTAGGGCTGGCTCAATTCGTTCACCGCTGTGGAGAGGAGGCGGGGTAATATTTGGACCAAAACCTAAAAATTACAAGCTTAAACTTAACAATAAAGAAAAAAAACTTGCCCTAAGAAATGTACTGTACAATAAAATACATTCAACAATATTAATTAATGAAGATGAATTACTCTTAAATAGTCCCAAAACACAAGAAGCTTCTAAAAAGTTAATCTCTCTAGGGATACAAAAAAATCATAAAACTTTGATAATAGTTAAGAAAAAATTCAAGAACTTATATTTAGCAACTCGTAATATAGAAAACATTGAATTAATCCAAGTAAATCACCTTAATATTAGATCGTTGTTAAATGCAAACCATATCATTCTCTCCGAACAAAGTTTAGCTACTATAAATGACATATACAATGCTTAAAAATAACCCATATAGTTTTATTGATTTAGTTCATAAGCCAATTTTAACAGATAAAACAACTCGTCTGCTGGAAGAAAATCAATACTGCTTTAGAGTAAAGCATACGGCAAACAAAAAAGATCTAAAACATGCAATTGAACAAATCTTCAATGTAAAAGTTCTTAAAATAAATACATTGCGAGAACCCATGAAAAAACGTACTGTAGGCAAATTCACTGGGCGTAAAACATTATATAAAAAAATTATCGTAAAATTAGATCCGAAAGATAAAATCATTTTATTTCCAGAAACTTAAATTATAAAAACACACTAATCGATATTAATAATCGCATCAGAAATGCAATTAACTCACTATGGCAATTAGACTATACCGCGCATACACACCTGGCACTAGAAATAGAACTGTATCTACATTTGGAGAAATTACTGGACACTCCCCAGAAAAATCTTTAATAAAAAAACAGCACAATCGAAAAGGACATAATAATCAAGGAAGAATTACTTGTCGGCATAGAGGCGGTGGACACAAAAAACGATATCGGATCATTGATTTTAAACGTAATAAAATTGGTGTACCAGCGAAAGTAGCATCAATAGAATATGACCCTAATCGTAATGCACGCATCGCCTTATTACACTACATTGATGGAGAAAAACGTTATATTTTACATCCTAGGTCCTTACCGGTAGATTCTGTTGTAATTTCTGGTCCATCAGCACCTATTGAAGTAGGTAATGCATTACCATTATATTGTATACCACTAGGAACAGCTGTGCACAATATTGAACTGATACCCGGTAAAGGAGGACAAATTGTAAGAGCTGCTGGTACATATGCTCAAATTGTAGCTAAAGAAGGAGACTTTGCAACCTTAAAATTGCCATCAGGTGAAGTCAGACTAATACGTAAATTATGCTATGCAAGCATAGGACAAATTGGTAACATTGATGCAGGCAATATTACCATTGGTAAAGCAGGCAGAAGTAGATGGCTTGGGGTCAAGCCTAGTGTACGTGGTGTAGTAATGAACCCAGTAGACCATCCACATGGTGGCGGGGAAGGACGATCACCAATAGGGAAATCGCACCCTGTTACTCCATGGGGCAAACCAGCTCTAGGAGTCAAAACACGTAAATCAAACAAATACAGTAACTCATATATACTACGTCGCAGAAAATAATAAATAATATTAGATACCAAAACTAACAATAATCAAATTATGTCACGATCTTTAAAAAAGGGTCCTTTCGTAGAAACGAAATTGTTTGATCGAATCATGCAGATGAATAAGACTCAAACACTGAAAACAATAAAAACATGGTCACGTGCCTCGACCATATTACCAGATATGGTTGGACATACCATTGCAGTATACAATGGTAAACAACATTTTCCTGTATTTATCTCCGACCAAATGGTTGGACATAAATTAGGGGAATTCGTTCCAACTAGAAACTTTAGAAGTCACATAAAGAATGATCGTAAAGCAAGAAGGTAAAACAATGACAAATATAGCCGTCCAGGCAACAGGTAAATATCTAAGATTATCAGTACAAAAAGTCAATAGAGTTCTGGCACAAATCCGTGGTAAAAGTTACCAGGAAGCTAAACTAATCCTACAATTTATGCCATATCGATCATGTGATAGTATAAATAAAATTCTAGATTCTGCTGTGTCAAATGCTGAACATAATCATGGATTAGAAAAAAAAGATCTCAAGATTGAATCAATATTTGTAAATCAAGGTCCTAAAATGAAACGCTTCCAACCCAGAGCTCAAGGTCGAGCATTTCCAATACATAAACCAACATGTCATATAACAATTGTACTTACAACAAGTCAAACAGCCTAGCTTATTAGCTTATATCATTATTCAATTATTGCATTATGGGACAAAAAACACATCCTTTAGGTTTTCGAATTGGTGTCACCCAGAAACACTTATCTGGGTGGTTCGCTAATTCAAATTTATACCCAACATTTTTAGAAGAAGACTTTAAAATTAGAGAACACATTGAAAAGCAACTCATTAATGCCAGTTTAAGCAAAATCGAAATTGATAGAAAAGTCAACCAGATTGAAATTAAAATATATACTGCACGACCAGGCATTGTATTAGGCAGGTTTGCCACAGGAATAGAAAGTTTAAGAGATGAACTAAAACATATAACTCACCAAGAAAGACAAATTAGAATTGATGTAATAGAAATCACAGAACCTGATACAGAGGCACGACTTTTAGCAGACTTTATAACTCAACAACTAGAAAAAAGAATTGCATTTAGAAGAGCCGTAAGACAAGCTGTACAAAGGTCACAACGCGCCAACATTTTAGGCATAAAAGTTCAAGTGTCAGGAAGATTAAACGGTGCTGAAATTGCAAGAAGTGAATGGGTAAGAGAAGGCCGTGTACCATTACAAACTTTAAGAGCAAATATTGATTACTCATACAGAATTGCACATACAACGTATGGCGTATTGGGAGTAAAAGTATGGCTTTTCAAAGGAGAACTTCTTCCAGATCCTCACAAATAAAGTATTAACACTAACCATTTAGATTAAGGTAATATAAATAATATGTTAAGTCCAAAACGTACTAAGTTTCGTAAGCAACATAGAGGTAGGATGAAAGGTATTGCTAGCAAAGGCAATAAAATTGCATTTGGCGATTATGCTCTACAGGCTTTAGAGCCCGTTTGGCTTACGTCACGACAAATAGAAGCAACTAGACGAACAATTACACGCTATGTAAAAAGAGGCGGAAAATTATGGATTAGAGTATTTCCAGATAAACCAGTAACTGCAAGACCTGCAGAAACGCGCATGGGTTCAGGTAAAGGTGCACCAGAATATTGGGTTGCAGTAATTAAACCTGGACACATACTATTTGAGATGAATGGTGTACCAGAAAAAGCTGCTAAGGAAGCTATGCATCTAGCTTCATACAAATTACCGATCAAAACTAAATTTATTACCAAATAAAATATGCCAATCATCAGCCTGCAAGAAATCAGGGACATGAAGAATACTGATATAGACGAGCAAATTTTGGAGATCAAAAAGATACTTTTAGACTATAGAATTAAGCAAGCAACAAGACAATCTCTAAAACCTCATCTCATTAAAAGATACAAAAAACAACTTGCTAAAATTATGACAATTAAACATGAAAGAATTATATATAAAACAATAAAATAATAACTCATATAAAGGAGAACAATGTATGCCAATCAAAGAAAAAATTGGAGTTGTTATAAGTAATAAAATGTCAAAGACCATAACTGTTGCTGTAAAAACCAAAATTGCACACAAAAAGTATCAAAAAATACTTGCTAAAACAAAAAAATATAAAGTACATGATGAAAACAATTCCTGTAAAATTGGTGACATTGTAAAAATTCAAGAAACACGTCCTCTCAGTAAAACAAAATGCTGGACACTTATCACTACAGTAGGAAAAATACATAGCAATTAAACCAAGGATAAAAAATTAAGAATGATACAATCACAAAGCTACCTCAATGTAGCCGATAACAGTGGAGCAAGAAAAATAATGTGCATCCGCATACTAGGAACTAGCAATCCTATGTACGCGAGTTTAGGAGATGTTATTATTGGTGTTGTGAAAGATGCTTCACCTAACATGACTGTCAAAAGATCTGACGTTGTACGAGCTGTCATTGTGCGCACTAAACACACTATTCGTCGTAAAGATGGTATGAGTATCAGATTTGATGATAATGCTGCTGTAATTATTAACCAAGAGAATAACCCTCGTGGTACACGTGTATTTGGGCCAATAGCTAGGGAATTAAGAGAAAAAAACTTTCCAAAAATAATATCTTTAGCACCGGAGGTTGTATGAATATGAAATCCCGTATCAACAAAAAAACAAAACTACATGTCAAGGTTGGTGACACCGTTAAAATTATCTCTGGAGATTACAAAGGACAAGTAGGTCAAGTAATTCAAACATTCTCTAAGACACACCGGATAATTGTCCAAAATATTAATATGAAGACTAAACATTTAAGACCTGTACAAGAAGGACAATCGGGGCAAATTATTAGAAAAGAAGCACCTATTGATAGCTCTAATGTAATGCTATATGATCCTGAAACTAAAATAACAAGCAGATATAGGAAGCAAAAAACAGAATCTGGACAAATTCAACGTATTTTAATTAAATCAAACTAAATGAATACTGCACTACAAGATATTTACCACACTAAAGTTGTTCCTGATTTACAACAAAGATTCAATTATACAAATCAACAACAAGTTCCTAAATTAGTAAAAATAACGCTTAATCGTGGTCTTGGTGAAGCATCTCAAAATTCTAAAGCTCTAGAAAAAAGCATAGAAGAAATGACCATAATTAGTGGACAGAAACCAATTGTTTGTAAATCAAAAAAAGCTATAGCTGGCTTTAAGATTCGAGAGAATATCCCAGTAGGTATTACAGTCAATTTACGTAGACAGAAAATGTATGACTTTTTAAATAAATTAATTAATCTATCATTACCTAGAATACGTGACTTTAGAGGAATCAGTAGTAAACATTTTGATGGAAGAGGTAATTATAACTTCGGTCTCAAAGAACAACTAATTTTTCCTGAAATTGAATATGACCAGATCGATAAAGTTCGTGGTTTTGATATATCAATAGTGACTACTGCAAAAACTGACGAGGAAAGTTTAGCACTTTTAAAAGGCTTGGGTATGCCATTTTATAATTAAATACTATTATTATTGTTATCTATAAACAGGAGATTAAGTGGTTAACGATACTATTGCCGACATGTTAACAAGGATACGCAATGCTAATTTAGCAAAACACCAACTTGTTCAGGTGCCGGCGACCAAAGTAACACGTAATATAATTCAAGTATTACAAGAAGAGGGTTTTATCGAATATTTTGAAGAAATTAATGAGTCATTACAAGCCTTTCTACTTATTTCTTTAAAATATAAAGGGAAAAAGAAAGACGGTGTGATTACATCTTTAAAGCGAGTTAGCAAACCTGGATTAAGAGTATATGCTAATCACAAAGAAATTCCTAAAGTACTAGGTGGCCTAGGAATTGCATTAATATCAACCTCAAAAGGAATTATGACTGACAGAAAAGCAAGGCATAATGGCCTTGGTGGTGAAGTATTATGCTATATTTGGTAAATTTACTTAAAAACTCAATATTTATAATGTCTAGAATTGGAAAAAAAGAAATTGTTGTGTCTGAACAAGTAACTGCAAGTATTGACACAGGAACTGTAACAATCAAAGGGCCAAAAGGTCAACTGCAACAAAGCATATCCAACAGGATTCAAATTACAGAAATTAATAACAGTAATGGACATATCTTATCCTTAAGCACTTTAGATAAATCAAAAGAAGCTCGTGCATTACACGGCTTATCCAGAACACTCATAAATAATATGATTATTGGTGTTAGCACAGGATTTACAAAACAACTAGAGATACGTGGTGTAGGATATAGATCACAAATGGATGCCAGGAATCTAATACTGAACGTGGGTTACAGTCACCCAGTAATACTTCCTGCACCAGAAGGAATTGACATTACAGTAGATAAAAATACTAACATAACAGTCTCAGGTATTAATAAGGAGCTTGTAGGACAAACAGCAGCCACCATAAGATCTGTACGCCCACCTGAACCATATAAAGGAAAAGGGATTCGCTATAAAGATGAAAACGTAAAGAAAAAGATAGGTAAAGCAGGAAAATAGTTAAGATGAAAAAAAAGATTAAAGGCACATTAAACCGGCCTCGCTTATATGTATTTCGGTCAAATAAACATATCTATGGACAAGTTATAGATGATAGTCAGAATAAAATTTTAATTACTAAATCAAGCCTATTGTTTTATAAAAACAATCCTTCGCAAGGATCTGCAAATTGTTCTGCTGCAACATTAGTGGGTAAATTAATTGCGGAAGATTGTCTGAAACATGGGATAAATAAAGTGGTTTTTGATCGAGGCAATAAATTATATCATGGACGAATCAAAGCATTAGCAGAATCAGCACGCCAGGAAGGAATAGAATTTTAAACAAAATTTATTATTATATGTATCATGTCTAATAAAAAAAGAAATATCAAAGGCAAAGAACCAGAAAACCAATGGGAAGAACGAGTAGTACAAGTCAGACGAGTCACTAAAGTTGTAAAGGGAGGCAAAAAACTCAGTTTCAGAGCTATTTTGGTAGTCGGTGATGAACAAGGACAAGTTGGTGTTGGTGTTGGTAAAGCAAGCGATGTAATTGGTGCCGTAAAAAAAGCTGTATCAGATGCAAAAAAAAATATTATTGCCATACCTTTAACTAGCTTTAATTCGATACCTCATCCAACGAGTGGTATTTCTGGTGCGGCTGAAGTCATTATGAGACCATCAGCACAAGGTTCTGGAGTTATTGCTGGTGGTTCAGTAAGAACAGTTCTGGAACTTGCTGGTGTACAAAATATATTAGCTAAACAATTAGGGTCTTCCAATTCACTAAATAATGCTAGAGCCGCTTTAAATGCATTATCTAACTTAAAAACCTTTGAAGACGTATCTAATGAACGCAATTTAGCTAATGACATATTGACTAATGTATAAATAAGCTGCTACACAACACAAAATAGAATTCCATTTTTTATATAGAGAATAGGCTTATCATGGCAATAAATAAAATTCTTATCAAGAAAATAGTACTGACATTATTACTATTAGTCATTGCACGCATGGGTATTTTTATTCCTATACCCGGTATTGATCATGATGCTTTTTACAATGGAGTTGGTAAAAATGCACTTATTAGTTTTTTAAATATTTTTTCCGGAGGAGGCTTTTCAACTATTGGAGTCTTTGCGTTAGGGATAGTACCTTACATTAATTCCTCTTTAATCATTCAATTATTAACTAAAACAATTCCAACATTAGAAAATTTACAAAAAGAAGAAGGAGAAAAAGGCAGACAAAAAATTAATCAAATCACAAGATATCTAGCCCTTGCTTGGGCGATCATTCAAAGTATAGGTATTTGCTTATGGATTAAACCCTATGTGTTTTATTGGAATATAAATTTTATTGCCGAAGTAATTATAAGCTTAAGCACTGGAGCAATGATTGTAATGTGGTTTTCAGAAATTATCACTGAAAAAGGTATAGGTAATGGTGCTTCACTACTGATCTTCCAAAATATTATATCGGGTATACCACAAACTTTAAAAAATTCAGTGCCTGGACCGAATGCACTAATCCTTAACCAGAGCTTAATTCTGATACCATTGTTTATTACTATGTTAGTAATTACTATCCTAGTGCAAGAAGGTATCAGAAAAATAAACATCGTCTCGGCGCGTCAATTAATTAAACAAAATGTAATTGATCCTCAAAGCTATCTACCACTCAAATTGAATCAAGGAGGAGTAATGCCTATTGTATTTGCGTCAGCATCTATGGCTCTTCCTAGTTACATCAGATCCATAGTACCATATCCAGCTATGCAAAAATTACTAGATTTTTGTATTAATAATAGCCTTATCTATATTATGTTATATGGCATTTTAATTCTATTTTTTAGTTATTTTTACTCTTCACTTGTGCTAAATACCGAAGATCTAACAAAAAATCTAAAAAAAATGGGTGCGAGTATACCAAATATCAGACCTGGAGATGATACTAACCAATATTTAGATAAAATTCTTAAACGCTTGACATTTTTAGGAGCTATCTTCTTATTTTTAGTTGCTCTGGTACCCTCTATAATAGCTCAAATCACCAATATTAACAGTTTCAAAGGTTTTGGAGCTACATCATTACTAATATTAGTAGGGGTTGCCATCGATACAGCTAAACAGATTCAGACCTATATTATCTCAGAGAAGTACGAAAGTTTAATGAAGTAAAACAAATTAACTTAAAAATAATATCAATAATCTATGAAAGTTAGACCATCCGTAAAAAAAATGTGTGACAAATGTCGAGTTATTCGCAGACATAGAAAAGTTATGGTCATATGTGCAAATCCTAAGCATAAACAAAGGCAAGGGTAGAATTCAATCATACAATTCCATTAGGACACACCTTATCATCTATAATACTGACTTAAAAATATGGCAAGAATAGCAGGAGTAGACCTTCCGAGAAATAAAAGAATTGAAATAGCTTTAACATACATCTATGGCATAGGATTGCCACGTGCACAAGAAATTTTAACACACACTGGCATCAATAAAAATACAAAAATTATTGATCTGACAGACAATGAAATAGTACAATTGCGTACAATACTGGATGCAAAGTACGAGATAGAAGGTGACTTAAGACGAATGGAAGCTATGAACATTAAACGTTTAATGGAGATTAACTCATATAAAGGTAAAAGACATAGGCTAGGTTTACCATTACGCGGACAACGTACAAGAACAAATGCAAGAACAAGACGAGGGTCTAAAAAAACCATGGCTAATAAGAAAAAAGCACCTAAAAAATAACCTTTCAAAAAGAATATATTATAATTAATCAATGGCTAGACAAATAAAAAAGAATAATACAACAAATAGATACAAAAAAAATATCGTCAATGGTATCACACACATAAAATCCACTTTCAACAACACCATTATCACAATCACAGATTTAAAAGGGCAAACTATAGCATGGTGTTCATCAGGAGGCAGTGGCTTCAAAGGAGCTAAAAAAGGAACACCTTTTGCAGCACAAACAGCAGCAGAAAAGGCAGCTAAACATGCTATTGACCAAGGCATGCGCCAAAGTGAGGTCTTAATCAATGGTCCTGGTGCTGGAAGAGAAACTGCCATCAGAGCTCTACAAGCTGCTGGTATACATGTAACACTAATCAAAGATATTACACCAGTACCTCACAATGGATGTAGACCACCAAAAAAACGTCGAGTCTAAAATCATAATTATAGAGTAAAGTATATTCGTTATATCTACCCTTACGTAATAACTATATCCCAATGACTCCTTTTCAAATAGAATGCATCGAGTCAAAAACTGAAGGTGCAAGAGAGCAATACGGAAAATTCATTTTAGAACCCTTAAAACAAGGCCAAGGGATAACTGTCGGCAATGCATTAAGAAGAACAATATTATCTGATCTATATGGTGCAGCAATAGTAGCAGTTCGGATTGCAGGAGTTAATCATGAATTCTCTACTATTGCAGGTGTAAGGGAAGATATTCTAGAAATTCTTCTTAACCTAAAAGAAGTGGTCCTTAAAAGCTATACTGATAAACCCCAAATAGGGCGAGTAAGAGTACAAGGACCAGCAATTATTACTGCTGGTTTATTCGATGTACCTAATGAAATTGAAATTATTGATCCTCGACAATATATTGCTACAATATGTAATAATACTATTTTTGAGATGGAATTTCGTATTGAACAAGGTAGAGGATATAGATTAATTGATAAAGGGATGGATGAGAAAGCAGTTGATTTTTTACAAATTGATGCTGTATTTATGCCAGCTAAAAAATTCAACTACATAGTAGAAGAAATGCGTGTAGATCCACAGTTAGTTCAAGAAAAATTATTCATTGAATTATGGACTAATGGTAGTTTATCGCCTCAAGAAGCACTCAGTCAAGGAGCAACAATATTAACTAATTTATTTTATCCTCTTCGTCAAATTGATTTCAAACCCTTGGAAGATACAACAATACAAGAACAACAGCAAATCAGTTTAGTACTCATAGAAGAATTACAACTTTCTGTAAGGGCTTATAATTGTTTGAAAAGAGCACATATACATTCTGTTTCAGACCTTTTAGATTATTCTCAAGAAGAATTACTAGAAATCAAAAACTTTGGGCAAAAATCTGCTGATGAAGTTATAGATGCATTACACAAACGATTAGGAATCACACTACCCAAAGAAAAAATACAAGCATAATATTACCAATAGCAAGTATACAATACATGTATAAAAACTAAAACGATTTTTTATTATGAATAAAACTAGCATTATCACAACATACAAAACTCAACAATGGTATATTATTGATGCCAAACAATATAGGCTAGGAAGACTAGCTACAGAAATTGCAAATATATTACGCGGTAAGCGCCATGCTCATTTTCACCCATCACAGGTAAATCATGATTATGTAATAATTATTAATGCTAAAGACATCGCCATTTCAGGAAGTAAAGCACATCATAAATTATACTACAAACATTCTGGAAGACCAGGCAGCTTAAAAGTTGAGCGCTTTGAAAACCTACAAAATCGACTGCCCCATAAAATTATTGAAAATGCTGTCAGAAAAATGCTACCCAAAGGACCTTTAGGCAGACAAATTTTCAAGAATTTGAAAGTATATGCTGGAGAAAAACACCCACATCAAGCACAAAAACCCATCAAAATTGAATTATAATTATTATGACTACTAAAGCAGACAATACTAAAGTGACATATACAGGTACAGGTAGACGCAAATCATCAATTGCAAGAGTCAGACTAATACCAGGATCAGGCAAAATGATAATTAATGGCTTGGCTGGTGAATTATATCTCCAATTCAGCCCTAATTACATAAGAATTACACATGGACCACTAAATACTTTAGGATTAAGTACTGAATACGATATACTAGTAAATGCACAAGGCGGTGGACTGACTGGGCAGGCAGATGCAATAAGATTAGGTGTCGCACGAGCTCTATGCTGCATTAATCCAGAAAATCGTGCTGCATTAAAAGCTGAGGGACATCTTACTCGAGATGCCCGAGTCAAAGAACGAAAAAAATATGGATTAAGAAAAGCAAGAAAAGCACCTCAGTTTTCCAAAAGATAACTTTATATATATTAACAATAACATGGCTAAAAATAATATTCATCCTAGCTGGTATCCGGATGCAAAAGTGTATTGTGATGGTAAACATATAATGACTATTGGTTCTACAAAACCGGAATTACATGTAGATATTTGGTCTGGTAATCATCCGTTTTTCACCGGTTCACAGAGAATCCTAGATACAGAAGGTAGAGTAGAAAGATTTATGAGAAAGTATAGACTTAATAACGATCATACAGAAACAAAATAGAGTAATATAATACTGAATTTGACACTGAATTAAGCAAAAAGATACAATAACCTTGTACCACGATGAAGATTAGCATATAAAAAAATTATCTAATGCCAACAATACAACAACTAGTAAGATCATCCAGATCAAAAGCAGAAAGAAAAACAAAATCCCCAGCATTGAAAAAATGCCCACAAAGACGTGGTGTATGCACTCGTGTATATACTACTACACCCAAAAAACCTAATTCTGCCCTGAGAAAAGTTGCAAGAGTACGATTAACATCAGGCTTTGAAGTCACTGCTTATATACCAGGTATAGGGCATAATATACAAGAACATTCAGTAGTATTAATTCGAGGTGGTCGAGTTAAAGATCTACCTGGAGTTCGATATCATATTGTTCGCGGAACATTAGATTCTGCAGGAGTTAAAGATAGACAAAAAAGTCGTTCTAAATATGGTACAAAGAAACCTAAACAATAAATCATATATCAATACTTCATTACATTCACAACTATGTCCCGTAGAAATATATCTCGAAAAAGATTTATACAGAATGATCCAATCTACAAGAGTAAACTAGTTAGCATGCTTACAGTTCGCATCCTAAAAAGTGGCAAGAAAAGTTTAGCTCAAAAAATTATTTACCATTCTCTAGAAATTATTAAAGAAAGATCTCAAACTGAGCCTTTAGAAATTTTGGAACAAGCTGTTCGCAATGCTACACCATTAGTCGAAGTCAAAGCAAGACGTGTTGGAGGATCGACATATCAAGTTCCTATTGAAGTGAGAGCTTATCGAGGTACTAATTTGGCCTTAAGATGGATTACTCGCTTTGCGAAAGATAGATCAGGGAAAAATATGGCTAGTAAGTTAGCAAATGAAATCATGGATGCTGCCAGTGAAACTGGTAGTTCAATACGTAAAAGAGAAGAAACACATCGCATGGCAGAAGCCAATAAAGCATTTGCTCATTACAGGTATTAATCAATACGAGTAGTATTTTTTATCGCTAAAAGTAATTTATTAACTTATCATTAAATATATAATTATATGGCTAGAACAAAATTTGAGCGGAAAAAACCGCATGTTAATATTGGTACAATAGGGCATGTAGATCATGGTAAAACAACCTTAACAGCCGCTATCTCCGCAACTTTAGCAGTAGCCGGTAGCACACAACTGAAAAAATTTGATGAAATAGATGCTGCTCCAGAAGAAAAAGCAAGAGGTATTACAATTAATACTGCACACGTAGAATATGAAACAGACAATAGACATTACGCTCATGTAGACTGTCCTGGACATGCAGATTATGTAAAAAATATGATAACTGGGGCAGCTCAAATGGATGGTGCTATCCTAGTTGTATCTGCTGCCGATGGACCCATGCCACAAACAAGAGAACATATTCTACTTGCTAAACAAGTAGGAGTGCCAAATATTGTTGTATTTTTGAATAAAGAAGATCAAGTAGACGACGAAGAATTATTAGAATTAGTCGAGTTGGAAGTAAGAGAACTGTTAGCACAATATGATTTTCCAGGAGACGATATACCTTTCGTTGCCGGTTCAGCTCTATTAGCACTGGATTATGTTACACAAAATCCTGATACCCAAAAAGGTGACGATAAATGGGTTGATAAAATCCATGCTTTAATGGATGCTGTCGATGACTATATTCCAACTCCAGAACGTGATGTTGATAAAACATTCTTAATGGCAGTAGAAGATGTATTTTCTATTACTGGAAGAGGTACAGTCGCTACAGGACGTATTGAAAGAGGTATCATTAAAGTTGGAGACTCCATTGAAATTGTTGGCTTAAGAGATACACGGACCACCACAATTACTGGTCTAGAAATGTTTCAAAAAACATTAGATGAGGGTATGGCTGGTGATAACATTGGCATTTTATTACGGGGTGTACAAAAAAAAGACATTGAACGAGGTATGGTGTTGGCAGAACCTGGTACAATTACCCCACATACTCAATTTGAGGCTGAGGTATACATTTTAACTCAAGAGGAGGGAGGGAGACATACTCCATTTTTCTCCGGATACCGACCTCAATTTTATGTTAGAACAACTGATGTTACAGGAACTATTACTCAGTTTACAGCAGATGATGGATCAGCTGCAGAGATGGTTATGCCCGGTGATCGTATTAAAATGAGTGCTCAATTAATTAATCCTATTGCCATTGAACAAGGTATGCGATTTGCGATTAGAGAAGGTGGTCGTACAGTAGGTGCAGGAGTAGTCTCAAAAATATTAGAATAAGTATAATTATATGATTGTTAATACAAGCAATAAAATTAGAATTAAGCTGAAGGCGTATGATTATGTATTACTCGATACATCATGTAATAATATAATTGACACCGCCAGTAGAACAAATGCAAAACCTATAGGACCGATACCTTTACCTACTCGCAGAAAAATCTACTGTGTACTAAGATCTCCTCATGTGGATAAAGATTCTCGGGAACATTTTGAGTTAAGAACACATAAAAGAATTATTGACATCTATGATCCATCTTCTCATACAATTGATGCGTTGATGAAGTTAAATCTTCCTTCAGGTGTTGATATTGAAGTAAAATTATAGCAATATATAAAAGGTGTCTAAAATTAATTAGACACTTTTAGTTAAATCTTTAGAAAAACCTTAATATAATTCTTCTTCTTGATGTGTTTTAATTGTACAGTCACTAGTTGGATATGCGACACATGTTAAAATAAAACCTTCAGCTTCTTGGTCTTGATCTAAGAAAGATTGATCACTTTGATCAATAGTTCCTTCTACAACAACACCAGCACATGTTGAACATGCACCCGCACGACAAGAGTAAGGTAAATCATAACCTTTTTCTTCAGCAACATCTAAAATATATTGATCCGACGGACAAGTAATTGTTACTTCTTCATCTTCTAAAATTAATTTAACGTTATAGTCAGCCATCATATACTCCTTACTATTTAATACTGATCAAATTATTTCTCAATAATAGATAGACATCCCACTACATACCGAGAATATACTTAATCTATAGTTAACAATACATAATTTCACCCAGATTTTCTCGTAAAAGGATAAAATAGAAAACAATTTACTATACTAGAATAAAATTCAATAGATATTTTTTTTATAAGTTTACAATATTCACATCTTTTTCAAAATACCTTATGCAAAATCAAAAGCTAGACACTCAAAAAATTTCCTCCCAATATCAGCACGATGCACTAAAGCCCGATTTTAATAAAAGAGAAATCAAACAAAAAAATGGTATCTATACGCAAGAAGTATATGTATTGACACTGAGACTCATCAAACAATCAATACGCAGACCATCACTAGTTCTCACCGGTATATTGCAACCACTACTATGGCTTACACTGTTTAGTGCATTATTTCAGAATGCACCGATTCAATTATTCACTTATGGTCAGAAATATAGTGAATTTGTAAGTTGTGGCATCATAGTATTTACCGCATTCACATCTGCTCTAAACTCTGGCCTACCTATCATATTTGACCGAGAGTTTGGCTTTTTCAATAGAATTCTTAGCTCATCTATTTATTCACGTTATTCGGTTATTATAGCTTCATCGATTAATATTCTTCTATCAATTTATCTGCAAATTTTATTCATTGTTTTTACAATAAATATGCTTGGCAACTCAGTGCCACAGTCGTACCATTTTGCAACTGTTTTTATCATCTTATTTCTACTGAGCAATGCCGTTACTAGTATCAGCTTGATGCTGGCATTCATCTTACCTGGCCATATAGAATTACTCGCGTGTCTTTTAATAGTCAATCTACCTTTACTTTTTTCCAGTACTGCCTTAGCACCATTGGTTTTCATGCCATCTTGGTTGCAAATAATTGCTAGTATAAATCCTTTAACATATGCAATTGAGACTATTAGATATACATATCTAAATAAAATACTACTACCTACATCTATAATTATTACGACCACATGGGGTGAAATGAATCTTCATAAGATCATAATTATACTAGTCAGTACAAATATATTAACATTTATTATAAGCCATAAACTTATTAGCCACAAATTTGCAGACTAAAATATCGAAAGAATATAAATTTCCATAACAATGTTATAATATAATACAAATAATAAAATACCCTATGCATATACAATGCTATCATAAACGTAAGAAAGCAATTAAATTGATGTATTTTTACATGGAGGTATAAAAATTCAATGGGATTACCATGGTATCGCGTACATACAGTTGTATTAAATGATCCTGGACGACTGATTTCAGTTCATTTAATGCATACGGCTCTTGTATCAGGATGGGCAGGATCTATGGCCCTGTATGAACTAGCTGTTTTTGATCCATCAGATCCTGTTTTGAATCCAATGTGGCGACAAGGAATGTTTGTAATGCCGTTTATGGCCAGACTAGGAGTGACTGACTCATGGGGAGGATGGAGTATTACAGGAGAAAGCGTCTCAAATCCAGGTTTATGGAGTTTTGAAGGGGTAGCTATAACACATATAGTCCTGTCAGGAATGCTCTTTTTAGCTTCTATTTGGCACTGGGTTTACTGGGATCTAGAATTATTTCGTGATCCAAGAACTGGTGAACCAGCATTAGATCTTCCTAAAATTTTTGGGATACACCTATTACTATCGAGCTTATTATGCTTTGGTTTTGGCGCATTTCACACAACAGGTTTGTTTGGACCAGGTATATGGGTGTCTGATGCATACGGAATCACTGGTAAAGTCCAACCTGTAGCACCAGCATGGGGACCAGATGGCTTCAATCCTTTCAACCCTGGTGGGGTAGCATCACATCATATAGCAGCTGGAACTGTAGGAATTCTAGCAGGAGTATTTCACCTAACAGTAAGACCACCACAAAGATTATATAGAGCGCTGAGAATGGGAAATATTGAAACGGTCCTATCGAGCAGTATTTCTGCTGTCTTTTTTAGTGCTTTTATTACATGCGGTACAATGTGGTACGGATCTGCAACAACACCTATCGAACTATTTGGGCCAACAAGATATCAATGGGATAGTGGGTACTTCCAACAAGAGATCGAAAGAAGAGTAGAAAATTCGTTAACCGATGGTTTAAGTCCAGTAGAAGCATGGTCAAGAATACCAGATAAACTAGCATTTTACGATTACATTGGAAATAATCCAGCTAAAGGTGGTTTATTTAGATCAGGTCCTATGGATAAGGGAGATGGCATAGCAGAAGCATGGTTAGGGCACCCAATTTTCCAAGATAAAGATGGAAGAGAATTAACAGTCAGACGTATGCCTGCATTCTTTGAAACCTTTCCTGTCATTTTAGTAGACAAAGATGGAATTATTCGTGCAGACATACCATTTAGACGTGCCGAATCTAAATATAGCATAGAACAGGTTGGTGTGACAGTAAACTTCTATGGAGGTAAACTAAATGGTAAAGTTTTCACTGATGCACCAAGCGTGAAAAAATATGCTAGAAAAGCACAACTAGGCGAAGTATTCGAATTTGACAGAACAACCCTAGAAGCGGATGGTGTATTTAGAAGTAGTCCTAGAGGCTGGTTCACATTCGGACATGCAAATTTTGCATTAATTTTCTTCTTTGGACATTTATGGCATGGATCAAGAACTATCTTCAGAGATGTATTTGCAGGTATTGGAGCTGAAGTAACAGAACAAGTAGAATTTGGTGCATTCCAAAAACTAGGAGATAGAAGCAGTAAAAGACAAGGTGCAGTATAATAACGGACAATACGTAATATCACTTTAGGAGAAAATAAACAGAATGGAAGCTCTTGTATATGTATTTTTATTAACGGGTACGTTAATGGTAATCTTTTTTGCAATATTCTTTCGGGATCCACCTCGCATAGCAAAATAAACGAATAGCATAATTATTATAACTATCAAATAAGATATATTTGTATCTACCAAGTACTTTACTTGTAGATACAAATATAATCAACCTTATTCTTCATGCTCTTCAAACGGATCCCGTAATTCTTTGGCCGATGGGCCAAAAGCAGTATATATTGAGTATCCTGTTATGCCAAGCAGAAGACTAGAAATAAAAATGCTTAAAACAGTAGCTGTTTCCATAGTTTTAATAGAAATAAAATGTACTACTCTGACGAAATCAGAATACAATATAAAGTATAACAAAAAAAAACAAGAATTTTATGGCACTAAGAACTAGACTAGGAGAAATACTAAGACCGTTAAACTCAGAGTATGGAAAAGTAGCACCAGGATGGGGTACAACACCAATAATGGCTGTATTCATGTTGCTATTTTTTCTATTTCTTTTAATCATTCTACAAATTTATAACTCTTCTTTAGTATTGGAGAATGTAGATGTAGATTGGGCTACTTTAGGAAGCTAAATATCTATATATATTTTTAATTACTTAGTCGATAGCTGATACATTATTAAGTAATAGCAATAATGTATCATGTACTAAGTATGCAATTAGATCATTAAACAACTATTTATTATTTCACTTCTACTACTTCGTCTTCTGCAAAACTATTGCTATTTACACCACTATATGTTTCTTTTTCAAATCTTACTAAAATTGGATATTTAATCCCTGTATCGACTTTCACAACAGTACCCCTATCTTGGTACCAATAAGATTCTTTACGCAAAACCTTAATCACACTACCTTTCTTGACCATAACGATTCTCTCCATAATAAATACAATACAATCAATTTTATTTTACAAGAATAGTTTTTTTTCTTACTTTTTACAATAACTTTTAACAAGATTGTAGATATGTTATTTTCACTACAAATAAATAACTAAATAATTAATTGCCTTCATATTCACTTAACTGTTACATTGGTTAAAGAATGAAAAATTTCACAAAGTAAGAGGTATAATACAAATGAAAGTATCTTGGAAAACTATTATGCTTTGGTCACTACCTTTTTTAGTGATCGGCTTTTTCTTATGGCAGGGTTTCTTAACTCCTAGTACAACAGATCTAAATAGTAATGTCGCTAGCTCCAGAATGACTTATGGACGTTTTCTGGAGTACTTAGACATGGGATGGATAAAAAAAGTTGATCTGTATGATAATGGACATACAGCTATTGTTGAAGCATTGGGCCCTGAGTTAGGTAACCGAGTTCAAAAAATAAGAGTCGAATTACCTGCCAGTGCACCAGAACTAATTACCAAACTTCGTCAAGCACAAATCGATATTGATGCACACCCTACCAAAAACAATGGTGCTGTTTTCAATTTAATTGGCAATTTATTCTTTCCTCTACTATTCATAGGAGGATTAGCGATATTATTTAGAAGATCCAATAACAATGCCGGTGGACCAGGACAGGCAATGTCATTTGGCAAATCAAAAGCATTATTTCAAATGGAAGCAAAAACAGGCGTAGTCTTTAATGATGTAGCAGGTGTAGATGAAGCAAAAGAAGAATTTCAAGAAGTAGTGACATTTCTAAAAGAACCTGACTCATTTACAGCGGTTGGTGCTAAAATCCCTAAAGGAGTTCTACTCGTTGGACCTCCAGGAACTGGAAAGACACTGCTGGCTAAAGCTATAGCAGGTGAAGCCAATGTTCCCTTCTTTAGTATCTCAGGGTCAGAATTTGTTGAAATGTTTGTTGGTGTTGGTGCCTCAAGAGTTAGAGATTTATTTAAAAAAGCAAAAGAAAACGCTCCATGCATAGTATTTATTGATGAAATAGATGCTGTTGGCAGACAAAGAGGAACTGGAATTGGTGGTGGCAATGATGAAAGAGAGCAAACCTTAAACCAACTACTTACAGAAATGGATGGCTTTGAAGGTAATACTGGCATTATTGTGATAGCTGCTACGAATAGAGCTGATATCCTGGATTCTGCACTGCTGAGACCAGGACGTTTTGATAGACAAGTTACGGTAGATGTTCCTGACCTAAATGGCCGACTAGCTATCTTACAAGTACATGCAAGAAATAAAAAAATGGACGATCAAATATCGATTAGTACAATTGCAAGAAGAACACCAGGTTTTTCAGGTGCAGATTTAGCTAACCTACTTAATGAAGCTGCAATTTTGACAGCAAGACGTCGTAAAGATGCTATTACAATTGCAGAGGTAGATGCATCAATTGACAGAGTTGTCGCAGGTATGGAAGGAACACCATTAGTTAATAGCAAAAGTAAGAGACTAATTGCATACCATGAAGTTGGACATGCACTTATTGGCACATTACTAGAAGAGCATGATCCTGTACAAAAAGTTACATTAATACCAAGAGGACAAGCAAGAGGCTTAACTTGGTTTATTCCTAACGAAGATCAATCCTTAATTTCCCGAGGACAAATTAAAGCACGTATTATGGGTGCACTAGGTGGTAGAGCAGCTGAAGAAATTGTTTTTGGCAATACTGAAGTTACAACAGGGGCTAGTAATGATTTACAGCAAGTAACATCAATGGCTCGACAAATGGTAACTAGATTTGGGATGTCTAATATTGGTCCACTGTCATTAGAAAGTGAAGACAGTAATCCTTTCTTAGGCAGAGGTATGAATTCAGGTAATGAATATTCTGACGAGATTGCTATTAAAATTGATCAACAAGTACAACAAATTGTTCATCAATGCCATACTCAAGTACTGAGTATGATTGAGGATAATAGAGTAGTTATTGATAAGCTTGTTGATTTATTGATAGAACACGAAACTATTGATGGGGAACAGCTTGAAGAAATAATCCAAGAATATACAGTAATACCCCAAAAGCAAGAATATATCAAACAATTCTAGTGGGAACAGCACGAGACTGACGGGATTCGAACCCGCAACTTCCGCCGTGACAGGGCGGTGCTCTAACCAGTTGAACTACAGTCCCTATTATTAATAATACAAATACATCCATTCAGTACCTTAGGAGAGAGAGGGATTCGAACCCTCGGTACGTTAATAGTACGTACAACAGATTAGCAATCTACCGCTTTAAACCACTCAGCCACCTCTCCTTAGAAATATTCTACATAACAACCTAACACATTAATACAAAAAATGATAGACCTAGTTTACATGATACTTATATGTGGCTCAAGCGGGATTTGAACCTGCGACCTTGGGCTTATGAGTCCCCTGCTCTGACCAACTGAGCTATTGAGCCTCAAAAGATGTACCACTTCATACATTACCAAAATTCTTAAAAATAAACAAGATTCTATTCAACTCTTAATTGTGGTACCAACAATTACGTCATCCATCAAACTGCAGAGTAAACTATTAGGTACACGTCCATCTATGATTTTAGCAATAGATACTCCATTTTTTAGAGCATTCAAACAAGACTCAACCTTAGGTATCATCCCACCAAAGATATATCCACTTGCGATCAAATCAGTGACTTGTGTAGCAGTTAAAGAACCAAAAACACTGTTAACATCCTTACAATCTTTTAGAATACCAGGGGTATCAGTTAACATAATGAGCATATCAGCATTTAATTCAGCCGCAATTGATCCTGCTACTATATCGGCATTTATATTGTAAGATAAACCCGCTTCATTAACCCCCAAGGGAGCTATCACAGGTATGTACTGGTTTTTTAATAGCAACTTAATTACCTCAACGTTCAAATGATCAACTTCAGCAACTCGGTTATTAGATTTAGAATCAATTGGTAAAGCCCTAATTAAATTACTATCATGACCTGACAATCCAACAGCTCGTGGATTATTTTTATTAAGCATAGCAACAATATTTTTATTAACTTGTCCAGCTAAAACCATTTGCACTACCTGCATAGTGCTAGGATCTGTTACTCGAATACCTTTATCAAATTTGGGTTGTATTTGTAGTTTTTCCAAACACTTATTAATTGCCGGACCACCACCATGTACAATTACAAATTGTACTCCTAAATCATGCAATAAAAGAATATTAGCGATGACTTTGTCAGTAAGTATCATGTCTTTCATGGCCGCTCCACCATATTTGACAACCACTTTTTTTCCTTTAATATCTTGTACTAAGGAATGTATCATATCAAAAGAAGCCAACTTGTCTGAGTAATCCATAATAGTTATAATTTTAATAAATAACACAAATGAGTCTATAGTCACCAAATGAGTTCACTAGTCAAACATCATATAAGTAGTAATACAATAGTAGAAACTTAACAATAATACGTAAATGCATACAAGAGAAATTATACAATAATTCAACATTACTAATCATATCACATGAACATATTTTGGGAAAATATTTGGAAGTTTCCAAAATTTATTATATCAGTCTTCATTGGTTTTTTCTTGACAGCTGCTTACCCTTTTTTCCAGTTATCAAAAAACAGAAAAATATTCTATTTCATCTTCTCAATCATCATTTTAATAGCAGGATTGCTTGTTATAGTTCTCAAAGAGATGCTAGGATACACGTGAAACTAAATTATTTAGACGATGCAGTAAAGAACAGTTACCAAACAACCCCAAAAATTAGACACATATAATATTATAGTAACTACTATCATATAAGGTACACTCTTATCCCTATCACTTATGAATAATGACACTATTTATCGAACAGGTGCCTTTGCTTTATTAGATAGCTTAGTTAGACATGATGTCACTCATATCTTTGGCTATCCTGGAGGTGCGATTCTTCCCATATACGATGAACTATATAAATGGGAAGAAAAAGGATTAATACAACATATCCTAGGAAGACATGAACAAGGATCTTCTCACGCTGCTGATGCCTATGCACGATCAACCGGCAAAGTAGGAGTATGTTTTGCTACATCCGGACCTGGAGCGACTAACTTAGTAACCGGTATAGCCACAGCACAAATGGATTCTGTACCAATTGTTGTAATTACGGGTCAGGTAGCTAGAGCATTTATTGGTACAGATGCATTTCAAGAAGTAGATATTTTTGGTATTACTTTGCCAATTGTGAAACACTCATATGTTGTAAGAGATCCTAAAGATATGTCCAAGATTATTGCGGAATCCTTTTATCTTGCAAAACATGGGAGACCTGGTCCTGTGTTAATTGATGTACCTAAAGATGTTGGTTTAGAAAAGTTCATATATGAACCAGTTTACCCCAGTAAAATTAATTTACCAGGATGTAAACCAATTATACAGTCACATAATCATCAGATTAATCATGTTTTAGAATTATTAAAAGACTCTCGCCAGCCTTTGTTATATGTAGGAGGAGGAGCTATCATAGCAGATGCTTACATTGAGGTTGAACAACTGGCGACACGGTGCCAAATCCCTGTGACGACAACTTTAATGGGCAAAGGAATCATAGATGAGAATCATGATTTAGCATTAGGTATGCTAGGTATGCATGGAACGGCATATGCCAATTTTGCTGTAAGTGAATGTGATTTATTAATCGCTCTAGGTGCGAGATTTGATGATAGAGTCACTGGTAAATTAGATGAATTTGCATGTAATGCACAAGTTATTCATATTGATATTGATCCAGCAGAAATAGGAAAGAATCGTATACCTCAGCTCGCAATTGTAGGTGATATCAAGTCTGTACTTGAAGAATTGATGAAGCTTATTTATGGACAGAATTTATTTCTTGAGACATATACTTATTCTTGGAAGGAAAGAATTAAGAAGTGGAAGCAGCAGTATCCATTGTTAATTCCTCGACAAATGTCAAGGATCTCTCCTCAAGAAATTTTAAGTGTGTTAAACAAATATGCGCGAAATAGCTACTATACTACTGATGTTGGACAACATCAAATGTGGGCAGCTCAATTTATCAATGTCTTACCAAGACATTGGATGTCTAGTGCCGGACTTGGAACAATGGGCTATGGTCTCCCAGCAGCAATTGGCGTACAAATTGCTTTTCCACAAGAGCAAGTCATATGTATTAGTGGTGATGCTAGCTTTCAAATGAATCTACAAGAATTAGGTACAATTGCACAATATCAATTGCCTGTGAAAATTCTTATTATTAATAACAAGTGGCAGGGCATGGTTAGACAGTGGCAGCAAGCATTTTATGGTGAGCGTTATTCGCATTCTAGTATGTCTTCAGGTGCACCAAATTTAAGTCGTATAGCGGCTTCCTATGGTATTAAAGGTTTAACACTTGAAAATCGTAAACATATGGATGAAACTTTAAAAGAGTTTATTAATACATCTGGTCCTATTATATTAGATTGCCATGTAGTAGAAGATGAGAATTGTTATCCTATGGTAGCTCCGGGTAAAAGTAATGCTCAAATGATTGGTATTCACAAGCCTGTTCGAACAACTAATGCCAATAGATAGTTTAGTTGTTCACTAGTTTGCTACTAAATATAAAAGTATAAAGAGTAGGAATTGACTGTATATAGTATAAGCCCTTAATGAGAATTGAACTCATGACCTTCTCCTTACCAAGGAGATGCTCTACCACTGAGCCATAAGGGCTGTGCAATATTTTTATAGAATGGGCCGGGTTGGATTTGAACCAACGTAGGCAAAGCCAGCGGATTTACAGTCCGCCCCCATTAACCACTCGGGCACCGACCCTGTACATTATCACCCTCTACTACTATAACATACTTACAGAGTAAACACAATTATGTTGAGGAAAAAGAATATATGTTATGAGCAGTTAACCGGTTTTTATACAATATAGAAAAGTTAATATCTAATATATGGATCGAATATTATAGACATAGCAGGATTTGAACCAGCGACTCCCACGATGTCAACGTGGTACTCTAACCAACTGAGTTATATGTCTATCTATGCTAATTCTACAGTATATTGATTATTTATGGTATTGTAGAATAGTACGTATATTATGATTGAGTTGTAATTAGGTGAATCTTTGTTTTAAGCGCGTAGCTTTTCCTGATCGATCTCTCAAATAGTATAGTTTTGCTCGTCTTACTTTAGATCTTCGTGTAATTTGTATGTTTTGTATCCTCGGAGAATGTATTAAATATACTCGTTCAACACCAATGCCTTGCATAATTTTTCTAATTGTAATAGTAGTATTTAAATGTGCATTGTGTTTTGCTATAACTACTCCTTCTGCATATTGTATACGTTCCTTATTGCCTTCTTGAATTAATAGACCCATTCTAATTGAGTCGCCAATCGCAATATCTGGTATATTGTTTTTAATATAATTCTTCTCTATTTCTTGAATAATATTTGGATTAAAGGTTTGTTGAAATTGCATTCTACGATATATTTGAAATATTTGTTAAAGTATATCTTTCACTAGTCTAAAGTGCTCATTGTGTGATTGAGTATTAGCTATGTATGTTTATAATTTATCTCTGCAAAGATTATGAAAGATATCAAGTTGTTAATTTCGATTACTTTAGATAATATATACTGTCAATCATCGGTAGACATATCTTTTAGTGTTATTGATTATGTGCTACTATCAACGAATCTTGCTGTTAAGTATTGTGCTGCTTTTTTGCTAATGTCACATTGTTGTATGCATATGACTGATGATTTGTTTTTGGAAGTTATGTCATGTAATCTACGTGCTATCAATATATATTGTTGGTTAGATATGAATCTCATATATTCTAAACCACTCATAAGTAATATAATTTCTTATCTTAAACTAAAAAGTACTAAAAGTAAAACAAAAAATTATTACCGTAAATATTTAATTTATTAGTTTATTACCTTTTATTTCTTTTACGTATTAAGTTCTTGTGTTAATTGTGCTAATATTTATTAGTATCAAAGGTAATAATTTTTATTATATGTATTAATATGTTTGAACGCTTCACCGAAAAAGCAATTAAAGTGATTATGTTAGCTCAAGAAGAAGCACGGCGACTAGGGCATAATTTTGTTGGAACTGAACAAATTCTACTCGGATTAATAGGAGAAGGGACTGGTATTGCTGCACAAGTGCTCAAGTCGATGAATGTGAATTTGAAAGATGCACGTATTGAAGTTGAAAAAATTATCGGTCGTGGTTCAGGTTTTGTAGCGGTTGAAATACCATTTACTCCTCGTGCAAAACGCGTTTTAGAGTTGTCATTAGAGGAAGCAAGGCAACTAGGTCATAACTATATAGGTACTGAGCATTTATTGATGGGCTTAGTTCGTGAAGGAGAAGGAGTAGCAGCTCGTGTGTTAGAAAACTTAGCTGTTGATGTTTCTTCTATTCGTACTGAAGTAATCCAAATGTTGGGTGATAATGCTGAAGCTAATGCAAATGGTAATAATAATGTTCAGACCAGAAGTAAGACTCCAACATTAGAAGAATTTGGATCTAATTTAACAGAACTAGCAATTGAAGGTGTCTTAGATCCTGTTGTTGGTCGTCAGAAAGAAATTGAGCGTGTGATCCAAATTTTGGGTCGTCGTACAAAAAATAATCCTGTACTGATTGGTGAGCCGGGAGTGGGTAAAACTGCACTCGCAGAAGGTCTTGCTCAAAGAATTGCGAATAGAGATGTACCTTCAATATTAGAAGATAAGCTTGTAATTACTTTGGATGTTGGCTTACTTGTTGCTGGTACAAAATACCGCGGTGAGTTTGAAGAAAGATTAAAGCGTATTATGGATGAAATTAAATCAGCTAACAATGTTATATTAGTTATCGACGAAGTACATACGCTTATAGGTGCAGGTGCTGCGGAAGGTGCAATTGATGCTGCTAATCTATTAAAGCCTGCATTAGCAAGGGGAGATCTTCAATGCATAGGCGCTACAACTCTAGAAGAATACCGTAAGCATATTGAAAAAGATGCTGCTTTGGAAAGACGCTTTCAACCTGTAATGGTTGGTGAGCCTAGTGTAGAGGAGACGATAGAAATTCTATTTGGATTAAGAGATCGTTATGAAAAACATCATCAATTAAAAATGTCTGATGGTGCTTTGGCTGCTGCGGCAAAGTATGCTAATCAGTATATTTCTGATCGTTTTTTACCTGATAAAGCTATTGATTTAATTGATGAAGCGGGTTCCAGGGTGCGGCTTTTGAATTCTCAATTGCCTCCTGCTGCTAGAGAATTAGATAAAGAATTACGTACCGTTCTAAAAACGAAAGATGAAGCTATACGTGCCCAAAAATATGAAAAAGCAGAACAATATAGAACACGTGAGATGGAGATAAAGGCACAAATAGCAGCCATAGCACAAAGCAAGAAAACTGAGCCAGATTTGAGTCTGGAAGATCCTGTAGTAACTGAAGAGGATATTGCAGAAATTGTTGCTTTTTGGACAGGTATACCGGTAACTAAATTAACGAAGAGTGAATCTGAAAAACTATTACATATGGAAGAAACATTGCATGGACGAATAATAGGCCAGGATGAAGCTGTAGTAGCTGTCTCCCGGGCTATTCGTCGTGCTAGAGTTGGCTTGAAAAATCCAGGACGGCCAATTGCAAGCTTCATATTTTCTGGACCAACAGGGGTTGGAAAAACTGAATTAACTAAAGCATTAGCTTCATACTTTTTTGGTGCAGAAGAAGCAATGGTACGCTTAGATATGTCAGAATATATGGAAAGACATACTGTTTCTAAGTTGATTGGCTCTCCACCAGGTTATGTTGGATATAGCGAAGGAGGTTATTTAACGGAAGCTGTCCGTAAGCGACCTTATACAGTTATTTTATTTGATGAAATAGAGAAAGCTCATCCTGATATTTTTAACTTATTGCTTCAAATTTTAGAAGATGGTAGATTGACCGATGCTAAAGGCAGAACGATTGATTTTAAAAATACTTTATTAATCATGACTTCGAATATTGGTTCAAAAGTGATTGAAAAAGGAGGAGGTAGTTTAGGATTTGAGTTGGGTGAATCACAAGTTGAATCACAGTATAATCGAATCAGAACACTCGTGAATGAAGAGCTGAAACAGTATTTTCGTCCAGAATTTTTAAATCGTTTAGATGAAATTATTGTATTTAGGCAGCTTACTAAAGATGAAGTTCGAGAGATTGCAGATATGATGTTAAAAGAAGTCTTTGAAAGAATTAAGCAACAAGAAATCCAATTGGATGTTACTGAGAGATTTAAAAATCGTTTGGTCGATGAAGGTTATAACCCTAGTTATGGAGCAAGACCATTAAGAAGAGCAGTTATGCGTTTGTTGGAAGATAGTTTAGCAGAAGAAGTACTTTCGGGCAAAATTAAAGCTGGTGATAGTGCTGTTGTAGATGTAACTGATGAAGGTGAAGTTACAGTTTTATTGGGTGAAAAGCTGGAACTCTTATCAAGTTGATGGTCTAAATGTAAATGCCAAGAACCAGGTTTGAACTGGTGACACGAGGATTTTCAGTCCACTGCTCTACCAACTGAGCTATCTCGGCTATACCTTAACTAAATAGATGATAACATATTAATGCAATTAACTGATTTCTTAAATACAAATGTTACAAATCATCATATCAAGTTAGAGGTTGTGAAACGAGGAAAAAGTCGGATTGAATTGTAATTCTATATTGCCAGTTGGACCATTGCGGTGTTTAGCTATAATTAAGTTGGTTATTTGTTTATCTTGGATTATCTGGTTATTATAGTATGCCTCTCTATACAACATCAAGACTAGATCAGCATCTTGCTCTATTGAGTTATGTAAAATATATTGTGAATTACATATAAAGCTTGTAGTTTCATGTATATGTAAATCGTACATTATATCTTTTATGAAGTTAGATATAATGTATGATACAGGACTATTTCTTTTATTTTTCTTTAAGTACCAATTATGGTTTTCTATATAGGTATTCTGTTTAATAGTATCGGCTCGTTTCCATCCAATTTCGGTTAATACAGGATGGTTGTGTGTTAAATGACATATGCAGTTGCCTGATTGTGTGAAATAGTATCCATATTGCTTTTGTGTTTGGCGAATTTGAGGTTTTAGATATGATTGTTGAGTTTGTTGGTATCTTAGAGGTCTAGTATATAGAATCAGGCTGTATGTTGTCTTGATTATTTTATTGTGATAACCAATACAGCCACTTTCTCGTAAATCTGATAGCATCGGTTGTTTATTTACTCTATTTTCTACATTTCGATTGAGCTGTGATAAAACAATAATTGGCACACATAGTTCTTTGGCCAAAATCTTTAAAGATCTAGTGATATATGATAGCTCTTCCGCCCGGTTTGTAATCGTAGTGGTATCAAATTGAATTAGTTGTAAATAGTCGATAATTATGAGCTGAAGATTCTGACAAGTATTTTTAATTGTTTTAGCAGTATTGGTTAGATTACTTAAAGACATATTTGAATTGTCATTTATATGTATTTGAGATTTAACTAATTGATTTGCAGCTTTTTGAACATTGACCCAATCAATTGTATTGATATGTCCTAATTGTAGTTTATTGATTGATACTTCAGCTAACATTGACATTAATTTATATAGTATTTGTTCTCTTGACATTTCCAGGCTAAAGATACATATGCTTTGTGAATGCTTTTGAATGAGATTGGTAGCTATGTTTAAACTAAATGATGTTTTACCCATTGAAGGACGTCCTGCAATTACAATTAAGTCACCTGCTTTAAAGCCATGACTAATTTTATCTAAATCAGTAAATCCTGACATCACCATCTTATTATTATTGATTGAATATTCTTCTTGTAAATTAATTAATAAATTTGATAGTAAGAAGCTCATGTTGTCATCTTTGGCATAAGTCAATTGATTCTGTATATTTTCAAGATATTTATTAGTTTTAGTGAATAAAGTTTTGGGCGTGATAGATGATATGTATGCTAGTTTGATTATGTTGTATCCATGTTGAATTAGTAATCTCCTTAAGTATTTATCTTTTATGAGATTTATATAGTACTGAGCTGTAGGATAGGTAAGATCTTGAGAGATAAAAATTTGTGCATTCTTTAACAGGTTGAGGATCTTACGGATTCCTCCAATATGGTTGAGTAAGTTAAGATCCCATAACGTATTGATTAGTATGATTGAGTCTACATAATCTTTTGTGATATATATTTCGATTATGGTTCTATAAATGATTTGATGAGTTTCCAGGCAAAAAGATTCTGTAATTAACTCATTAATAGCTAGTTGCATTATTTCAATATTAACTAGTATACCACCAAGCACAATTTCTTCTGCTAGATTATTTTGGGGTGGTAATTGTTCATGATATTTGATTAAAGAATCTTGATTAAGCATTTCTCTACACTATTTTATTAGCTTGATGAGTATCGTTAAAGTTAGATAGTTTCAGGAAGTATGTGAAGTTTTAAGTGGATATTGATGTCAGATGTTAGACCAACCGAGATGTCGTACACGCCTATGGTTTTTATTGTAGGTATGCTGATTTGTGATTTTTCTAGCTTAATGCCAGTTGTATCATGTATTATTTCTACCATATCTTTATCATTAATACTGCCAAATATATGGTTGTTGTCACTAACTCTACGTTTGGTACTGAATTTGTGAATTGCTTCCAATTGTGCTTTGGTGTCAAGTGCTGATTTTTCTTTCGCTTGATTAATCAAAAGTTCTTGTGCAGCTTTATGCTTAAGATAATTGATTTTGTGTGTTGTAAGAGGTTCAGCAATACGTTGTGGCAGCAAATAGTTTCTTGCATATCCAGGACTTACTTGTACAACATCTCCACTATTACCTAAGTCTTTTTGGTGTGAATTGAGTATAACTTGAATCTTTTTTTTCGGCATAAAATATGTTTAGTATTATGAATACGTATTATTATATACAATAATCTCAAAATATGATATAGTTATGGATCTCTTTTATAGATAAAGTTTTATATTGTAGGAAAGGTGGCCGAGTGGTTGAAGGCACAGCATTGGAAATGCTGTTTAGTATATTTACTAACGAGGGTTCGAATCCCTTCCTTTCCTTGAGTATTGATCCTGCAATTCGTAGCTTTGTATGATGATTTGCATATTATAGTCGAAGAGTAAAATGATGGATTGACTGTTTGAACAGTAGTATACTGGCTAGACGTGATCTTGTAATAGAGTTACAGTATACTACAATGATTTTTTGCGAAGCCTGATTAATAAGCATTTGTTGATTTGTGTATTTTTTGAGTTTGTATAATGGTATATTAATGGCATGAATAATATGCTCTGTTTCATATTCTTCTTGGTCTCTAATATCAATTAAATAAATAGGTTTATTATTCAGTAGCATCTGGTGCAATTGATGTAATGAAAGAGTGATTCCTTGAATTTCTGAAGTATGCTTGAATTTAGAAGTGATGTCTTGATATTGTTGTCTGATAGAAACTTTACGGAAACTGTTATGTAGTAAATTATATGTAATAAGTTGACCGCTAGAAATTGTTCCGAGGCCAAGCACTACTTTGATAGTTTCTGTAGCTTGAAGCATTCCAATTATTCCTGGCAGAATACCTAAAATACCATTATCATTACAAATATGATCTTGCCCACTTTGTTTTAATTGGTTTAAATTGTGATAATGTGGTCCTCCTTGATAGTTGAAAATACTGATGTGTCCGTCGAATGTTGATACAGCACCATATATGTGTATCTTATGAAGCTCTTGGCAAATTCTGCTTATAAGTAATCTTGTTTCAAAGTTGTCAGTATTATCTAGGATAATATCGTATTTTTGTACTATCTTATGGGCATTTGATGGGTGAAATCGGAAATTAAATATTTTGATATTACAGAAAGGATTAACATGGCTTAAGTGTTTCTTAGCTGACTCACTTTTTGAACATCCGATATCTTTTCTTCTGTAAAGTAGTTGTCTATGTAAATTAGATCGTTCTACATAATCACCATCGATGATTCCGAGATTTCCTATGCCACTACTTGCTAAATATAATAAACTTGATGAAGCTAGGGCACCTGCACCTATAGATAATATACGGCTTTGTTTTAATCTATTTTGGCCTTGATGTTGAATTTCTGGGATGATGATATGCTTAGCATATGTTTCATGTTCTTCTAAGCTTAAGTTGAAGGGCTGAGATTTGATGTTTGAAAAATACTTCGACATCGGTGATAAGTTGTGGTATTAGATTTATATAAGTTACTATTATATAGTCCTGTAAAGCGCTCTTAGTTCAGTTGGTAGAACGTAGGTTTCCAAAACCTAATGCCGAGGGTTCAAGTCCTTCAGAGCGCGGTACTTGTATTGATTTTTACATTATGTAGGCTATCTTTTTATGTCGCAATTAATATACAATGATTTTAGAAAATAATTGACTATTATTTTACTCAGTATGTGTTATTGAGTATCATATTGAGTGTAAAGTGATTATTTCAGTATATTTCATTTCTTTCTTTAATAAACTAATGTATGGCTAAAAAAATTATTGCTATTGTAAAATTAGCGTTAAGCGCCGGAAAAGCAACTCCTGCGCCTCCTATTGGACCCGCATTAGGTCAGCATGGTGTTAATATTGTAATGTTTTGCAAGGATTATAATGCCAGAACTGCCGATAAGCAAGGTTTAATTATTCCTGTAGAAATTTCTATTTATGATGATCGTAGTTTTAGTTTTGTCTTGAAAACTCCCCCAGCTTCGGTTTTGTTATCTAAAGCAGCGGGTGTAGAGAAAGGTTCAGGTACACCTAATATGAATATGGTCGGTTCTATTACTGATAAACAACTTACGGAAATTGCAGAGACTAAATTGCAAGATTTAAACACGAATAATGTGTTACAAGCAAAAAAGATTATAGCTGGAACAGCAAAAAATATGGGTATTCGAATAGATACTTAGTTATATTGTATTGAGGGATATGATTTATGGGTAAAAAGCAAAGATCACGTAGGTTTAAAAGTGCAGCTACTGCAGTTCGTGATAATGTGTATGATTATAAAAAAGCTATTGATTTACTGAAGCAAACTTCTTCTGCTAAGTTTGTGGAAACAGCTGAAGTACATATTGTATTAGGACTGGATCCAAAGTATGCTGATCAACAATTGCGTTCAACAGTTATCTTGCCAAAAGGAACTGGTAAATCTGTGGTTGTGGCTGTAATTACAAAAGGTGATAAAATTGCAGAAGCACAAGAGGCAGGTGCAGATATTGTCGGTTCGGAAGAAATGTTATCACAGATTATGCAAGGTGATATTAATTTTGATAAATTGATTGCAACTCCTGACATGATGCCATCAATTGCTAAATTAGGTCGTATTCTTGGTCCAAAGGGTTTAATGCCATCGCCGAAAGCAGGGACAGTAACTACTGATATTACTAATGCAGTGCGGGAATTTAAAATTGGAAAATTAGAATACCGAGTAGATAAAACAGGAATTGTTCATATGCCTTTTGGGAAAAGTAATTTTTCTACTGAGGATTTATCGGAGAATTTATTGACTATTCAGGAATCGATTGATCGTAGTAGACCTTCTGGAGCAAAAGGGAAGTATTGGAAAACTTGTTATATTTGTAGTACTATGGGACCATCGATAGGAGTTGATATTACGACCTTTTAGCAATGAGGATCTGCAGAAGCATCTATCGATTATTGATTTAAGACTATTTATAGAATATTGTCTCTGCTTATTGTATTTATACGTTTATTTACTTATTTTTTAATATTTCATGACAAATAAAATTGCAAGTATTATAGAAGATCTAAAATCACTTACGCTTTTAGAAGCAGCAGAATTAGTAAAAGAAATTGAAACTACATTTGATGTTGACGCTTCGCAAGCGTCTGCTTCAGGTACAGTGGTTATGGCTGGTCCCGGTACTGGTACTGCAGCAGCAGAGATTGAAGAGAAAACCGAGTTTGATGTAATTTTATCTGAGGTTCCAGCACCGAAGAAAATAGCTATCTTAAAAGTTGTGAGGTCATTGACGGGTTTGGGATTAAAAGAAGCTAAAGAATTGGTTGAATCTGCTCCTAAAACTTTAAAAGAGGCCACTGGTAAAGATGAAGCTGAGCAGATGAAGGCTAAATTGGAAGAAGCAGGAGCAAAAGTTGACGTGAAATAAGATTTTTGCCTTGAGTCAATAAATAAATTGTAATTCATTGACTCAAGGCTCTAGAAGGTATTTGATTTGAATTTGATGTTTACTAAGGCGGTGGATTTAAAATAATCCTAGTGTGATTGCCTTAGATAAAGGCATTGTAGCTCCAATACCCAGCCAAATACTTACAAATGTTCCTACTAAAAATACTGTTGTAGCAACAGGACGTCTGAAAGGGTTTTGAAACTTGTTAATACTTTCGATAAATGGTACCGTGATGAGACCTGCTGGTACAGCTGCCATAGACAGTACTCCAATTAACTTATTTGGAATTACTCTTAGTAAGTTAAATGTTGGGAAAAAATACCATTCCGGTAAAATTTCTAGCGGTGTTGCGAAAGGATCAGCTTTTTCTCCTAGAGCTGATGGTTCTAAAATAGCTAATCCTACTACGCATGCTATAGTCCCCAGAATTACTGTTGGAAACATATAAAGCAAATCATTAGGCCATGCTGGTTCGCCATAATAGTGATGACCCATTCCTTTTGCTAATTTTGCCCTTAAATTTGGATCGGTTAAATCTGGTTTCTTAATAATTGACATATATCTATTCCTTAAGCGTGAGTGTTTTGTGTTACGTGTGAAATTAACTTATAGCGGTCCGGAGATACCTTGTTTGCGTATCATTAGAAAATGCATTAACATAAATACAGCTGTTAATAATGGTAAGACAAAAGTATGTAAACTATAAAATCGTGTAAGTGTGCCTTGTCCTACACTTACTCCGCCTCTTAGTAATTCAACAATACTGCCCCCTACAACCGGTACTGCTTCAGGTACTCCTGTTACAATTTTAACTGCCCAGTAACCGATTTGGTCCCAAGGTAGTGAATAACCTGTTACTCCAAATGATACTGTTAATACAGCTAGAATTACTCCTGTAACCCATGTTAGTTCTCTAGGTTTTTTAAAACCTCCAGTGAGATAAACTCTATAAACATGTAGATTTAACATAAGAACCATCATACTCGCAGACCATCTATGTATGGACCTAATTAACCATCCATAATTAACGTCTGTCATTATATACTCTACTGACGAAAAAGCTTCTGCAACAGTGGGTCTGTAATAAAAGGTCATCGCAAAGCCACTGGCAACTTGAATCAAGAATGATGTAAACACAATGCCACCTATGCAATAGAAAATATTGACATGAGGCGGTACATATTTACTTGTGATATCATCAGCAATTGCTTGTATTTCTAGTCGTTCTTCAAACCAGTCATAAATCTTACCCATTATTTTGAGATCCTGTCGGTATCTTTAGTTTTTTACATATAGACTGTATACTACACTTCTGCAGAATATAAAATTACACTATTACTGCATACATTATAGTATAGCATATTTGTTCAGTAGAAATATATTGCTGATCCGAATTTGTTTTTTGGTATATTCTATAATATAATCATTCTCTAATTGTCGGATAATACGACTTGCTGTATTTCGTGTGCTTCCTGTAATAGTTGCTATCAGTTTATAAGATAACTGAACATCAAGTACTAAAGAGTGTTGGTAGCTTCGTCCAGTTACTTCGCATAATAATAACAAAAGATGTATAATACGATTGCGTATACTCTTATGTATCCAAATACTTAATAAATTTACTTCTGATGATTGTTGCTTGGTACGGGTGTGATATGCTGTAATAATCGACTTATATAAATTTTTTGATGTGCTAGGAATACTTATAATGTATGTATTGACTATCGGTGTGAGTTCATAGCAATAGTTATAGTATTTGCCTTGTTGAAAGATATCTTGTATGATATGTCCTGTACATACCAAATCTGAACTGAATCTTTCATTATTGGAAAAGAGTTTGTTAATAATGATTACTCCTTGAATTATAATATAAATATTATGGTCGTTAGAATAAATCATTAGTAAGTCTCCTGGTTGTAGTTGATGTATTGAAGGTCTTATGACTCTGGTGATTTGATTACTCATGTAATTTTTAGTATGTATGGTATATTTTCATTTAGTCAGATTATGGTTATATTTCTATTGATGTTGCGAAGTGTATATGTTGAATAGAATTTTATTGATTGATGATGATTTAACTTTATTGTTATCACTATCTACTTACTTGTCTGATGTTGGTTTTCATGTGAATACAGCCCCTAATGTTGATTCTGCATTAGATCTTTTAATCAGTGATGATTATGATTTAGTTGTTTCTGATATAGTTATGCCACAAAAAAATGGCTATAAGGTTATAGAGTATATAAAAACCTGTCCATCATTGCAAGGTATCCCAGTCATTTTTTTAACCGCAAAAGGTATGACTCATGATCGGATTTTAGGATATGATTTAGGATGTGCTAGTTATTTGGTGAAGCCGTTTGATCCAGCTGAATTATTGTCCATTATACGTAATTTATTGATCAATCGAAAGGATGCTAAGCATATTATTCGATTATCAGATGATTCTATAACGTCGATGCTTACAAATCGTGAGCATGAGGTTCTTAGACAAGTATTGAAAGGAATGACAAATAAAGAAATTGCATTGAATCTTGGCTTGACTGTAAGGAATATTGAAAAATATGTAAGTCGTTTACTCTCTAAAACAGGTAAACGTAATAGAACTGAATTAGCGCAGTACTTTTATAGTAGACAGTTTGTGAATGATGGGAAACAGGGCGAATGACGGGAATCGAACCCGCGAATAATGGAGTCACAATCCATTGCCTTAACCACTTGGCCACACCCGCCATCAAATGTACACCCAATTGTAATATTTTTTTTGAGATGAAGTCTATTACTTTTTTGATACAATGGAAAAACAAGATTTTAATATTCGAATTAATGGTGAGCCGTTTCATTGTACTCATCAAGTGACAGTATATAATTTATTGACTTATTTGGACATTGATCTAACTTCTAATATTGTAGAATACAATCATGATATCTTAGATCTAGAAAGGTCAAAAAAAGTATTTGTAGAAGAGCATGATGAGATAGAAGTTATTACATTAGTTGGTGGCGGCTAAGATTGCAAGGAAATTGATATTCTTCCCTGTTTAGAGTCAATATGTATGATTTCTACATCCCATGTAGTATTGGGTTTAAACAAGGTATTTATGTTTTGTAGTTGTTTTTCGGCTAATTCCGATCTATGTAGTAAAGCTGGTACGCCGCAGACATTGAAGAAAATCCCAAATTCTGTAACTTCTATGACATCTGATTTTATTTTAGAACCTATTTTTATATCCTGCATAAGTTTTGCAATAATCGCGCACCTGGCACTACATATTAATTTATTGTTTTGTTCATTGGCTACTAATAATTTGCATAGTATCTTTTTGTATAATAGATTATATTTTGACTCACTCACTAGTAGGTGTGAGTTGGGAATAAAGCCTTGTATTTCCTCAATTTCAATTAGTATACCTCCTCGATTAATTCCCTTTACGTATGCTTTTACAGAAATATCTTCGTTTCGTATTTGTTTAATTCTTTCCCATGCTCTTATGTAATTGAGCCTTTTAATTGAAAGCACAAGTTGATTACTGTCTAGATTATATGCTAAGATAAAAAACTCTTGGGTGTTATGAAGTATCAACTCGTGCTTATATTTGTTTTTATTGGTTAAAGAAATTTCTTCTATAGGCAAGTAGCCAGCAGTACGGTTGCCAATATCTACTAGATAGCCTTCTGTTTCTCGGCTGAATATTGTACCAACAATTATATCTCCTGTATGAAAATTGTAATGATATTTATTTAAAACTTGTTCAAAATTTTTATGTACAAAAGACATTTGTCAATTCCTTTTTTCTGGTTTTATTGTTATGATGGCTATATCTATAGAGTAGGCGAAGGTGGTTGCAGATTTATTTGTGCTAAATTTGAGGAAAGTCCGGACTCCTTATAGAAGGTGATCGTTGGAGAAATTTCAATATAAGTGATTATGAGGATAGTGCCACAGAAAAATACCACCTTGTTATATGTTTATGTCAAGGTAAGGGTGCAAAGGTGTATTAAGAGTGCACCAGTAGTATTGTTGAAATACTTGCTCGGTAAACCCCATCGAGGAGCAAAGAGGTAATACATTTATTATCTATGAATCCATATTGCATGGTTTACTTATAAGTGAATACCGCATTAAGTAGCACGTGTGGATATGCTACTTAAGATTAATAACTGCCCTTTCACCAATAAGTAAGGTGGAAGAACAAAATCCGGCTTATGTCTTTACTCTATAGAATAACTCTGTTTTGGATGCGGCTCTTATGTGTATGGTATGCAGATATTTTTTAATTTTTGTTCTACTTCATTAACTTCTTGTGTAGTTAAAGTGCCATTGGATTTACTGTATGTTATACGAAAACCTAAGCTTTTGTTTTGTTGGTTGTGCTTTTGATAAACATCAAATAAATCAATAGATTCGATAATTGATTCATTAATCATATTAATATTCTTGAATATTTGATCGATTGTGAAATTATATGGAACATCAATCTTGATATCCCTTATTACTGATGGGTATTTGGTGTAAGGTCTGACTTGTGTAAATGAACTAGATGCTTTTATATCTAGCAATGATTCGAGTGTAAGTTCAAATCCATATAAAGAATCTACTGTTGCAATGTTAGTATCTTGAATATTAAGTTCTCCAAATAAACCGATGATGTTTTGATTGTTGTCGTATAGTACAGCATAGCGATTAGTTTTAAAATAATTCTGGCTTATATTAAATATACTATGTGTGAGTATCTCGTTTTGATTACTTGTCCATGTAATATTTAAATCTAGTCGCTCAAAAAGTTCTTCAACATCGCCCTTAGCTTGAAACCAACTTATATTTTGAGGTTGATCTGCCCATTCGCGTCTTATATATTTATTGCCTCCTAAAATCCCTGCTAAATGTACCATTTCATTATATTTTTTTTCATTTGCAATAAATACACGCCCAATTTCAAACATTTCAATAGATTTTTTAGTGTGTTTAAGATTGTATGTTGAACTTTGAATTAGTTTGGATAATAAGTTGCTTCTTAAACTACTATTTTCTATGTTTAAGGGATTATAAATTAAAGTTTCATAGTGATTACCTATAGAAGTGTGTATAACTTCATGTAATCCTATGCTTCTGCAAATACTACGAATTTGATTGATACGATGTTTATATGTACTTTGAACTCCTTTTTGAATACTGGTTGGCAATTGATCAGAGAAATAATTGAAGCCATATAGTCGACTAATTTCTTCAATGATATCAATATCTCTTTCTATATCTTTTAACCGGTATAGTGGTACTTCAAGGTAACATTTAGTTATTTGACTATGTGTTATGAAGTTTAATTGATGAAAAATCTTATCTACGGTATTCGGATTTATAGTCTTGTAGCTATCTTGGTGTGTATGAGATGTGGCCGGCCCTAAAATTTTGTTGCTTTTATCATAACTAAAAGTGATAGGAGTTCGTATGTGGTTATGGGTTGATATATGTACTATCTTTTCCGGGAATTTAGTTTGGCAAAGCTCATTTATTAAGATAACTGCCTCTAAGTATGCCTCCATGCTGTGGTTATGATTAAATTCGGATATTGATACATCCAAACTATGTGTTGCATGGCTTAATTGACTTGAGGATTGGTCATTTGATGTAGGTATTGATAGTTGCAGGATAATATTTTTATTATTTCTCAACTGATCACTGTGATTACCTGTATGAATTTGACGAATATCTCTGTTGGTTTGTAGGTGATGGAGGTTATTTATATTAACTTGCTTAGATACTTCATCTAGATCAACAACATGTATATGTTGAGCCCATTTAATCCATATAAAGTTAAGTATATCAGATAGATTGTTGATACTTTTGATTTGATATAAGGCAAGTCTGTTTTTTAGCCATTCTGGTGATTCTTGTATCTGTACATCATGTATTATACTGGTAATATACTTTTCCTGATATGAAACATTAGTATTGATTGATTGTTTGAATACAGGTATGTTGATTTGTGTTTTAGATAAATCAAGTGTACGTTGAAGTATGCTTGCTATTTCCTGCAAGATACCTATGACATAGGTTGTGTCAGCTCTGTTAGCCGTACAGCTAATTTGTAAAAGAGTATCATTATCTACATTATAGTTTATGTTTTCCAGCTCAAATCCAGCTAGAGTAAGGTGCTCTGATAATTGTTCCGGTGTAATATCATTTATGTCTATTAGTTCTCCCAACCAGTGCCAAGAAATATTCATATGTAGTGTCTAATTTAACAAGTTGGCTATCCTAGAAATTTAGTTATCTGATACTTAGTCTGCAGCTTTTGTAAAGGAAAGACTATTTTCATTCGCATATCTTTCCATGAATCTCATAAATCTATCCCAGTTATCCGGATCTTTTATAACATAGACCGATTCAATAGCTTGTGGTTTACCGTTGACAAATTTTGCATTGACATCTCGAGTAATCAATTCTCCTTCTTCATCCATCAGGTACATACCAGTAATTTCTCCTTTTTGTTCCATACCTACTTCTAAAATTGTCGGATTAGTAAAACGAAAAGTTGCAGTACCAGTGCTCCCATCTCGGGAGCGTGTTAATTTTACATCAGGTACAACAGTTTCATTTATGCCTTTAATGAATTGTATGACAGCCATATATATAATTGTCCTCTAGCAAGTATTATAGATTGATATGTAGTAAGATCGTCTAATTGGAAGATCCGCTCCTAGTGTTTCGATATTTTAAGAGGGATTGAATCTTTATTTATATTATGTCATATAATTTAAGATGTCTACTGAATATTCTGGGGTGGGAGGATTCGAACCTGCGAATAGCGGAGTCAAAGTCCGCTGCCTTACCACTTGGCGACACCCCAATAGTGTGTTCAATCAACTATGTTAATTATCAGATGATTTGGAAAAGATGTCAACCTCACACTGTGGGTTATCTGGTATCATTTCTTTCTGTAGAATGTCTTCATACTCTTTTTGTATATTAGGTAAAAGTTCTTGAAATTTCTTAAAACTATAAGTGTATTGTAATTTTTTATACATCCATTTTATAGATACAGTATTGTGCTTAATTTCTTCTGGACCAATTATGACACATAGCATAGCTTCTTTTTTACGTGCTTTTTGTAAATGTTTTTTGATTGAACAGCCACTGAGATCTAGTTCATACTTCAGGGCATATTTTTGTAAAAGTATCATTATTTTTGAAGTGTATTCAACATGGTCTAAGACTGAACTTGCAAGATACATGCATATTTTTTTGTCAGATACTTTGAGATTTTTTTGGATTAATAGTAAAAGTCTCTCTATGCCAATACCCCATCCAATAGCATTCAGTTGTTGTCCACTTAGTTTGTGAGTTAAGTAATCGTATCGTCCACCACCGCATATAGTATCTTGTGCGCCTAAAAGTGTGGTTTTTAGTTCAAAAACTGTATTGTTGTAGTAGTCTAATCCACGTACCAAATTATTTTTAAGTTGATATCTGATCTCCATTGCATCTAAATATTCTTGCACTTTGTAGAAGTGATCTTGCGAAGCAGTTTTCAGGTAACTGTTGAGTTGTGGAGCATATTCTAAAATTGACTGTACTTGAGTATTTTTAGAGTCTAAAAGTCTAATTGGATTGTTGAGTATCTTGTGTTTTTCTTCTTCTTTTAAATCCTCCATATATTTGATTAAGTATTCTTGCAGAGCTGTTGTATATATATATCTTTCTTCTGAATTACCTATAGAGTTGATTTCTAAATTTATTGGCCCACATTGTAGGCTATTTAAAATCTGATGAGCTAGAAAAATTACTTCAGCATCTACCATGGGATGGTTGTTGCCGTAATATTCAAGTCCTAGTTGGTGAAACTGTCGTTGTCTACCTTTTTGCGGTCGTTCGTATCGAAACATCGGACCTAAATACCATAATTTTGCTATTGAGTTATTCTTGCAAAGTTTATGTTGTATTATAGCTCTTGCTATACCAGCTGTACCTTCTGGTCGTAATGTTAAATTGCGATCACCACGATCGGTAAAGTTGTACATTTCTTTGTCTATTATATCAGTTTCTTGTCCAATACTTCTTTCAAACAATGATTGTAGTTCAACTATGGGTGTTCGTATTTCTTTATAATTAGCGGTGTCTAAGATTCTAAATGCTTGACTATATATATATTGCCAGTATTTGATCTCTTCTGGCAATATATCGTGCATACCCCTTATAGACTGCATGAATGGTGATCCTTTTGAATAATGGTAACGTATGGTGCGTGGTCATATTGTGTGTAGCGGGCAAGGAGGGATTCGAACCCCCGACACCGTGGTTCGTAGCCACGTGCTCTCATCCACTGAGCTACAAGCCCCAAACTAATTATAACATTTATTTAATTATTAGTATATTAGCTTTTCTTTAATAAACTTTTTCCTTTTCACTTTAAATTGTGATATATTGGGAATTAATTTTGTTCCTAATTACTATTGAATTTGTGATTGATGTCTGTTTATCAATCTATTGACTATTTATACGTTTGCAACGATTTTTTATGAGTAAACAAATTTTATATCAAGATAATGCAAGAAAAGCACTTGAGCAAGGTATGGATATTCTTGCTGAAGCAGTATCAGTCACTCTTGGTCCTAAGGGTAGAAATGTAGTTCTCGAGAGGAAATTTGGAGCACCACAGATTGTTAATGATGGTGTAACGATTGCTAAAGAGATAGAATTAGAAAACCATTTGGAAAATACTGGTGTTGCATTAATACGACAAGCTGCGTCGAAAACAAATGATGTTGCTGGAGATGGTACTACTACAGCTACTGTACTTGCCCATGCTATGGTTAAGCAAGGTTTACGAAGTTTGGCTGCGGGTTCGAATCCTATGGAGATTAAAAAAGGTATAGAAAAAGCCTCTACATTTATTGTTAATCAAATTGCAGAGTACTCTCGTCCTGTATCAAATCCAAGAGATATTGCACAAGTAGCTTCTATTTCTGCTGGTAATGAAGTGAATATTGGAAGCATGATTTCAAATGCTATTCAACAGGTAGGTCGTGAAGGTATTATTTCTTTAGAAGAAGGTAAATCTACGGAAACTGATTTAGAAATTACAGAAGGCATGTCTTTTGAAAAAGGCTTTATTTCTCCATATTTTGTGACTGATTCTTCTCGTATGGAAGTAGTGCAGGATAACCCTTATGTCTTGCTAACTGATCGTAAAATTACTTTAGTACAGCAAGAGTTAGTACCAATATTAGAGCAAGTAGCTAAAACAGGAAAGCCTCTTCTTGTGATATGTGATAACATTGAAAAAGAAGCTCTAGCTACAATTATTGTGAATAAGTTAAGAGGAATTATTAATGTAGTGGCTGTGAGAGCACCAGGATTTGGTGATCGTCGTAAAGTATTGCTTGAAGATATTGCCGTATTAGTTGGAGGTACTGTTATTTCGGAAGATGTTGGTTTAACCTTGGATAACTTAAGTTTGGATGATTTAGGGAAAGCAAGAAGAGTATCAATCAATAAAGATTCAACGACTATAATTACAGATGATAATGATTTACAGATTCGTCAAAGATGTGAACAAATTAAAAGGCAATTAGAAGTTAGTACTAATACATATGAAAAAGAAAAATTACAAGAAAGACTGGCTAAACTATCAGGTGGAGTAGCCGTCATTAAGGTTGGTGCAGCCACTGAAACAGAAATGAAAGATAAAAAATTACGTTTGGAGGATGCAATTAATGCTACTCGTGCAGCAATCGAAGAAGGTATAGTACCTGGAGGAGGAGCTACACTTGTCCATGTATCTAATCATTTATCTACATGGGCTCATGAAAATTTGTGCGGTGATCAGTTGGTCGGAGCGTTAATTGTTAATAAATCATTGGTTGCTCCTCTGCAAAGAATTGTTGAAAATTCTGGATCTAACGGGGCAGTTATTGTTGAGAAAGTTATGAGTTCAAATTTCGAGATAGGTTATAATGTGAACAAGGAAGTATTGGTAGATATGTTTGCTGAAGGTATTATTGATCCAGCAAAAGTAACTAGATCAGCATTGCAGAATGCATCGTCAATTGCATCTATGATTCTGACAACTGACTGCATTATTGTAGACAATGAAAGTATTGTAGATGTTGGGACTTAGATTGTCGAAGATAGACAAGTATATTTTACTTGTTAACTTTAAGGATATGATATAAAGCATAAAGTTTACTTATACTTGTCTGTAGTTATGGATCATGTAATAAAAAATAAAATATATACCGTTTTTCTCGCTCATCTTGTACATTAGAAATAAATTGATAATACTAAGTTGAATGATCCACTTATTACTAGAGTATTTATAGTGACCTACTAGATAAGGATTACAAGATTTACGGTAGTTTAAAGTAAATCTTTGAATATAATTTTTGGTGATATTGGAGTACAAGGATGAATCGTGATAGTGTTGACTTATATCTTGCAATATCTCTCTGGCATGTTGTTGTATATTAGAGCTACACAGTAGAGTAGATAAGTTATAGGTCAGTACAAAAATGTAATATAAGTTATTGCATTTACTGATTTCTGTATATCTCATAATACTCTTGGTTCTAATCGCAAATAGCTCGACAAGATCTATTTTGTATGATTGATTGATTAATTTGTCAATTCCGTAAGGATCAAGTGACTGTATAGATATTAAAAGCATGTCATAGTTATGGTAAAGAAACATATAGTGGTTAATGATAATTATGTTATTAAATACTATAACTAATATATATTTACTACGTAATTCTATTACTGGTTTCCGCAAAATAAGAAGTGTGGAAATTTAGCTTGAGCTTTACTAAGTGAGTTGTTTTTTCCCTCTTCTTGCCAATAGTTGATAATTTCTGTTGCTTGGTTTAGTAAATGAATTCTATCATTCTCAGGGATCCACGGTTTAGATTCTAATTCGGCTTTTAAATGTTCCCAAGCATCATTGCGTGGCCAAAAAAAATAGGATGTTAGTGGACTATTACCTTTACCTACTATTTGGTCGATAGCAATAGCTATATTATTCTCAAGCCATAGTATTTTCAGTGTAAATTGAGGCACTTTCTTTTCTCCTTAATTCTATATGATTTATCTGCTAAGTAGAACTATGTGTATATATTCATATTTAAATTTTTTGCTTCTGTGCTTTTAAGTAAATAGATTCAACTGTTGGACTAGTCTGTGCACCATTCTTCTTATAAAGGTTAACAGATTCAAGATTTAGTGTGATTTGTTTTGTAATAGGATTGTAAAATCCTATTTCTTCAATTGGTCTACCGTCACGTTTTTTACGGCTATCTATGACTACGATTCTATAGCAGGGACGCTTTTTGCGACCGTATTTTTTAAGTCTAATTTTTAACATAAATGTTGCAGATGATATTTATATCTTACAATTGTAACATAAACAAAAATTCTTATAAACTTACTCAAAGAATTTGTATTTTTATGTTATTAGTTATATTTTTATACTGTTTCTAATCTAATATTATTAAAAATAACCATTAGGCATTGTAAAAAAATTATGCCTAACATAGGTGATATATCCATGCCGAATATCATTGGTATTGTACCTCTAAAAAGTCTTAAGTAAGGATCGGTAAGTCTGTTCAGTGAACAAAAAGGTTCAGTATACCAATTGACCGTTGGAAACCACGCTAAAGATAGTTTCAGAAGCAGAAGTATTAAATAGATTTCAGAGAAGCTTGCAATAGAGGTAAATATAAGATTAAAAGAATTGGTAATAATATTCATGTTTTGGCTTAAGTATTTATGTACAGTGTATTTCAAGTTAATGATATATTAACTTATTATGTATCCAATTGTAGGGTTTTTAATTTAATTCTTCAGTCTTGTAATAAAGTTGTTGATTAATTATGTATATGATTTGTTTCAGTATTTACTAGGTATGATGTATATATATTGACGTCTATATATTTTTGTCCTAAGTTATCCAATTCTATACTATTGCATTTATTGCAACAAATAGTTATTTGAGGATTTATTGTATTTTGATCATATATATGACTAAGTATAGTTCTGATTTTATCTGCTAGCAGTTCATGTTCTATAATTATTATATGCTTGGATTTTTGTAAAGCTAATCTATTGATGTATGCAGATGTTATCTGCCATTGATTCTTCTGTTTTTCTGCAAGGATGGGATGAATCTTGACTGCAGGAATGAGTGTTTTTACATCTTTGCTTATTATTTGTAAAATTTGGATATCACTACATAAAAGGTCTATGGGTTGATTCTCTATTAGCCAGACTTTTTCCATTTGGTTAAGGTATTTGAGATAGAGAGTTTGACTGTGAATAGTGTTACGGCATGCTTCGTAAATTAATGATAGACTAATTTTATGGATTAGTTCTTGTTGATCATATTGGCTTTGGTTGTTGTGTATTAAGTGATTGGTCCAATTTAATACTAAAGGGTGTTTAACTGCATATATATTAATTGGCATGATATGCTATCGTTTTTATGTTTAAATGTTATATGTATCTATCTTGTGTGTTTATTGTCTAACTATAGCATATCGTATTGGCAAAATAAAAAATACCTTCTGCTTAAAATAAGCAAAAAGGTATTTGATAGTATTGGCTGTTTACAATTCAGTATAAATGACTTAGTCTAGAGGTCTCATAGATAGTACAGCTTCATTTTCACGATTAATTCCTTTCTCAAATCCAGCAGCAGCAGCCCGTGCTCGACCTGCATGCCACAAGTGTCCAATGAATAGGAAGAATCCTAAGAAGAAGTGGGATGTAGTTAGCCAACTTCTTGGAGATACATAGTTGACAGAGTTAATTTCTGTAGCTACTCCCCCAACTGAGTTTAAGGATCCCAGCGGTGCGTGAGTCATATATTCTGCTGCTCTTCTTTCCTGCCAAGGTTGGATATCATTTTTGATCTTATTTAAGTCTAAACCATTTGGACCTCTTAAAGGTTCAACCCATGGAGCTCGTAAGTCCCAGAATCGCATTGTTTCACCACCAAAGATAATCTCTCCACTAGGCGATCTCATCAGATACTTCCCTAGTCCTGTAGGACCTTGAGCTGATGCTACATTCGCACCTAATCGTTGGTCTCTTACAAGGAAGGTAAAGGCTTGTGCTTGCGATGCTTCTGGACCAGTAGGTCCATAAAATTCACTTGGATAAGCAGTGTTGTTGTACCATACAAAGTTAGATGCTGTTAGGCCCATGATAGAAAGTGCACCTAAGCTGTAGGATAGATATGCTTCTCCCGACCATACAAATGCCCTTCTGGCCCATGCAAATGGCTTAGTAAGTATATGCCATACTCCGCCTGCAATACATATAACGCCTAGCCATACATGTCCACCAATTAGATCTTCCATGTTATCTACACTAACGACCCATCCGTCGCCACCAAATGGAGATTTGAATACATACCCGAATACAATGACTGGATTAAGTGTGGGATTATTGATAAATCTAACATCTCCACCACCAGGTGCCCATGTATCGTACACACCACCAACAAATAATGCTTTGATGACTAGCAGAAAACATCCAATACCTAGTAGTATTAAATGAATTCCAAGGATAGTGGTCATTTTATTTTTATCTCTCCAATCATAGCCAAAGAAAGGGAATGATTCTTCTAGGGTATCAGGGCCTATTAGTGAATGATATAAGCCTCCAAAACCTAGAACAGCAGATGAGATTAAGTGTAAGACTCCTACTACAAAGTAAGGGTAGATATCAGTTATTTCTCCACCAGGTCCTACACCCCATCCTAGTGTTGCTAAATGTGGTATTAAAATAAATCCTTGCTCATAAAGTGGTTTTTCTGGTACAAAGTGTGCTACTTCAAATAGTGTCATAGCACCTGTCCAAAAAACCATTACTCCTGCGTGAGCTACGTGTGCGCCTAAAAGTTTACCTGATACATTGATCAGTCTAGCGTTACCAGACCACCAGGCAAATCCAGTTGACTCGATATCTCTTCCGCCTACACTTGTATTACTATTAAAGGGCGTTTCCACGTGGTAAAACCTCCTCAGGGAATATAAAGTTTTCATGAGGCTGATCCTGTGCAGCCATCCATGCGCGAATACCTTCATTTAATAAGATATTTTTTGTATAGAATGTTTCAAATTCAGGATCTTCTGCAGCTCTTAGTTCTTGTGATACAAAATCATATGCACGTAAATTCAGTGCTAGACCAACAATCCCGAATGCACTTGTCCACATCCCTGTCACAGGTACAAAAAGCATGAAGAAGTGTAACCATCTTTTGTTTGAGAATGCAACACCAAAGATTTGTGACCAGAAACGGTTTGCTGTAACCATTGAGTATGTTTCTTCTGATTGTGTTGGTGTAAAAGCTCTGAAAGTATCAGCAGCATCACCATCTTCAAATAATGTATTTTGTACAGTTGCTCCATGTATAGCACATAATAGTGCTCCACCTAGTATACCTGCTACACCCATCATATGAAAAGGATTCAATGTCCAGTTATGAAATCCTTGAAGGAACAGTAAAAATCTAAATATTGCTGCAACACCAAAGCTAGGAGCGAAAAACCAGCTTGCTTGTCCTAGTGGGTACATTAGGAATACTGATACAAATACAGCTATTGGGCCAGAAAATGCTATAGCATTGTATGGTCTAATACCTACCAGCCTTGCAATCTCAAATTGTCTAAGGCAGAAGCCGATAAGTCCGAATGATCCGTGTAGTGCAATAAAAGACCAAAGTCCACCTATTTGGCACCATCTTGTGAAATCGCCTTGTGCTTCAGGACCCCACAGCAACAATAGGGAATGTCCCATACTGTTTGCTGGTGTAGATACAGCAGCGGTCAGGAAGTTGCAACCTTCTAGGTATGAACTAGCAAGACCGTGCGTATACCAAGACGTAACAAATGTTGTTCCAGTTAACCAGCCACCTAATGATAGGTAAGCACATGGGAACAGAAGTAATCCTGACCACCCAACAAATACAAATCTATCTCTTTTTACCCAGTCATCAATCAGATCAAATCTTCCACGACTTTTCTCTTGTCCAATTGCTATGGTCATAATTATACTCTCCAGAGCAAATTTTGTAAGTCAGTTAGTAGCTACCTAATTGAAGGCGCTCTTTTCTTACTTTTCTTTACGATTAATTAATTATAAATTAACTAATGTTAAATTTCTCGTAATGTAAATTTAATCTCATTGGTAGTTCTCTAAGTTGATTACTTAATTTGGCAATCTTTTGCATCTAATGGTGGTGGTTTATTATTCTATGTATTTTCTGATGTAGATTTATGGTTTGCTTACTTCAGTGATTCTCTGGAATAAATATCCTGTTCCTCTTGCAGTTAAGATCAAATCAGGATTACTTGGATCATCTTCAAGTTTTGCTCTTAACCTTGAAATGTGTACGTCAACAACTCTAGTATCTACATGTCTTTCTGGAGTATATCCCCATACATCTTGTAATATGGATGCCCTAGAAAATGGGTCGCCAGCTCTACTAACTAGTAGTTCTAGTAGACTAAATTCCATACCAGTTAATCTCACTCTTTCATTGTTCTTATAAACTTGTCTTTTGTTTGTATCAACCTTGAGAAATCCTATGTGTATTATACCAGAAGTAGGTATACCTGGGTTAATTGTCACTTTATCGACCCGTCTCAGTACAGATCTAATTCTTGCTTCTAGCTCTTTCGGTGAGAAAGGTTTTACAACATAGTCATCTGCACCTAACTCCAGTCCCGTAATCCTATCTGAAACATCTCCGAGTGCCGTTAGCATAATAATTGGTACATCTGATTCCTTTCTGAGTTCTTGGCATACACCATATCCATCTAATTTAGGCATCATGACGTCTAAGACTACGAGGCTCGGGTATTCTTTACGGAATAATATTAATGCTTCTTCGCCATCCGAGGCACTAATTACTTCATAGCCTATTATGGATAAGCGTGTTTCTAATATTCTTCTTATGCTAGTTTCATCATCTACAACTAAGATTTTTTCTTTGTGATTGTCCAACTTATGTCTGACTCCTAATCTTTGAGCTAAGTATTGATTGAGTACTTTTGTTCTTTTCTTGCGTAAATTGATTTAAACATGTGTTATATATTCAATTAAGTTTGTGGAAATGAACTCTGTACCTATTGTTATTATGATTCTAATATTATATTCTGGATTTTATTGATCAATCAAAAAAAATCTTGCTCTCATATCATTCTGTATGGAATTCTATCCAGAATAAATTTTTTTGGTTTAGGGGTTGACAATCCAATTGATAAAAGAGTAATCTATAGTTACTTAGTCGCTTCGCTCGCACGCAGTAGATCTTCGTCTAAGCATGCGACGCGAAAATTAAAATAATTCTGGAT